TATGATTCAGATGAACAGCCAGAAGAAGCGAGAATCTCATTCTACGGAGTCGTGAGCCAATCACTTATGGTTGTTTTTTATATTGATCATTGAGCAATGCCCGGCCTGAGTTAGGCTGTGACCCTTCCTATTGAAAGGGACGGAAAAGCGCGGAGACGGAAAGCCGAAGAGAGTCGTTTACACTCAGTGAGTAGGAATTGGGGTCCTATTTCCCAGTAGCTTGAGTCGGGAAGCCCCTTGGGACTAGATGAATGACTCGTACGACATTCCTAGGAACCTTAATTTCTATATGAAATGTGGCTTGACCTATTAGTGCGGGTTAGCCGATCTAATGAGAAAAGGTTCGAAAGGCGCCGTGCCTTCTGTCCTTTACCATTTTCAGGCAGAAGCAAGCAGTCCCTCTTTCTTAGGTAAATAGGCAGGCAGTGATTAGATTACGCTTTCCAAGCAGTGCTTTTTCCTAGAATGGAAGCTTAAGGAAGATCTTTACCCTGTTCAGCTAAATACGTAAGTGATGCACGAAAGAATCAATAGGCGAAGGGCCTTAAGCAAGGAAATGAGAGTTCGGTCCCTGGTACTCTGCCTATAAAGTCTTCCTAAGGCAAGGCTAAGGTATCTAATCCTTCACTTCGTAGACCCTGAAAACAAAAAAAGGAAATCTCCGGACTCAGTCACATGCATGCTTAAAGCTTGAAAGCCGGCCAACTATCCCTCCTACCGGCGAGTTCCCTTGGTGAACGCCTTCTTCTTAAAAGTAGGGCTTCTCGAAAGCGATCGCTTTGCTCGTCTTTCCCCCTCGGAACTGGTAAAATGAGCTACCTTCTCACCTCTCTTGCCGTGGAACTTGCTTGCCCGTTGGATGAGTCGAAATGAACTACTCTTTCCCCTTCTTTCCTTCTAGTCCCCATTTCAGTCATCTTTCAGAGCCTTTTCCGGTTGAAAGAGTCGAGGCTAAAAGCCTATTTATCACTTATTTAAAGCGAGCTCTACCTTCCTTAACGCCTTCTCCTTATGTAAAGAGTACCCGCTCCCTCTGTCAAGAGAGTTGCCTTCTTTCCTATGGCTTTGCTCCCTCATGTTCATCCCATTTCGACTGCTTCGTTCAATCGCTTCCTAAAGGCCCAAAGCGCATTCACTTGAAGTCACTGAAAACTGGACTCTCGATCTCAATTAGAAAGATTCTCCCGCTTCAGGCATTCTAGCTGCTCCTGGTGAAGGAATTGATTGTTCACCTGAAAAGAGAAGAGCAAAAGCCAACTCTAAGTGGTAGGCTAAGTTTCATTTCTCTCCAAATACTTCTAGTCGAGCTCCCTATTGGATTGGTCGAGCCTGAGCGTAGGGTCGTTCTTACTCATTCCTCTCAAAGTCATACGAGCTAGCTGCGATAGCCTTTCGATTACTAAAGGCACCTGGCTTGGCCTTCTTTGCTATTAGTATCAATATCTGCTGCTTTTCCGCCAATCCTATTAGAAGGAAGAAGCCCGGGCTGAAAAAAGTATACTCTTTCTCTTTATTATAAATAATAGGTCAAGAACACAATCGCCTTAGGCAAAGGGGTCTAAAGGCTGCTAGTTGCTCTTGGATATCCTGCTATTTCAATTTCATGTATTAGGTTTTCGCCATTTTGCCTTCCCAACTGGGAAAAATGCAATCTTTATCGAAGCTATTTCCCGTGCTTGTCTTCTTCTGATTCTTAGAAAAAAATCTCTATAGCAAAGCCATCCCTTTGTCAAGGGCCAACTTCCTTAAATTGAATTGAATAATCAAATCTTTGGTCAATGAAACTCTGGCACGTATACGTAGGCTTTTCCTTACACAATTAATAAAAGTCAGTTAATAGAACTAAGGCAGGCTCATCAAGATCATAGATTCTTACCACCCGTTCCAGGAAATAGACTTAGGTATGGGATCAAACTGATGTGGCTTAATCAGGTGCTCTTCTTCAACCACCTGCAGTATCTGAGACCATTTCCGTCACTGAGTCAGAGGATGATGTGGCAAGATGTTTTGAATAAGTTTTCTTCCTTTCTTTCATAGATAGATATCTCAGCTTTTTGTCTTCGTAGATAGCACTTTAAGGAGTGATTGACCGCAGAGAAGGGCGCAACTAGAAAAGAGTTTAGCCTGGAAGGAGAAGCATAGAACTCCCAATTAGAAGAGTTTGTCTATTTGCTTGTCTACGGCCTCAAGGTGAAATACAAGGCTTGAGTACGTTTAGCGTGCTCTATAGTTAAGGTCCTCTTCTCTTCTTGTTTAGTACGTGTCTTGGGTGAAGAGTGGAGTTATTCTCTTCTTTCTCGAAATTACCTATATAAGGGATGAGACCCTAGCTCACCGGCTCCTTAGCACCAGCAAACTACTGGCAAAGCCAAAGGCAGATTTCGAAATCAGTCGAAGATCGCATAGCCATTGCCCGTAAAGGTCCCGGTAGCGCGTAGTAGGTGGAACTCATGCAACTATTATTTATTGGAAGGCAGAAGGGAGAGTCAAAGTCACTAAAGACCGGTTGGCAGGTCCTTGCGAGTGATTAGACTTTCGACATGAAACTGAAGCGGCCATTCAGTCCGTATTCTCTTTTTTCGCCCGGCTCGGACACACATATCGTATGACTTCCATCGGTAGTGCCTTTGGTTGGATAGAGGTTTCACTCCACCTTTCGAGTCCTAAAAGAGCCTTTCTTTCCCATCTGAATCAACGAAGGAAAGCAAGAGAAAAGGATCTGATTGTAAAAGATCTTCAGTTTATGATAGGAAGAGGAGGCCTTTTCTGCTACGACTTTGAGCACTTCATCTTGCTGGAAAGAATCTACAACGAGATGGCATGATTGATGCTTTGAAGCAAGGTTTGAAGTCATTCTACGCTCCTTTACTATAATAACGAAGATCCTCCCGTTGCGCTAATGCAGGAATCACTCGTCGTCCCGAGGGTGGTAGATTCAAAGAAATTCCTTCCATTTCAATATAGTGAAGTAGGTGGACCGCACCCGTGAGACACTACCAAAGCGGTGAAAGACACTGCATTTTTTCTTTATAAAGTGCCTGAGAAGAGAGGAGCGAAATACAAGAAAAAAGAAAGAGTACGCAATGACAATCCCTGGATTGAAAGACCGAAATGAAGCCCTTGGCTTTCTTCCTACAAATCCATGCTTTTCTCGATAGACAGTGCTTGATAGGAGGAGTGGTACAGCCCTTAGCCTTATCTTTATAGATCAGGTGAGGCTTACCTTAAGTCTAAGAAAGTCGTTATTATCTATCTAGTTCTTAGGACTTCGTCTTACATCGGATAATCCACCTTCCTTCCCCAGGCTCCCTCCCGCTACTCTTAAGCAGTTGAAGGGCTTATACTATTTCAGTAAGAAAGAGAGTTCAGTTCAGAAGAGAAATAGAGGATCGGGTCTGTGGGTCTGGCAACATCTATCATTCTCCTCCTCCGAGGGAAGGGCAGCAGCAGCTTTCTGACTTTTTCCTCACCCGCTCCCGGGCAAGTCATCCTCTTCCGATGGTCGAGCTAGTTGCAGGGTCGAATTGCTATTTCTTCTATTAAGCCTATAGGACTGTGTGAACGCGGCTTTCACTAAGAGAAGGATGTGCCTACAACGAGACTTTTAGACCCTTGTTGATGTACATTCATTCTCTTTCGAGTGGAGCTAAGAAAAGATGCCTTTAGAAAGCAGAGCTAGACCCGCACAAATGTTGAATTTATAGCTCTGTCCTCCTTCGTCCTATGACCACCTGAAGTCAACGATAGCGAGAATCGAAGCTCGCCCCCAAGGATGGAATAGTAATTTAGAAAGCTTTGCCAGAAGAGTCACACTCATCAAGTAAGTCATGCATGACCAACCACTTCCTTAGCTGCTTCAAAATTCCGACAGCAGCAACTAAAAAAGAGTTGCTCTCCAAAGGAACTTTCTATGATCAGAAGGCGGAAGAAGCTTTACCTAGTCAGCTGGGAAAGCATACCCCCTCCAGGGGGGTTGGGAATCAGACCTATCAATATAGTGAACTGGGCATTCATTGCTAAGTTGCTCTTACAGCTCCTATCCGAGCCCGACTGTCTCTGGACCTGGGTTATGAAGCACAAGTACTTTCCCAAGGAGCTGCTCTCTTTCCTCTGACGATAGTTAGGATATCCCCGCACAGATGTTCTCGAATGCACCGTTCTCTTTATTTAGTTTGACGCCGCTAACGCGCCCCTCGCTATCTAATCTCTTTCTCCTCAAGCTAGGCATGGTGTCATCTTTGACTCCTCGTGTGAGAAAAGTGGCGTAGAATGGTATGGTCTAGCCCAATTTGCCCGTCCATTTTGAATGGTGCGGATCTTTCCCTTAACTACGTTGTGAATTCTTATCTCTCACGCCGGATCGACCTCCTTTCTTCTCATGGACCAATGGTGCAGGTCTCCTCTGACCAAAGCATTCGTACCGAGGGACGGCCGAGTAAACTAGCTTTCTTAGCTATGTTATTTACTCCACCGCCAAATAAGCCTAAAAACTACGAAAATAGGGTTGTGAGAGTGAAGGAAAAGAAATTCCCTTGCCTTAGTGAAAGGTGAACCTATACTAAGTTAGAAGAAAAGCTAACTGACCGGTCGCTTACCCGTGAACTCTTTCTATATTGAAGTCCTATCCCTAGGCTACTACCCTCCGCTATTGCTATTGAATTGAAGAGGTCGAGTCGAAGGAATAGAGTTATCAGCGATGAATCGAATCTAATTAGATCTTAAAAAGGGGGGCCTTCCTTTTTTTTTCCCTAATTTTTCCCTAAGTCGAGTCAAAGAATTGAACTAATACTTAAGCGAATGTACAGGGAATGAAAAAGACTGAAATAAGGTAGGGCCGCCAACTAGCATATATATCGAGAGGAGCAAAGAAAGCTATAGCGCTCAGAGAGGGCAGTGGAAAAAGGGGCGAAGAATCCTCTGCTGATGAAAGATATGCTAAGACAAAAGCAGAATAGGAAGCCTTTCCTGCTAGACCAGAGACTGAGAATGGCGGTCTTTCTTGCCCCTACGTCCGACTCTATTGAACCATCCGGCGTAAGGTAAGAAGCGTCAAGCCGGAGCATTTGAGCATCTGAATCCACGGATGAGACTTTTCTCAGTCAGGTGACGAAAGTAGGGCAATTAGTTTACCAAAAGAAGTTAGTTTCGTGCCATGATTCACCACCGTTCTTTACTCAACGAAAGATGTCATTCAATTGAAGTCGAACTCCTGCATCTGCATGTCCAGTGGTATGGGACCTCACAAGGAAGAGGAAAGATGCGAGCGGCTCCTTATGAGTAAGCCTATGCCCGCCAAACGTCAGTCATAGGCAAAGCTTATGAATGAGGTTCAACCGCAGTTCCATATCCTTCTGTTTCGGTCAGCATCCTATCCTAACTTACGGAAGAGTTCGCTTACTCAGAATCAGATGGAGCATCAGACTCGGCATAAGCTCGGGTTGTTGGATCGGGTCTCAGGGAAGCAAGAGAGCACAGCTAAGTAAGCAAAGAAGGAAGACCGTGAAGAGACCAGTTCTCCCACCTTTCATCCTGGGCGCGTTAGCGAACTTTCGTAAGTCAATCTTTCGCGCAGCTCAAGCTATCTATCTGACTAATAATCTGAAAGGGGCTCCCGCTGATCAAAGTAGCTGCTAACAAAGCAAGAAGTTCACTTTTCCTTCTTTCCTGCCGTAGTTCCGGTGCTCATTTTGGCAAGATCAGTGGGATAGTAGGATAATGGAGCGTGGGTTTCAGAATTCTGGGAGTATCCTACTTTCTTATCCGTAGATTTTATCCAACTCTGAGAACACATGACTAAGAGGGAGACAGGAACCCGAACAAGAGGGGTAGGAAGAAGAGGAAATCCACAGGGTTGCCTTAGTTATTCTTTGATTCTGCTTTTCACATGAATGAGAGAGAACGGAAGCTGAACCCAAGATTTCACCCTTGACTCTATCTCTTTGTGATATATTCACCAAGGGCTTAAGCACACAACATCATCTTCAAATCGTACAGTACACAAGTTGACAGGTATTTCCATCACTGGAAACTTGAGGGGGAATGTTAGAGAAGAGTCCAGGTTCATGAATCAAGCCCTGGCCCTTGAGTTAGACCCAAGCGGAGCCCACGTCTAGTGTATATATATAAATATGTGTGTAGCCCATCTCATAATGAAAGAGAGAAAATACAAAGGCTTTGACCTTTCTCTCTTGTCTTCTTCCTCAAGCAAGAAAAGCAGTCCTTTCTGTCCCAAAAGCCCATAAAAACTCCACCCAATCTCTGCTTTCCGCGACTTCCCACCCGCGACAACTATATATTCTATCATTCAAAGCCCTAATCTCGCTTGTAATTTTTCAGATCAACTCTCTTTTACTCGTTCAGCTCGCTCTGATTGAAATGGAAGAGATCGCCTCAACCCACTGGGAAAAAACGAGTTCTTTAGGCTACCGACATCACTCATCTGCGCTGACACATGCCTTTATCGAAGGCAGGTTTTATCCTCAGTCCCATCCAAAGTAGGGAAGTGGTCAAGACCATAAGGGCTATACTCATCCAGGTTGATGTGATGAAATTGACTTCCGAAAAAGAGAGATAGATTCAGAAAAATGCAAATGTTCTAAAATGTTCTATAAGAAGGCTATGAGGGATAGACTCATAGACCAGCACTAGGGCTTAGAACGTAGCATTATTTTGGCCTTAATCGTGGGATTACTTAAGATAAGAACTAGGCCTAAAAGTTTGCCCTCTTCCTTCAAACTCTCTACCCAACGGCAGTTTGACAGCCCTAGGGATAGATCCAACTCTTACTAGAACCATCCTTACTTAGACTTGATAGCGGGATTAGCTCCCAAACGGACTTATTAGCACCACCGACTGAGACCAGAAAATGAATAAATAAATAAGGCTAGGGCACTAGAACTCTTTCTTTACTCTATACAGGCTGGTTAAAGAATGGACTTCTTCGCGCCAGGAGCGAGCATCAAGACCTTACCTTGCTTTAGCACCTTACTTCTTTTTGCTCCAGCATGAGAGTTCCATGTCCCCTTACCAGCTTGCTAACTCCCTTCCCTCTAAGACCTCTACTTGAGACTATCCTAGGATGAGAGCTTACAGGGATAGGATTTCTGACTTCCACGGCTAAGAAGGAAGTCTCTCGCTCCTTACCCAAGGAAGAAGAAGATGATACCGGAATCCTTACACAAAGAAAAAACCTTTCCAAGACTGACGGACTAGAAGCCCGGATTACACGCACTAGAAGAAAAGGCTTATTCGATGACTGGCATTGAGCCAAGCTAGAATACCGATTTGCTTTACTCGCTACGGCTTAAAAGAAGGATTAGGCTAAGGCAATCCTCCCTTTCACTAACTTCTAGCCATGGTCACCTCAGAAGGAACTTCGCTCTTAGGCTCGACACGCGAACGTTTACCGGCTGGGCTTATGGCAACTCCTTTCCCTTTTTTAGAATCTTCGGCCCGAGAAGGAAGGAGTAAAGGCTGGATCTTGTTCTGCCCTTTATTCATCTACTCGTTGTTCTGCCGCTGGCGATACGTCATCGGAGATAGAACGATTAATGCTTTCGCCGATGAGCAAGTGTAAGCAGCTTCCCCTGAAGAAATGTGACTTTGGTCTTCTTCTAAGCCGGAGACAAATCGATGGAAATGGTAACAGTGCCCTTACGCTTTGGCTTGCTAACTACTTGCTTTCTTGCTACTACTCTTTTATGTTTATGCCGCATCATAGGGGCGCCTGTTGGCTCTTCTTTGGCATCTCGGGGGCATGGAGCGGCCGGAGCTTCGGTCAACATCACTCGGAGGCACGACTGGCTCGGTTCCTGGAGCCTCCACTGGAACGTCATTGCCAAATTTTTCTTCACAATCTGTAGATTGCATATGGGATCTTTATTCGAAAGCTCTTACCTGACAGGGAAAAGAGATGAGCTCACTTTTGCTTATATATCTGACTCCACATCAGTAGTCCGAGATAGGGAGTAGGGGGTATAACTTTAGAGATCTCATTGATTTTCACCATGACCTGCCCTGACTTGACTGGTGGGAGAGAAAGTCTCCGCGCTAACTCACTAGACGGACAATCGACCAACGGGAGAGACCCGGCCTGGGAACATCACTTCCTATAATGGGTTCTACCGCACCTTCTTCCTCAGAAAGGAGAAAGCATCCCCCCAACGAGACCGGGGTAATAAACTAAGCCAGTTTTAGGAAGTAATCTTTAGTAGTCATAGGAAGGAACTTGGGCAGCAAGCTAGTTTCCGTCAGCTGCAGCAAGCGAACTACTCTCTCCGCCATGCATGGTGCAGACCCTGATTCCGGTAATCTCTCGGAATCATCCCGTTCAGCATCTGGTTCTGATCACATGAATCCTCGCCTGCCGGCGCCTAGGCTTCACTATCCTGCTTCGACTGGGATACCTTTTGTTGCGCAGATTCTTTCTTCTGCTCCCTCTGGGACTCAAACTCACGCCTATCATGCTGAATTGCTTCCCTTCTCGGATATCACGCTTTCGGATTCACGTATGCTTGCGGATGCGATTCGTGTTTACTCTTCCATGGAAGACTTTGCTCCTCTGCCCGCCTCCAATAAAGCGGCTGATCCATCTGCCAATATACGCCTCTGCATCTTAGACCGGAACATGGGACGCCGGAATTTCTTTTTCCGGATACTCATACTCCAGCTAGCCATACGGTCTCGTCAAATCAGTCCGCTAGGGCTTCTTTTGCTCATATTTTGCATGGAAACTCTCTCATGCCGGAATTTTCCATGCCGGGGGAGTATTACTCGGTCACGATCGCCGAGGGGTCAGCAACGTCTTGCTATTTGCTCTTCTTCCTTCTTTTCACTTGGTCTCTATAAAGAAGTCGTAGTTGGCTTCGTCTATTCCCTCCCAGTCTCCTAAGACATATTCATTTTTTATTGATATGAAAAAGGACCTCGCTTCGTTTTTCTTTCTTTCTTATGCTTATGTATGGACCTAACTCATTGAAATGAAGAAATGTCTCGACCTCTAGAATCAGCTCCAGTTTCTTTCTGATGGATTCGCTTGTAATCTCTGTATATGAAGAGGAGGCGGGGGGAAAGCCCTTCTTTTTTGCTTAGGTAAATGAGTCCTCCACTTCCTTCCCTCTTTCATGATTGGCAAGAGATGTGAACCCTTTCTTCTGACTTCGAAAAGAAGCCAGCGGGAGCTGCTGACTAAGGACACTGTCAAATAATTTATTAGATGAGGCTTCCCTATCACATGCATGTCCTCGACGAATAGTGAGAGTGGCTAGCGAAGCATAGATTATAGCATTCGGAAAGTGCAGGTCTTACCTTCTTATAATTCAATAAGAGAAGAGAGACTATATATCCTCTTTCGCTGGGTCGAATAAGGGATGTGCGATAGGCAGGATTGTCTCCGAAGTAGCCTTACACTTACAACGGGCCCCCGGCTCCTACTTCTTAGCTTGGATGGAAATCCACCTGCTTTTCTACTATCGCGGATTTCAGCCTTTGAGCTTGAAAGTTCTTCATTTACTGAGGCCAGGGAATGCTTTGAATTGTGAGACTACCCGCCTAAAGATAGCAAGAGAAAAGCTATAGCCTTAATACTAAATAAAGGAAATAACCTTGGGATACGGAGGTGGATCAGGAAGAAGGCAATACCACAAGCAAAGTTCAGTGAGGGAGCAGCCCTCGTGACAAATGGGACTTTCATAGGCAGGAAGGGTGATAGCCTCTAAAGAGAATCTCTCCGCACTCCGTCTAAGTCAATCGCATAAAAAGGTCGACAGCTTGCCGACATCCTTCTTTCTAGCTTCAGAGTGCTATTTCCTATCCCCGACTAGTGGGCAAAGCGGAATCAAATTCTCCGTTGACACGAAAGAAAAAAAAAGAAATAGCAGGAGCCGGCATAGCAAGGAAGAAAAAGCTAGGGATGAGCTACTTAGACGCCTAGCCCTTGAACTCGAAGCTCCCCTCCCTCCTTACTTCCTTTCAAAGGAAGTCAGCTAACCAGGAAGAGAAGAGAGGAAGACAAGTACCAAAGACCGGGACCTGCCCACTCATAGACTACTTTGGACGTCCATAGGACCTAAATAAATATAGCCCCTTATCCTCTCTGAATGCCCCTAGCCTAAGTAGCCGAAGCCTATTCGGGTTATTGAAGACCGTCTTTTCTTAGCTTAGTATTCAAGATAGGCAGATAAAGGAAGACGATTCGAAGCCCTCTACCTTCTTTTAAAGCCTTGAAGGTCCGAAACTGAAGCTCTTTCTCAGCTAGCTGTGACTGCAACTTTCTTCTTGTTATGCCAATGATGGAAAGGGAGCCTAATCAAAATAGGTACACACATGTGCGTAATACTAAGGAGGGAGCAGCTGCGACCGGTAAGCCAACTAGCTACATCGTTATTCTTTGATCTTGGACCGATTGGATGTGCTTTGACTACATCACGAACTGCGGGACCGTGATTTGGAATTGACTTCTCATTGATCAGATCTCGGATTGGATCAAATACGAGCAAAAACTAAGGGTGAAAAATAGGTAAAGCTCCTCTTTCCCTTACGTTTAGCCCTTAGCCTCTCTTGCTTTCTCAGTCGAGTGGATTTTGACTCCTTTTGTCGTCTCCAATCTTCTTTTATTTTTCTTCTTTTTTGCGGTTTCCTACTTCACTCTCTATTTCATGCCGGGTGAAGAGAAAGCAGGACCCTATCTTAGTCGGGGAACTCATTCTACCAGAAAAACGGAAGAAAAAGAGATGGAAGAATTCTTATGGAGCTAGTCCCAGTCGGCCACACTTCTTTATCTATCTATCTAGAGAACTAGATGAACTCCTCACTTCAACGTAAATCCTTTCCTTCATCTCAATCAATGGTAGGAACTGCTTTACCTTCCCCGCTTCCGCCCTGATAGCGTCATATGATAGAGCTAGACTAATAGTATGACAAGATTGCATGACTCACTGCATGAGCTTGCTAGCTTCCTTCAGAAAGCAATTGATCTTAAGAGAAAGTCAGCTTGAACCTACTTAATCTACGAAGATGAGCCCTCTCTAACATGCCTTAAATGGCCTTTATGGAATCGCACATCAATTTCTGTCAAGTAAGCCAGCCGTATGTATAAAAGGAGGATTCGAGATTAAGCAATAGCATTGATACCCGCCCCTAGCATTCTGAATCTTCTTTTTCTTATCTTCTCCCCTGTCAGAGCCAGTTGAATAGGACCAGGCTATTGAAGCAATAAGCAGACTGAATTCTGAATCTTTTTTCTTGCTCTTCCATCCCTTCCTCGCGGGAAGGCTCTATGGATAGAGGAGATAAAAGGCCGTCCTACTAAGATATGATCGTAAGAGATGGACATTAGCTCCCATCTCTGGCAAGGAAGATGAGAGAAGTTCAAATTCGACTTTTTGTGACCAATATCTGACCGAGAAATGAGTGGATGAAGCCTCATGGCTGCTTTTAGCAGAGAGAGGAATTTCCCCATTCTTCGACCTTTTCTAAGGGAATTTTCTTTCTCAGTATTCACCACTAGAATATAGGAATTAGTCAAGTATTGTTGTATGAGATCTTCTTTTTTTCGGATCGAGTAAAGTAGATCAAAAGAATTGTCCCAAGCCGGCTTTTTTTGACACTTTTTGCTTCAACCTCTTTGCCAGAGATATAAGGTTAGCGAGCTATATCTTTAACACAGTCCCACCTACTTCACGGCCTTCTTTCTTTCCTATCGGGAAAATAAGAAGATTGATATTGAAGTCTAATGTACGGCAGAAAAGCCTTCTCATATTAGAAAACTAGGGCATGAAAGTCCTTTTTCTTCTTTTGGCTAGTCCTAGAGGATGACTTTGAACTTGGATCCTTACTTCTAGTCCCATTTCCATGCTCAAATCTATTGTTAATCGACTTTCACGACTCTTTCGGTAAATTGGTATGAGGATTTCAATCGATTCTGTGGTATAAGTGCGATAGACTAGTCAATACTATTGAGCCTTCTTTGGGGAATGCTATTGCCGGTAGTTCCCGTTCTTGATTCTTTCTCAGTTGTTCACTTTCTGCCATAAGTGTAAGAAAGAGCTGGAGTGAAGTTGCTTTCCTTTTTCCTTTCATTCTCACCAAGGACAGGAGCTTAGAGCTGAATGCTGGCTGGCTTGAAAGAGACTGCTTAAACCCTCCCAATTTCATCCTTCCCGGAATTGATTGCGGATTGACCTTTTTCGATACTATTTGATAGTCTTCCTGGTGAGATTACCTTGGCCCTTCTCGAGGTGATTCACAAAGATAGGTAATGGCCGCAGATCACCTCTTGTCATCAAACTCTTCCCTTTATTCTTGTCTTTGTGGAAAGGGAGGCGAAGTCTTATCATCTTACCAGCTAAAGCGAAGAGACCTAACTGGGACTATCTACATTGACTTGAATAAGCCATGAATCTCCCTCTCCTCTTCAACCTTAGGAATGGAATGAGGCCTTGGTGCTTTCTCACTTTCATTCGTGAGACCATTCAACTGCCTAAAGGATCTACTTAACTTGTCGATGATATCAACGGTAGATGGAAATTCTTTTTGCGTCTTTAACGGATTAGCCTTTCGACTCCCGACTTTAGAGTTTCCTTAATATCTTCGAGCGAGCAAGTCTTGAAAGTCGACCGATAACGAGAGGAGATTGCAAAGAAATAATGAACTAAAGGAAAGGAGCCAAAGAGCTGTAGCGCGCCGAAGAGGCGAGCCTATACCGAGGTCTACACCTAAAAATGGATTGAACCTCTTCTCCCTCCAATAGGAAGCCTCCATCCAAACGTAAAGGAGGTGCGCTGATCGCCCTGCGGTCACGAATTTATGCCTTCAATGGCTTCTTGTCTATAAGTCGGGTGAGGACTTTGACTCTTAGGTTGAAGCCTCCTTCGTCTTTCAGTCTAGCTACGTCCCCCTAAGGTCAACCCGAATACCTTACTTAGATGGAACTAGCCTTTGGATGGATCAAAGAAAATAAGATCGATTTCACAGTCAAAGATATAGATAATGGTGCTGAATTTCTTAAAAAAGGAAAAAGAATGGCGGCAAGAGTTATTGCTGGATGCTCGAAGGAAGCCCCGAGTGAGTGCAAACCAAAAGACGAGGGTTTGGGGTCAAAGTCTTAGAGCTGGAATATACCCCTGATTGTGTGTGTAGACTGATCTTTAAGCGCGCGTCAGTGGGCTTTGCTCGAGAACTCGATATATGGGTGACGCTCGTGGTACTCAAAGATGTGAAAGGCGTCCAAGATAGATTATAAAGACAGAGAACTAAGGAGTGCCTTACGCCTGTCAAATAGACTTTCTAGTCCCGATGTGAACTTAGACGTGAGCACCCTTTCCTATCCGCCTTAGCTCCTTCGTTTGAGTCTGGGTACCCGCCCATTAAAATAAAAGAAGAGGCTCCTGTGACACTTTCTCTATCTTCGCACCACATCTGGTGAATCAGCTGCACTCTTTCTTTATAACCAACTCTTGTAGTCAGGCTGTTGTAAAAGCAACTGCCTAGCGGGATAAGCCAGTTCAGTCTAGCCCCCCCTTGGCCAACGATCAATACGTCCCCTTCTGGGCTTGTAATGTAACTAACATAACTAGGTTCCTCGGCGTAGATGCACAATTGCCTATTGACTAAGGAAAAAGGGCTGCTTTGAGCACCCTTGTGATAGATTTAGATTCTACCGACAAGGTCTCGAACGAACGTTTTTTATCACTTTTTTTTACTAGAGATTTATCCGCATCTGCAGATGGTTATTCAGCGCCATCGAATCATGATGGAGACGGAGCTTTGAGAAGTCAGCCCGGGGTCCTTCTTCTTTTCTTTCATAAGAGCAGCTTCCTCAGCCTTTAGTTTATATCCTTAAGGAGAAGGATTGGAAATCAATCTCTCAAATTCCCAATTAGATGTGTAGTCACGCGTAGCGAATTCTCAAGAAGAAGAGTATTAGCGAACTCCCTCCTCGGTTGAATCCGAACTTGCGGTTCTTCTATGAGATTCTTAAATAAAGAAAGACGTCAGTCAAACAAATCCTCCACCAGTGGTGGCTGGAAAAGCAGCATTACATTAAAGGGCTGGAACCTAAACCGAAAAAAAAGTGAACTTGCAGCTGCAGATGCTCCCGCCCTAGTCTATGGAATCCCCACCATAGTTCGTAGCCAAGCGAAATGAGAAGGCAAATTGACTAATTGAAAACGTCAATCGGTCCAAGGTCGTGATATGGCGCAGAATTTCTTACATTTTCCTCTTTATTAGCCGCATGCTACCTCTTCTTTCTTTTTGACTGCCAAAAAAGTCGAGGTCTCGATGCCTTTGTCTTTCCGAACATTTCTCCCTAGGAGCCTACAACTTATGAATCTGTCGATGTCCTCTAACAAAGAGTCGTCTTCGAAGCTCAGTCTTTCTGCACAGATGTGCTAGCCCATTCCCCCTGCTCTTCTCTATACTATATCTCTATATATCGGCTTTGCTATAGGCAAGGGGCACAACGTTAAGAGCGAGATCACTCTAAGCCGAATCATTGGCCGGTCTCTATTCTCTTTCAGAAAGGCGTGAATCCTAATATCATAGGGAGGATCCTTGGGGAAAAACTAGGCCCTTCTTCCAAGAAAGAAGGAAAGGCGCCATTTCAAGATTTCGTCAATAGTCCAGTCCTTTCTTAATGGATGCCAAGGAAAGCCAACATCGGCTAACTAAAGGATCTTCTCGTCTCGGCAAGTAGCCGCTGAGACGCTCACTGACGAAGGAAGCGATCACATACGAGATTAATAGTCCGAGGTTTCCCAGTTAGACTGGGGCGACCCCTCCTTCCCCTTTTCCTTCACATTTCGTTGGGGGAATTTACCCAATATATCTATCTCAACCAATCTGGGGGCTTTCTGAGGTCGAAGCCTCATTTCTTTCACGGGTCTCTGTGATTGGACTCTTAGTAGGAGGCTTTCTTCGGTCATACCATACCTTTTTCTCACCAAGACCGCCGCCCCCCCATCCCTTTGAATTATTTCGGCCATGGCTTATCATACGTCCTTCTCTACGGACGCCTTGTCTCTCTTCCCAGAAATTCCGTTTTCCGGCGAAGTTCTTCTCTAGGGTTCTTAATAAATCTGATATTTCTTTTCATAATCCACGCGAGCCTTCCATTATACTGCGGATTTCGCATCTACTACGACAGCGGTTTGCTCTTCACTGTCTGGTCATGATTCTTTGGTGGCCAGAGATGTGATTTCGGATCAACCTTGGACAGGTTATCAACTTCTAAGGTTTTGTCGAAGCCCAAAGAGGACCTGACGGGGCCTACAAGCCATTAAAAAAGGGGTCGGCCACTCAGCGAAAGGATTCGAAGAAGGAAGCCATTCCAGATCATGGCCAGGCTTTCCAAAATGACTTGCTCTGGGCAGTGAGGAGAGGAAGAGAGGTGTGCTCATGCGAACGTTCAAACCAAGGGTTTAAGTTCCATTCAAGAAGAGGGATTCGTTTAAGCCGCTATTTCATCAGCATCGGTCTTGCTTAACTGAACTCCTTTTAGCTTGAAGATGAAGTCAACTAAAGAGTGAGTGAACGAAAGACAGTAGATCAAAGAGGGAATCAAGATCGAAGGCCATGTCTTAAGCATATAGTTTTCTGAATTCGAAAAGCTGCTATTGATGCAATTGGACTTCTAGGATTGATACGAAGGCGATAAGAATCAAAGGAATAGCAGGCGTAAATGCCCTAGGAGTGAAAGCCGGGCAAAGTTGCTTACCTTACTTAGTCGGCTCCAGGCCAAAGCAATGAAAAGGGAAAAAGCCCCTCTATTTCATATTGGCACGCCCATGAGAGAAAGCCTTCTACGCGCTTAGCTCTTTCTTTCCCTATATATAGGGATGGACCACTCCTCTCCTTTACTATTCCTTCACTTATATATTAATATGCGTATATTACGAGCTGCTGCGCCCCACTCCTCTAATCTCTACTCAAAGAGAGTTCCTTGGAATGCAATCTTTAAGATCTTCTTTCTGTATCAGCACAAATATCTTCGAATTGAAGGCTTTCCATAGTGAACATTTCTTCGACAGTCAGGCAAATCTTAGGATTTGAATTTATGGGACTTCATCCTTTATTTTCAGAGAGGGACTTCTACTCGATATCTCGTCTTTTGAGTGCTTTAACAGGACTTCTGAACGACCCCTCAGGTTCGGAAGATATGACAGGGCTTGCGGAAGCACTACAAAGGGCAGGAGTGGACCAAGAGCCAACAAGAGTTCTACCAAGCAAAGTCTATTGGGCCTGTAAGATTGTTAGCTTCTTAGCTTATTAGAAAGTCAAAGAACTGGCTATGCAACTCCAGGAGATGAAAATACAACTCTTTCTTTCAATTCTTTAGAAAGAGGAGTTAGCACTACAACTCGATTAGATGGCCTTAAAAGAGGAGGAGCTTACCTTTACCTTAAGACTCCAATTTGGCTTTTTGACTGTCTTGAACTTGAAAAAGGGGCAGCTCTCACTGGAAGACTCGCTCTAACAAGGGATGAAAGACCTGAACCGACGTAGAAGGACTGATTAGAATAGCCCGAGAGAGCTAGCCCGGAGAGTTCTTGCTGCTGCCTTTCCTAAGAGGGGTGAGGTATGAGAGACTTCCATAGGTTTTGGCTGACTTTGCTTTCTAGCTTACCCGAGAACCTTCGACGTCAGATGGTGAAGAATTAGAATGAAAGCCTCCCTACAAGCATAGGGAGAGCCGGAAATAGATAGTTATAAGCACTCAAGTAATATGAGCTTTTTTTTCTTACGTGAGATGAACTTTCTTCTTCATCTCTTTATCCCAATATAGAGTATATAGGGACAACTTCAAGCTTGATAGCTGCCATAGCTTTCTTTAGGTTCAACGGATCGAATGAGAGGTCCAAAGAGAGATCATACCAACAATTGACTAGGAAATGGATATATGAAGTTCGTTCTCTTCCCGCTTCTCTTCTTCCCACGGTAAAGGAAGGGCCCACTAGCTCTCCTCGCCGATAAGCATCCAGTGCGGGAAGATTGACCGCTCGCTCGCCCATTGACTAGCTCCATTCTTAAGAACTAAGTAAAGAAGATAGGTAAAGAACGTACCGGAGGGCAGAAATCTATTAACATGCCTAGCTGCCACTCACAAGTCAACTAAGCGCACGGCGGAATCTTTGACTAAACTAAGCGCTAATAAGACAAGAGACAGGGGCAAGGCCAGGAAAGTCAGAAATGGAGTTAGTGGTAACTAATAACCACAAGAGATTTCTTCTACGGCAACGTTGTCAGCAATAAAAGGTATTGCATCCCTTCTTCTAGGTTCCGGTACGACAAGGTTGGAAAGAAATGAGAATTCTCAGCAAGAAATTGGGCATTTGAACAAGATTCTTTTCTTCCGGGTCTTAGGGCTTTGACGCTTTCTATTGAGAGTTCTTGCTTCGCTTTCATTCTCCTTGATAACCGCTATGGTCCGCTTGGGCTTCCTTGATGTGCTGTATTGAGTCCCATGCACTTAACCACTGAGATGCTCTCTTTTTTCCGTTGCACTATCTACCGAATCCCGGTTCGCTAGGGGTGAGCCAGCGCCCTCCTCTGACTTTGAGAATGGAGAATCAATTCCTTGCTTTTTCATCCGTAGGAGAGATGGAAAGGTAGACCGGCTAAGGAGGATAGTGAGAGAGAAAGAAGAAGAAGAACGATCCCGCAAAGGCAGAACGAAGAACTATTGGGCTAGCTTCGATCCAGACTATGGAGAATCGATGTACGCAAGGCTTAGAAGTCGCTTCAACATTTTGGTTAGCGGCCTAGGGCGATCCCTTACTTACGATGGTCTACGAGAAAGACCAATGAAAGGATGGCAGCAGATCTGCTTATTGAAAGCATTCATATGATTCATCACAAGGTGTATTCAAAAGGGCTTTACTATTTGAAGAGGAATCAAAGGTCCCATTTCAAACTGATCAAGCGGGCTTGGGACCCTAATATAAATATCGGCTATCTTCTTTGCTGCCTTTTCCCCTTCTTCCTCTTCAGAGAGACTTGTCTTGGATACGGAAAGCAAGAAAGGCATGGGATGGGCATCAGTTGAGCTATTTGACGGAGTAGCTAAAGGGGAGGACAACTCCTTCCCCTCAGTTACAGGACAGTGGACCTCCTATCTACTATTTCTCGACCCGCCCTTTCTCTTGCTTTTAAGAATGACATAAGAGAGCAACCTGCCCGAACTAGCCTCTACTCCACAATGACAGAGAGAACTAGTATCTAAGGTCAATTACTAGGTGTCTGATTAGTCGGCTTGTACCACAAAGTCTGATCGTTAGCTCCTCGATCCTACCTTCAGCTGCCCTTCTTTCCGTTAGTCTGATCCACTTTAGTGATCCCTGTCTGCCTTCCTTCTGGCACAAGTGGTAGTCGTAAGGCCTATCAAAAACTTTTTTTCCAGTAATGGGGGATCCAGCCCATCAACATAAGTAAGCGCTGTAATGTCTCGCGACGTCAGTCAAGAGGCAACTAATCTTTGGGAAAGGGAGATCGGATTGAATCTTATCTCTTCCTTCGGCTGCTCTTCCTTCTTCTCGCTCACTCTTTCATTTACAAGAAGAATTGGCTGAAGCCAAATCTCTGTCTTTGCTACTAGCTTTTAACTCAACCTAAGGCTAAGGAAGCCGATCTCCTACGCTAGCATATGTTTTTGCTTTATACCAAATCTTGGCATTCAGGGCCTCATTAACTAAAACTAAGGCCTACTCCTTTCCAGGAATACGAAAGAGGGACTAGTACGTAGTGAGACTAGCAGATAGCGTCTTTCTTTCACTAGTCAAGTAGATTAATCAGAAGGTGAGCTAGCAGTCTTCGTCTGTCTGCATTCAGTGCCCCTGCTTTGGTTCTTTATAAGGAGCTCCTTCCTAACCGCTTTCCAACATCATCTTTCTCGCTTTCCAAAGCAAAGGTAAACGACTAAGTAAGCAAAGCACTAGGTAGGGTCAGCCTTAGACAAGGCAATCATTCACCTATTTCCCATTCCCATGCCAAAACCTCGTATTTGAAGCAGGTCTAAGCAATTTCGAAGTGAGCCTAACTATATGCTTAAGACGTCGTACTTGAATCCATTTCACTCGAACTACGGCGCTATTCCCCTACTGACCGATGTACCTTTGGGTCCCTACTCTATTCCTATTAGTTCCCGTATTTCTTCTACCTTTTCTTGGAGGAAGGGGCAGCTGAAGAGGAAAAAGAGAGAAGGACATTCGCCAGAAGGAAGGAACTTAGGCTTTTCTTCATGCTCCTTAGCTTCCATCTCTATGGTTATCTGGCTTGATGATGAACTTGTTGAATAGAGGGAGAATTACTTCAGAAAGCCTATTATAGTTAGAAATAGACGGACGAGGATAAGGAATTTGCAGTGCCGAGGATTGACTATCCCACGGAGCCCATTCCTCCGTCTTGCTTTGCACTCTTTACCGAGGCGTAGGAGAAAGGGGGAATTTCTGAAAGTTTAGACTTTGCTCCTCTCACTTCGCTCTCGACAGACGTACTTTTTCCCTTGTTCACTCGCTCTTTCTCTCCAACTCAGTCGAGTGAGCTCACTTCTTCTCCAACAAAGACATGAAGCCTGTCCCCAGAAATATTCAGGATGGGGGGGAGGGAAGATCATAAGCTTAAGGCGACTTGGCGATATGAAAAATACTGAAAGAGAGACATCTTGGCTTGGGCCTTTAATACTTCGTTCATCTCTTGATAATACTAAATATATAGGCTTTCCCTTTTTCCCAGGATTACGGCCTTAAGGCAGCCAACTAAGTTCTAAAGACTGATAGGCCATTCCGTACCATTCTTGTATGTGCCCTACTGATTCCATATTCGCATACCCCTACTCATTAATCAATGAGTTTACACTTGTGACAGAACTCTTTAGTAGTGCTTTTCCGCTTATTTATCCGTGGCCATCTAGCCCAAATTAGTCTACTTTCAGCAGACCTTGACGAAGAGCTAAGGAATGCTCTCAAAGCCCTTGAGCCTTCGCCTCCTTAGTTCGGAATAATCGCACTTCCCACCATGTCTGACCAATTAAAGTCAGTTCCATTTCGCTCTTTATGGCATAGCCTCGCCACGAAGAGCGAAATCGAGCAAATCTACCTCACCTTGTCAACCCCTCATTACCAGTTGCCCAGCGCATTGGACCTAGTAGAACCGAAAGTCTTATGGATTTTAGTGAGCCATATGAAAGAGGAATTCTTTCCCGCATACCTTCCAGAAAGACAAGCGAAAGATGGCTTGCGAGAACCCTATTTCCCTTTCCAATTCGGTCAAAAAGAAAAGCACTTAGGCATAAAAACCAAGGGAGTGAGGCTTCCAGTCATTCCTTCTATATACGCCATTTGTAAGCCAAGAAGAAGTAGATTAGAGATCAGCTCACTCAACTTATCAAAACATCCTTTCATTACTAGTAGACAATTACCTTTCTCTCTTATGCAATTTCGTCCGGCATCTAAAATAGGACCTGATTCCATAGATAAGCCTATAAGCAAGGAGGAGAAAGGATCCTAGTGATCTAACGATCTTAGACTGGGCTCATCCAGCCAAGGGAGACTATAAACCTTCTGGCGAAGAAGAAGCGAAACTCTTAGGCCAGCTTCTGCTAGAATCCGACTTAGTAGCTCAGAGGGAATAGCCCTCAGCTTATAAGTTCAGAAAGCACCTTTTCATACCGTCTTTCCCACCAGATCAGGACTAGTAGAAAAGAACTGACTCTATTTATGGAATTAGGCTAGACAGAGAAAATGATACCCATTATGCCTTCTCCCACGTGCTTATAGTCCTAGGCAAGCTCTCTATATACTATATTCGTCCTATTCCATAGAAATCCAAGAAAGAGGAAAAAAAGAATCGACTTTAGACACAGTCTATTCCTTCGATACCTACTTTCGTCTAAGGCAAGGGAGAGCTGAACAATAACAAGATATAAGCCAATTCCTATTCTCTTATCTTCTTTCCATTCCACTAAGGAAGGATGAGATGAGACTGATCGATAGTGATGCGGATCTTACTGAACGAGGGACTCTCCCTACTCTTTCCCAGGGAAAAGAACTATACAATATAGCTACTAAGTCAAAAGGGAAAGGCACATATTCAAAGACTGATTTAAGAAGAGAAAAAGATTGAGGAAGATAGAAAGATGCCGATCTACTCTTGACCTTATTATGGGATTCCCTACTTTCGGAATCTAGACTTTCTAAATACGTCTTTCATGAATCAAAGACATGATTCACAGAATTCAAACTTCTTTACAGAAGAGTTTCCTACTTATTTCTTCTTCTCTTCCGCCGGCCCAGAATAGTCATAATCTTCCCCATAGTACTAGAAGAAGCTAAGACGGATCCGTGCCTACAGAGCAGACAAAGGGAAGAGGATGAAGAGATCCTTCTTGTATCAATACGAAGATCGAGTGTAAAAAATAGGACTTAGAGAGGAGGATGACGTGCTCATAGTCAGCGCTAGATTATAGGTACTAAGAGAAAACCTAATCTATAGACTCATTTTGACCCTTCCACTCAAACTAAAGCGAATGAAGACGGTTAACGAACTAGAGCCTCAGTATTTAGCTTTCCCTTAGACCTACCGAGAGAAAGAATAGTCAACTATTTGGTCATAGTCGTACCGAGAAGAAGATAAGCCAGATCTTATGGGATTGGGATGTCAAGAAAGAAGGACTAGCCCTATCTAGCCAAAGGTCAAAAAACTATGTGCCTTCTGTCTAAGAAGAGCCGAAACTCTCTTTTCTTAGGCCAGCTTCCACTAGAATCTGAGTTCAGAAGTCAGATTGAATGCCTGAACTCATATGGATTTACCCTTCCCCTAGTGGTCTAAACCAAGAAGCCATCTCCTCTAAGCCAGGATAAGAGCTTCTCAGAACTAGAATCCCTTCCTCTTCTATATAATTAGAGTAGATCCAAGAGAGTTGGAGGAGAAGATCGAGATCGAAAGCCAGAAAGAAGGCACTAAATAGTCTACATTCTTCCGCGGTAAAGAACCTGCAGCTAACCCTGCCAGAGAAGTATAAAGGAAAGATCCCAAGCGAGACAAGCTTGAATGAGAGATGTGACCGTAGTTGCATTAGTTAGTGAGCAGCTAGCGCTTGTACTTCCTATAGCTGACCTGTCCCTCTTAGATTCTTATTTGAGGAAGAGTTTTCACCGAGATTGATTGGTCTTGAGAGACTTCTCCATTCCGACTTCCATTCCAGATCTTTCTGTTAGGGCTATTCTGACTCTCTTTCTCATATCTAAGCAACTCATGTGAAGAAAAGAAATCCCTACTTCTGAGTTGAGGAGTGAGGTCGAAATTGGATCGTCGACAGATAGTTCAAGCCTACGCGGTATCCAAACCACGGAGTAGGCATGGGAAGTCTCCCTTTAGCCTGAGCTTTTAGATCGGCTATGATTAGGAAATTCCCGTAATGTATAAGGCATCGCTTTTGATCCACAACTGCGGAATGAAATGAGGGAGAAGAGCTCCTGTGCTTGTAAAGCGTAATTCTTCGATTTGATTTGCGGAGAAAGTCTCGAGTAGGTCTTTTAATCGCGGGACTAAACTCACCATTATCCCTTCTTTCACCGGCCGGTAAGGGCTAGACCCTACATTGACTTGAAGACGCATTCTTTCCCTCCCTGAGATGCTCAATCTAGATCGGCCAAATCTATAAGAAATCTATATCTAGCCATATCTTTAACACTTTGGAGACTGCCCCTCTTTTCGTTGGATGCTATCCTTATTCTTCTTGTAGTATGATGGGAAGGAAGTGACTCCTTCCGATTTTGGTTCTGCTTGGGAGTTGAGGCTGCTTTCTCTTCTTAAAACTTCTTAAGTCGAAAATCTTCCTACTTCCTTTACGCAGTGATTTACATTCGGGGGTCAACAGGGCCAGGAAATGGGAATCTAGTACGAAAGATTGTAGCTGCTCTATAAGAAGGATCAATATAAGGTCTAAGCGCCCTGGTCTTTCTTATTCTGTCAATCTCCGAATTGCAGGGGCTAGAAATGCACTGAGCGAATGCTCAAATCTAATATAGATAGAAAAAGAGACTTTCTTGAACAGATCGCATCTTGCTGCGCTTATCTTAAGAATACGCTTTCTCGAGCTCATGAACGTCATTCTTGCTATCACTTGTCTAGCGAGATTGAATATCCAGTTAGTTAGTACCTCCCACCTATATGACAAAGCAGGTTCATCGATTTTCCCTTAATAGAGTCTATTCTAGTTGCATTTAGTGCTTCCGGGAAGTTGGCTTGCCCTTTTTTGACTTCATAGAGGTCCATTCCATTTCCCTTTTTTGCCCCGCATATAACTGCAAAATGAGACCTTCCTAAGCAAGGGGCAGGCGTCTAGCTAAAGGGAGAGATTGGAAAGAAAGCAGCACATTGAAAGTGGTAAAGCAAGCTCGTCTAGCTTATCCGCAACAAAGGTCTTAAGAAGTCTATCAGTTCTATGCCTCCCTTCCTAGTTGATCCTTCGTGGTGAATAAAATGCTTCAACTACAGCTTCTCCTTAGGCTAAAGAAGTGCGGAGGAAATGACCCGCCTTAACTTCTCTTTCTCTTTCAAGTGAGGAAGCAGGCTAATAGCTTGAAGAAGCTAGCAACCTCACCTTGATCTAGCCCCCCCTTGGAACTATATCCCTAACTTGGAAAGAAAATCAATCTAGAATGCGGACTTAGAAATTGCCATTAGGAGCACTTCTACAAATATTGAGATTGTAGTGGGAATGCCACTACTTCAACTACTCCTTCAATGAGAATAGCAGAAAAATGGAATTCAGAAAGTCCTCCTTCCTACTTTCTTAGCCCTAGATCCGTCCTGAGCATGCTTGACATCGCCAAGATTCCCAATCAGAGTTTTACCTTTACCAAGGACGGCTGGAGAATTCTCTTGACTTATAGTTCGAGATCTTAAAGGATTGGCTAGAGGACCCCTTTTTTACCGCCTTCTCTCACTCCTAAATAAGGTTTCGGAATCGTACGTAGACTTGGCAGTCTAAGCTAGAACAGAGCTACCTATCTTTGGCGAGTCCAACCAGAAAGCGTAGTCTCGTCTCAATCCTCGTTCTTATTCGAAGACGAACTTTTCCTTAATAGAATATAATATAGCCTAATTCTGCCGCTATCCTCTTTAGTCTCTAAACCGTCCTAAGGCCTCAAATCCGCAGTTCTCCTCTTTTCTTCTTTCATCCGACTTTCTTTACACATTTGAAGAAGAAAGAAAAGCAAGACAGTCAGTCTATCTCCTTTAGAGGGCAGGCTTCATTCTTCTCCAGCATAGACCTGTCCGATAAAGAAAGAGAATATAAGAAAAATCCTTCCTTTATGTCCAGTGCGAGGAGAGGTGCGAAGGCAGTCACTTCTGATTCACTTGGACATCTTGGGAATCCTTCTCTTTCCTATGAAAGGACCCAATTCGTCTTATTATGAGTCAAATTCTTCTTTCCCCCTTCTTTAGCTGACCTATTGATTCCTCTCCGAGGCTGCTGCGTGCAATCCGGCCTTGTTCAGATAGTCCATAAAGAATGGCAGGCGCCCTATGTTGGGAAGGAGAAATCGACAACTTTGACTGGTGACTAGAGTGGAATTTCCTAGTGTAAAAGATTTATAGATGCCATCTTCTTCTGAGATCTTTGATTGTCTCCTGAGTTCGCCCGGGCCTAAGTCTTTCATTGCAAGCAATAAGGGCTGCCATCAGTTTTAGCCCAGTTGATCTAGGCCATGCCTGGCATAGTCTACATTCCTAGAATCCTGCCGACGCGCCAAAGAGATAGGCAATCTATAACGATCACGCTACGACGGCAAGTACGAACCTTAGCGTACACGAGGCTTGGAAATGATGAAGCAATCAACTAGAGTGAGAATCTCTGACAGTTCCTTTTCTATAGGTAGAGAATTGTGGATTCTATTCCAAAATGGATGCTATTTGCACGCTCGGGCGCACCAAATGGGTCCTTTCGCAGACTCCTATTTCCGGCAGCTAGTCTTTCATTGCTTTGGAAATTCGGTAGGTGCCCCTCAGGAAGATTCACCTATCTTTTCGAGCTTGAATCACTTCGTAGTCAGAGAACTCATAATGAAATCGCAATATTAACCTGGAAAAGAAGACCTTGGTCTGCTCCGCTGCTATTAAGAAATGAATCCAATCTGGAAGAGAGATCTTGCACTCTTATGTGATTAAGGCGAGGGCACTTCAATAGCTCTTCTCCTACTCATCAACTACAGGATCTGATCGATTGCCTTCTCTCTGTCGATCTGCCCGCTTATTCTCCGAAATACTATAGATATTAGTTGAGGCATGAGGCCTTCTCGCTGAGTTTTCTTCTTACGCTCAAGCGAAAGGTGAGGCATCTCAGTCCCCCGGAATCGTTCTCAAAGGCCAATGTGACTAATTACTAAGGGCAGTTGATAGCCCTGATAAAGGAATTGCGGAAAGAAATTCCATCGTTAGAAGAGGCAGGAAGTGCTTCCATCGATGACCCGGAAAAGAAAGAGCATAGAGAAGCTGGTAGAAAAGATGGGAGTCGATCGAGATCAGCTAACTCCTATTATATCTCATTTCAGCAAATGAAGGGTACAAGACAGGATCCCAGCTAGAAGAAATAATGACTTGAATGCGAAAAAAGTAGAGGATGAGCTCATATCAGAAAGATTTTGACGGAATTCAAGTCGAATGAAAAAGGTAGAAGTCAAAACGATATTGTACAAGATAAGTCTTAGTGCCAAATAGAGGTGTGGTTGGATGGGCGAGATCGGCAACTAAAGCTAGGGCGAATCCAATCCGGGTACGAAAACTTTCTTTTCCTTTAGTGAGGTGAGGACATCGAAGCCTCTTTCCCCTCCCATTCTTTCGTAAATAAGGGGGAGTTGTTTACGAAGAATGATTGTGAAAGTCAGTGATTTATCGTCAGTCTCGTAGAAGATAGTAGGAATAAGAATGTGATTCAGACTAAGTAGTAGGCCAGGGATATAGCCAATATTCCGCAATATTTGCATTCCTCATGAAAGAAATAAAGGATCAGTCGCCTATCAACAAGGTATACAATCGTCCGAGGGAAGAAAGCAAAAGCAGAATCCAGTGCCATAGGAGCATAACTGTCAAATTGATTATTATTTTCCTCCTACCTTTGAGAGGAGACTTTAAAGCCTCTGTTTGAGTCATAATATACCTGACTCTCATTCTTTCTTTTGACTTTGATTGGTGGTTGGAGCAGAAAAAGCGGCTGTTGATTCGATAAGTAATGTTCCGAAGTGCCTGATTAGTTTTCTAGGAAGAAGAGCCCGTAAACGGCGAACTGAAATGCAATACTATAGGGTGATAAGCCTAATAATCTAAGAACCGAGTTATAGCGCTCAATAAGGAAGGGAGAAGTCAAAGTCAGAATTACGAGAGCTTAGCCCTTAAGTAGCTCCTTCTTTCAGAAAATAAGTCTTCCTATTAGTATTCCTGCCTTCAAGTAGAAGAGTAATGTTAAGAACAGGCCGAAAGCCAATATGGAGATTAGATTGGTGGAAGGGCAGGCCGATCTTATAGAGAAGGAAAAAGGTCTCGCAGAAAGATCAGTCTATTTATCCGTTAGAGGAGTTCAAGATGAATCTCATAAAGAAGGAGGCCTGGGGTGAACAATAGTCAAGATGCCTAGGAAAGATAGACAAAGGCGCTCGACTTGCGAAGAATTTCAAAAAGAGTCCTATGGAATGGGAATCGCGGACAAAGGGCTGAATAGGAAGCTCTCTGGCAACTTCAAAAAGGAAATGAATTCACTGACCTAAAAAGAGCAAGAAAGCTAGCCGAAAAACAATAGTGAATTACCTAACTACTCGGCGACTATTGTATAGGGTAGAGGCTAAATGTAAGAGAGGGCCCTTATCTAAGTCGAAATTCTAGTGTAAGCAGATTCATAGTAATATGTGGGACATATAATGCTGCCCTTCTCTTTTCCTTATTAGGTAGGTGAAGTTTACACTTTTCCCATCCCTCATCATGAAATCGGGATTGTTCACATTTTACGAAGATTAATTTATTGAAGGCTCCTCTTTCTAAAAGTAGTAATTTCCTTTCTCGCACAACTGTCACATCTCTTATGACATTCTTTCCCGTGGAACCAAGGCTTTCGAGCAGCTCTAGGGGCCAAGAGGTAAGCTAGAGAAAGATGGCCTGTCTACGCTTTGAGAAGACAGAAAGGTCCCGGCAGACTAGATCAATTCCCGGGGCTCTTTGTCTTCCAGTAGTACTCTTCTTAATGAAATGAAAGAAGAATACAAATTCTTAACCAAGTCATTCTTTTCCAAATGGAAATGGATTAGAACAACTAATTCGAAAGGGCGGTGAAAGAAGGAGACCTAAGACCACTGCTTTTTCATGCGATGCAGACCCCGGGTTCCACACACAAAGAGGAGGGGTCCTTTCCTATTAAGGAAGGGTAGAAGCCAATGTGCGATCAAGGAAAAGCAGTCCGTTGGGGGCCTATCTCTTCTCTTTCACTCTTTCTTTCGTCCTTCACTTATTAACCGCTTCGCTCTCCCTGCAGGAAGGGTCATAACAAGGCACGTTTGACCGGCTGAACTTGGACACGGAAAGCCTATCTCTCGTAAGTTTCTCTATATGGATGGACATTGCCCTCTCTTCGAACTCAGTACCTATTCCCGCGGTTGTAAGCCTCAATCAAAGAAGATGAAATAGCTTCGAAGTGACTTCGACTTGAAGTCGATTTCATCACCTTCTACGTTAACTACGAGAAATAGAATTGAGGACATAGGGGGGAGTCGAGTCTGGAATTGACCAGGTAGGAGGAAGGCACTTTCTGATCTTTTTTCGTATTCTGATAGAATTCACTTCGATCGCTCCTCTTAGGTACAATTTAGAATCTCAATCGAAGGGCATAGAAGGACCCTATTGACGTAAAAGGGGATCAGGGCAGGATCAGCACAGCCCAGTTCGCTCCTTTTTGCACGGGTTAGGAAGCGCTTAAGATTTAGAAAGTCGTCACGTGTCGCCGAAGGAAGGTTCCCCTTTTCTGTCTTTCGAGATGCGAAGAAGCTATACAAGGCTTTTTGCCAAGCCGGCTCAGATGGTATCTAATCATAGGGATATAAGCTAAGTAATTCTTAGACACTGGCATGAATTCGGAGCTCTTCGGTTCAGCTAGGACCCTAGTTCCTGAATTTCATTTCTATGCAAATCAAAATCGAGAAAAGGAAGTTTCCAATCATTGACTCAAATCCATTGTCGAACTCTACTCAGCGGAATATGGAGGTACTTATGGCCAAAGGGAAAGGGGCCAATCTGGTCTTTCACAATAAAGTGATAGATGGAATAACTTATGTATAAGGAGCAGTCGACTTGCATGTCTTAAGTATATAGTGAGTCTTATTTGAAAGAGTCACTCATGAGGAGTCAAGCTAGGCTCTGAAAGAAGATGGGCACCCCGATCTTTCCTCTCCTTTAGTTTGAGTCTAGTCCTTCTTCCGGCGAATGGGTGGTGGTCTCTTATAGTAAGGATCAAGCTCACACCAATGAAGCCTACCTCCGCGCGGGAAGAGGGATTGGTTGGAGCTATTCTTCTTCATAGCTGGGATCTAGTTGGATAGTCTAATAGAGGTGAGAGAATCAAAGAGTTGGCTCTGAGAGCATGAGCAGTGGATATGTACAGCTGTTCAAGCTAAAGCTGTCACATTCTCCCATCAATCCAAGGGAGAGGTAGCCCCAAAGCTGCTAGATAAGAAAGACGAAGTTCTGCGAATGATTAAAGTGCCAGGGCATTGAGCTGCTTTACCTCGTTGATAGTCAAGATGCTATTCACCTTCCAGGTTTTCTTTCGCGGAAAACTAATTTAGGTCCTTCTTGGTGAGTAGTTACTAAGAGCCAACTCAAAGCTGCTTGGAAGAGCTCGAGCTTAGCTCTCCCGTGCTGTCTTACCTACCCCTTCCTATTCTGAAAACCGAGTCTTGTCTTAAGGCAGACGCAGCACGAAATTCTTTCCACCTGGAGAGCAGCACCCCTCCACTCAAAATGGAACTAAGAAGACCTACTTTACTTAATAAGAAATCTCCCTTTGGGTCTGCTAGGATATGATAAGACTTGCGCGAGTTGGTCTGCTTGATCGGCTATCTCACTTCAGAAAGTAGGACTATCAAAATCGTGGTAAACCTAGAAAGTGTGAATTGAATCGCCTTTCCCAGCGGATTTTACAGTTCATAGAAAACCTCGGAAAGAGGATAAGAATGGGAAAGCCCTTCCCTTGGAAGGTTGTAAACCATGGATTGAGAAAGCCCCGGAAATGACCTCTTCTATATTGGACTAACTGGACTAAAAGCCGAAACTAGACCTCTTGGGACCCCTATAACTGCTTGACTTAGTGCTTAAGCCGCAGTAGACTCTATTTAAGTAGACCCTATTTAGACCTTTAAGCCATACCACCACTCTATTGAGGAAGAGTTGAGGAAAGAGAAGGCCTTGAAGGACCTTCCATAGGACTACTTCTTGGATTGATAATAGTCGGAGTTATAGCAAGATGATTGGTCTAAGGGAAAGAAAGACTTTTCAACACTTGACTCAGTCCCGACCCTTATGTTCTCAATCTTATGAGGACCAGGATGAGACTTATGAGGGCGCAGACCACGATTCAAGGCTATTTTCTTCTTCTGATCTGGCCTCGCAATCGGTCTTTGTAGAAGTATGGGCGAGATTGCTTGCGACTGTCCGATTTAGATTTATACCTTCTAGGCCTTCTAGTTGCCCAGATCTTCGTGTAGAATGCTTTAGGAGAAGGGGTCTTAACGGAGCCGATCAAAGTGACATCTAGAAACCTATTTTCTGAATCTTTCTTCTACCCCTGGCTTGATGGGCCTAGTCTAAGATCGTCATGAAGATCCTATCTCTGCCTTGCTTACTGGTGGCATTATGTCCTATTTCCTATGTCTGAAGAAATGCCGCGTAAGAGAGGTCATTGTTTACTGGTTTCCGATCTGCTAGTAATGAGCGGAAGGTTTCTTAAGCGGATGGAGATGATCTCGGAGCCATTTCTATCTTCTTCTTGGCTCGCATACGCCTGCCGTAAAGAGGAGATGGCTACTCTGGTCCAAAAAAGAGAACGAAGCCATTTCCCTTAATAGAGCAGCATAAGATCAGCAGAAGTGGGTGCCGATCTATTCTATCTCAAAGCGAAGCCTGCTTCAAAATTCTCTTTGGAGTTTTGACTAGGTCGAGGACTGCCAATCAATACTTATTGGAGAGGGCTTATTCTAGATTTTCGGTTAAAGGAAATGAAAGCGAAGGACTTGAATTTATGTCCTAACGAGCTTTTTCTCGCCGATGACTCCAAATGAAATGGGGCGAACTCTTTGAAATAATTGGATGACGCAAGGCCATTAGTACAGTAAGTGCTATTGTCATATTACGCAAAAAGCCTATGGCTTTACCTATAGGATGCCCGCCTTAAGCCTATAATAATCTTTTAGTGGAGCAAGCTAATAAGGGGGCATTGGAATATTCTATAAGTAGATTCTGAATTAGTCCGATTTGGACTCCTATGACGAGTCTATGATTTGATCCATGAGAGAGGTGTCTCCTTTATTTAGGCCTCCAATCCTAACAGATGCCCTCTGCAAAGGGGCAATTGACTGATAATATCGTATTTCATCTTCTCATCGAGATTCTGAGTGAAATAGCATAGTCGGAGATCTTCTCTGATGTTCTTATTAAGAGCATACAAGGACTGTCCTCTTTCCCAAGGTTGATTGCAAAGAACTCCGTCTAAACGCTCGTATATGACTGCAGTCCCTGCTCTCTTCTTCCACCACGTGAAAGGACTTCCCGAGTAAGCCAAATCTGACCTGCTGCTGCAATGCAAGAATGAAAATCCATGGCTCCTGTTCTATCCCAGCCATTGCCTCCCTTTTTTTTTCATCTGGAGAGAAAATAACGTTGAAATCACCTCCTATTATCCATGGCACATCAATAAAGGAATTTCCCAGCTCAATAAGTTCGTCCCAAAGGTCTTGTCTTTCGCGATTCTCGCACTTTGCATAAAGACATGTAGCATTTACCGGAAGAGGCCAAAGGTAATGATGAATACGGATTGTCAATTGTTGAGAAGAATCATGAAGAAGATGGCAAGAATAAGCAGCTTTAGCGAAGAAAATCCAGATAGTGCTAACATAGTTAGTAAAGGAATACTTGAATTTCAACTTACCAGCAATAAGTTGGGCTTTTTCCGCAGTTAGCATTGGTTCAAATACCGCAACAAGAGAGATGTTATGGAGCTTAACGAGATCTTTAATACGGCTAACAGTAGGATCGTTCCCAATCCCCCTAACATTCCAATGTTAACAGCCATGTATAGATGAGCTGGGAGTGCAGAGAGAGGGCCTTGCTTGCCCGACCATGAGAAATTGGTGAAGGCATATATTTGCTTTGCCCAAATCTTCAGTTAGATTGACTATCGTCACTTCTTATTACTCTCAGAAAAGAAAGGAATCTTTGGCTAGATTCTATCTGCCCCACACATCATTAGCATATGGTACTCTTCTTTTCTTACCTTCTAGCCATAAGTGGAAGTAGGCAGTGTATTGCCCATTAGCAGTGAGGAGCCATTTACCTACCCTCCAGAAATCCAGCTGCAAACTTGAAAGCCTTTCTTTGTGGTCTGCGATGGGTTGCGCCCCGTGAGCCTCTCCAAACGTTCTCAAATCGGCCTCTTTCTTCTTGTTGTTACGGGCGTACGGTACTACGGCCTTTACTTTCCCACTTTCTCAAAATGTAGAGCAGCGAATCGAGAGTCTCTCGCTATGTCCCCATTCCTTTTTTCTATTCTATAGCCGATCTTCTTTAATCCAAAGCTGGTGCAAGCAATCTCATTCAGATGTAGGGGAATAACTTGAGATAGGAAAGCATCAAGCAAGGCGCGAATCCCTAGCTTCTTCGATACCGATTCCGTTAAATATGAAGATTGGAAGGAAAGCTAGTTATATGCGTAAGACAAAAAAAGGTACTTTGCATTGACCCCAGTGAGAAAGAAGGCTAAGGCAGAGTTCGTTCGGAAGATCTAAGGGATTGCACCGGCAGCAACTCTTTTACCGGAAAAGCAGATATCACGCTGCCCGGGGAGATTCCACGACAAAAGAATTGGGTGCAATAGGATTACGAAATAATCATAGTCGTCATCCGACATTACGAAATAAAATAAGCCAAGTGAAAAGCTAAGCCTTGCGCGCATTTAGAGTGAGCAGCCCCTCTGCACTCGAAAGAAGTTAGAGTTGACATCACACAAAGCCAGAACCAACGTAAGGGAAATGCAATCATTGTTCTGAAAGAAAGACAAAAAGAGCGCATAGTCAGATAAGAAAAAAGAAGCCTGGCTTTTTCAGGAATAAAGGCACTCGCTCCTTTACAAAATGAGCTCTTAATAGCGGCTTCGTCTCTTATTTAATTACTTGGCCCAACTCTTTTAGATAATCCCGGCGGAAGACATACTCATCAGCACTCTGCTTCTTTCGACTTGGATGTGTGAAGGATCACCTCTTCAGTCTCACAATATGACCATCCTATCTTTTCCTCAAATAAATGGAAAAAAAGAATTCTCTCATTCAAGGCAAAATAGCTATGGGAAGAGAGGATAGCCAACCAATTGGATCAGGTGAACTGGGCGTCATGACGAAGAAATGGACGGAGGCCCCAACTAATATAAACGAAGGAAAGAAAGGTCTTCTTCACTTGCACAAACCTCCCTCATATGCAGTCTAATTAGTGTCCTAGGCGAAAGCTTCCTCGATTCACGTCGCAAACAGTCTACATTGACTCCCTCACAGGGCATTCCTTGTCCCCGTCCCTGGCACTTCAGGTTGATGTCGATTCAAATAGTTGTGCTGAGGTTTATGATAGCTTAGCTAGTTGAGCTGAGGAAGTGGATTTCACCCCTTACCCTATAGGGGGACTCCTTTATAAAGAGAAAGAAAAGGGCAAATCCAGTATATTTCTTTCCTTCAGTGGACGAATCAAACTCCGGTAGCCGCTCTTGCTCGAGGCATACGTAGAATATCAATGAGAATATCTGAACAATACAGAATGAACTCCTCTGGAAAGTGCCATGCATTGTCAAAGAAATAATCAGAGAGAGTTTGAGAATAGCGATCCCTTATATACTTATGCTCCGGAATTCCTATACGATCAGCCAATGAAGGACCAAGTCATCGATCCAACAGTGGTACCAACTTCTCGCTTACAGGTGCTTTTCCTCGCCCTACTATTTCTTATTCGCAGGCAAGTCAGTCGGGAATAGACGGAAATAGAGACAGAAAGGGCGTAATCTATGTAATTCAGAAAATCAGAAGTCGGAAACTCTCTTTCACAAGACCATCACTGAAGTGGAGCGGGGCATACATCTCGTTCAGCCTCTCAACCACCACTGCTTCTCTTGGTCTTTCTCTCCAGTAATTAAGAGAGCCGAGCTAGTACCGCTTCTTTACAGCTTTCCCGCTTTAGTCTTCGACTGCCGAGTACTTCTTCTTTGTCTTAGACCCCATGGATGCATCGTCAGAGAAGAAAAAAAGTAGATGCTGAATCCACTCATTTCCCCTACTATGAATATGCGAAATGAGATTCTTGTTATACTAATAATCTCACTAAAGAGTATAGTTCCTCGGATAGTGAGGCCCTACTTTAACGAGAGATATATATGTGCAAGAGAGTCCACTTTTTTTAGAAAGCTATTCGCGCGAGTTAGAAGACGGCTTATACTTTCCCTTATTATTCGTTAAGCAAGATTCACAGCCGCGTGCCAAAATCCAGTTTTCCTGCCTATTCTCCTTATTTGGTCGAGGAGGGATTGAGCTAAAGTTAGAATCCTTTGGTGAATTCGGGTAAGGAGAAGCGAACTTGACTCCTGCTTCAAATGAGTAGGCGGCTTATACTCCAATCGCTGTCACTCTTCTTTTTCAAGGAATAGAAGACTGAGTTCTAGCTGGAGTTAGAGGAATAAGTAATCTAAAGAAGGAAGGGGCAGCATGAGAGTCAGATTCTTCTCATACGAGATTTCGAAATAAGGGAAATGGATTTTTCACTCCACTGAGGGAAGAAAGGCGCCCTCTACTTAGCAACTTGACTGTCTAGCCTCTCAGATGTTGGGGGATACCGATCCGCGATAGAAGATTATTGACTCCCACCAAACTGAAAGAGAGCGAAAGGAGATGAAAGAAGCTCGACTAGGAGCCTATAACTAAGGCGAGTGAGTGTAAGGTAGGAGTTCAAGCACTCTCATATCATAGCGCACAGTCTCCCTACGGTCATAGGTCCATGTGTCCCCGAAGGTTGAAGAGAGTTAGGCTTCTTGATAGGTTCCGATAGCCAGAAGGTAAGAGAGAGAGATAGTCTGAAGTCAGGGTCGCATTCTTAGCCCTGCTTGCTATACGTACAGGATAGGTGGAAGGCACATGCTTCTTGACGTAAAGGAAAAGCCTTTCTCCGAGCAGCTAAGCTAGTTCACCCTATTCCTATTGTATTAAAAGAGATGGACAAAAGAGAGACGAGAAAGGGAAAGGCAAGACATAGCGTCCTTATGGCGAATAAGGAGCTCGTGAGACTTTAGCTTTTTTACAGGGCGGAAGACGCACGGAAAATAGAATAGTAGCTTCTTCGCCCTTACACCTTCCTCCACGAAGGGCTGCTCTTACTCTGAGGAGTTCTCTTTCCCTCTTGCTAGAGTTCTTTCTTCCTAGTTCTTCTCCTAGGACTGCATTTCACCGTCTATGAACTGCTAAGACGAATTCTTTTTTATCTGATCTTTCTCAGTTATCATCTAACTCACGTGATGTATGGAATATATGACAAAGGTGGAGTATTTTTTTTTATTGATCGGTCATATCATATAGGCTCGAGTTGGACATCCAATTGCTTCGATTTGAATTCTCCGGGGAAAGCCTTAGATATATCAAAAAGATGGACAATCAAACCTATTTCTCGATTCAATAGAAGGTCAAAGGGGTGAAAATAGAGTCCCAAATAAGGAGAGATGTGTAAAAAGCAGGTCCGATTACGCCTATGCCTAATCCTAAATGGAATAGAACGATGTAGGGATTCATATGTAAATAGAGTCTCTATTTCAAAATATGCTCGAATGGCCCCATAATGAGAATGTCTAGAAGCCTATTCTTTCTGTCCTATCCGGTCTTGGGAATGAGGCTCACTCTCATTCCGCACGAATACGACGCTTAAGACAAGGTTGTAGCATGCCCCTTCGACCGTTAGGGATAGGGAAAGCATGAAACCTTGATCTCGGATCCGGTCCTTCAGAATAGAGATTTTCCAGTTGTCGAATTCGTTAAAACTCTCTTTGCTGGATCGGAAAAACAATAGTATGAAGAGTCGCCAAGACTACCTTGGGTGGTCCCCAGTTCACTAAGCAAACTAGCTCTCTCACGATCAAAGGTAGGCTCATGCACAATAGAAAGGCTTATCCGCCCAGGAAGCATAAGAGAAGAAATAGACTGCAGAAGTGTCAAAGAAAGATGAATGTGGTAAGGAGAAAGCGAAGTAGGAGCTGATCTCGACAAAGAACAATCTCATTATGTTCACAAGCTTCAACCTTTCATCACTTAATATTGATATGGCAGCTGCTCTTTAATATCGCTTACTATTTAGAGTTTGTTTGAGGCTCACTTTTCTTATTTATAGGTGGAAGACCACCCGCACTTTCTCAAGGGAGCTAGGTTCTTTTCCTCCGCACTTCCTTCATTCGCCCGAAGCCCTTATTTAGGCTTACCTTACTCAAGTTCATTGCTTTCGAGAGCAGGAGGCATAGCATGACCAGAGAATCAAAAGAGACAAAACAAGGCTAGACTTCTGGTCTTCCTGCCCGCCACCAGAGATCGCTATCGCTCTGCAAAGAGATCTATTCATTTTTAAAGTAAGCTAACCTTCCTTACCTTATCGTTAAACCTTTTCTCTGCCCCCCCTGAGGTCAAAAGCTTCTACGGCCTGAAAGAGTATGTCTGATCACTGGGTAGACCTCGGAAAACGGGGAAAGCCTATTCGTTTTTAGCGCTCCTGCTCTACAACTAGTAGGTCAGTCAGTCACTAACCACAGGAAAGAAGGAGAAAAAGAACGAGACCCCTTTTGAGAACGAGAGTAACCTAGGAAGACAGATTTGAGGGACTTGGGATCCAACTTACTTATATGTGGACGGTGATCCCGAACAAAAGAGACACATCCGAAGGTCTTTGGTGACACAGAGAACAACGATTGAGAAGGAAATAAGACGCGATACGGGTGAAGAAGAGCGAGAGAGAGTGAGGCCGGGAGGGCGATTGGGACATGGGCAAAAGAGGAAGCTTGCAAGCCATAAGAATAGATCTCTCATGGTTCAAAGGAGAGAGAGAGAAGGTTGAAACAAAAACAGACTATAGGCCAGTCCAAACTCTAAACCTTAGAAGAGAAGAGTTCAGAGACTCATTCTCATGAAGAATTGCACATCTGTGGATCCAAATCTCCCAGCAAATAAAAGAAGGCACTACTGACCTTAGCATTCCAACCTGAGAATTACTATGTCCAGCAAAGCACTGTGAGAGTTGCTGCTGCAAGGAAGAGGAAGATAGCAGATTATTAAGCCTCTGACCAAAGAAGTTCCACAGAGACTTAGCCAGCTCACTATGAAGAAAAAGATGAAGGAGAGATTCAACATGTCCTTCTCTGCAAGAACTACAGAAGACACCTTAATAACCTGAGAATCCACTGCCACAGCATTGTGACAGAGCTTCCACATAAAAGCATTTACCTTTGAGGGTAAAAGAGTAAGATGTGCTTGTACCAACGAAGAGCAGGACCATGAGCTCTGATGACTCTCCAAACAGAATTAGTAGAGAAATGACCAGTGGGAGAGGGCTTCCAGATCAAAACATCAGGAAGATGGGATTGAAGGAGGGTAAATCTAGAGAAAATCAGAGCATAGCAGTCTTCAGGCAAAACTCCCTGCAAATAAGTCTGAAAGTTCCTGTCATTGGCAGTCTCCTGGGTTGTGATATTAGGAAGGAGTTTAGGGATAGCATCCAATGAGAATGGCAACCAATCAGCTTCCCCAAAACGACGAGTCCCCCGACCTACAATCAGATCACTATTCTCCATAGGAAATGGAATGAGTGGAGCAAGAATTTTCCACACAGGAGAAGGACCAACAGGAGCAGCCCCTCTAGATTAGGATCTCCATACTTAGCTCTGACTATAGAAGACCACAAAGAAGTGCCTGAAAGATAAGACCAAGCCAGTTTGCAATGAAGAGACTGAATAACCTCTGACAATGATTTGATCCCCACTCCCCCTTCTGCCTCTGGTTTACACACAGCTTCCCAAGCTAGCCAATGATGCCTGCTCTCACTTCCACCAAAAGAAGTCAGCAAAAAGGCTATGAATAGCTTGAAGAACTTAGGTACTTTACCCTACACGATATGAAAAGACTTCTATTTGAAAACCGAGGCAGGGCGCGTAGCAAGACTTGCCCCAGTCCGGTCGACTAGTGGACTCGAGTCTTCTTCATCGTAGACTTCAAGACAGGTTTAGAGATCTACTCTATCATAGTTGCTCCACTTGCTATATTCGATTAAAAGAAGAGCTCGGACCTTGAATCCCATCTTTCGTTCCAGGGCGACTTAGAAGGAAAGAATAAAAGATGGAAAGATGGAAGCGCTACCGGGCCGACCGTTCTTCCTTTGGACAAATATTCCTTTTTTTTTGGTTTAAGCACTTGTTGCCCTATCGGGCCTTAGACTTTATAGCTCTGGTTAGGACTTAAGGAATGGAAGCAGGACCTGGACAATGACTTTAATCGCTCGTCACAACGAGTTCTCTGATTCACCTCCAAAAACGAATTCTATTTCTCCGAGATTTGAGTCATTCACAGACTTTTTCTCTGTCTCGATTTGTCTCTGTTCATCCACAAGGGAGGACTCTAGCACAGGTCTGTCGAGTTCTTGCCCTTTAGGAAAGGTCTAATAGCGAGACAGGTTGATCCTATATTTCGTTCTATGATTCAGAGTCTCCTTTCCCTTTAGAGGAGAGTCAGTTCTACATTCTTATTCATAAATAGATTTCCCCAGCTCGGTGATCAATACTTTTGCACTGATAAACCACTGCCTTTAGATAGAAAGCTTAGGCGGAGACGGCGCTAGCAGCACTTGAGAAAGAAGCAGCCCTATTGGATGGAGTCAAATATGGGACTATATGGATGGAAGGGATTTTATTACGACAGGCGGACTGCTTTCAAGCGCTTGACTTGAAAAAGTTCTTTTTGAAAGACTACTTAGGTAGGACCGTAGCAACCGTTGGAAAGACAGATTATGAACGAGGAGAGGTGCGAAGCCAGTCGACTTACTGGAGAGGCGCTATAGCAAGACTTGATACTCTTTCCCGACCTCAGAGCAGATTCTTCCTTCCTTCCTTCCTTTCTTTCTTGATTGAGACCTTGATGAAGATAGTCTGAAGTAAGGGGAATAGTAGAAAATAAGTACGTATGATAGCTTATAGTCCACCTCTTATTGTTTGAGACCACATTCTTTCTATTCTCTTTCTATCTAAGCAGCTTAGATCTCTTTCTTCCTAACAGTTGAAATGCGACGGTTAGTCTTAGTGGTATGGTCAGTCCCTTACCCCATTCCTTTGCCTGGATTGGCTTATGTTACTAACAAGGATCTTTTCTATAGCTTCGAGCTGGTCTAAGCCTGGATTGAGAGTGAGATTCTATCCCGCTGGGGAAAGAAAGGTGAAGGTTCTTTTTTTCCTGCTCTGAAGAGAACCTGTATCGAGGAAGTTCCAAACAACAATGCTAATCCTTTCCCTACTCTTACTCTACTGTAAGTGAGTGAGGAGTAGAAGGAAAGAAACCTATCTTTCCAAGCGAACTTTCCTTATTGAATTGAGTCTTTTCGCACGATAAAGAGCTTACCTTCCGCAACTGCAATAACTAGACTTCCTTTTGACTGGCCTGAGCCTTTTAATTTAACAAGACCTTATATGTATGGGATGGTTACCCAGGCGTATAGGTTGGGAATGAAGCTTATCAATCTAGATCAAAGAACTAAAGGTTCCTAGTCAACTTAACGTTAAAGAAAGCTTAGCTTATTCTCGTCACAATCGTTCAATCAAATTCCGTCAAACCCGGCTTGTTGACCAAGTAAAGCAAGGCTTGGTGATCCACGAATAAGACTCATTTCGTTCCCAAGCAAGAGAGGGACGGCATGACAGAGGGACTTACCAATCTACAGCAGCCCAACCAGGAGTGAAAGAGTCTGCTTTGATAGAACTAGGATTTGCACCTTCTCTGTCCTACGTCTAAACTCCAAAGAAAAAAGATAGATCAGTCATAAGAAAGAAGCTTGCTTAAAAAAGGAATGGCAAAGGTCCCCTGCACCCTCTCTTTTCCTTTGAAAAGCCAACCTTCCTGGTCCTAGCAGCTACTTCATCCCTGGGCAGAAGGAGAGCATCTGTTCATCATCTATAGTAGACACAGACATAGGACCAAGAAGTTGTCGACATTTGGAATAAGCAAAGATCAAGAGCTCGTTGATAACGACCCTATCCGCCCCCGCCCAAGGGATCGTGAAGGATTTCTTTCTTCTAAAAAAATGGCTTGTGGTGCCTATCTTTCTCCGGAAACTTTCCACACACGATTATCCTGCCTACATGTCGTTTCCAGTGGTTGATGCCAAAAAAGACGGGCTTTCGACAAAAATGGCAAATGGAGATGTCCCGTTAGAGCTCAAATTGACTCACAACCATTTTTCCGGGATGAGGGACTATCATATGTATAATCGAAAGGCTCTCTTTCGTAGGTTACGTAATTCTCAAAATCAAGCGAGAATGTAGACTAAGTGATCCGTAGTTCCATAACCACATAGTGGAAAGAAGGTTCTTAGTCTTTTCCTTCGGTACGCTAAACCTGACCTTCGTCCAACAGTTAGTTCTAGCTATGGGGAATTAGAATGAAAAGCAGGCCTTGAGCACTCCCGTTCGAATTCGAAGCCAAGAGGAGCTGAATTCTTTCATTGACAGTGTAGTGGTGATAGTCTCGCCTTGGGCTATGCTTTCAATTGAACCTCAATTTTGGCCTATCCGCGCCGGCAAGAAAACGAAGCTATGTCAGCAGGTCTTGTCAGAGCCTTTCTCTTACTCGTTCTAATGCTATCGCGGGTGATCAGACTACTATCTTAGAGAGATGCGATCTTGCCGGGCTAACAAAGGGACATTGCTATAATGAGATTGTACTATATAGCGAAATTGAGAATTAAGACCTCGCTCCACGCTGATAAATTTCCAAAGAGAGAGAGAGTCAGTCTCTTGAAAAGCAAAGAAAAAAGGATGAAGGAGCTAATTTTGACTATTGATAATGATTACGAGATAGACAATGAGAGCACTTTTTCAATTGACTTTGAGTACATCTCCTTTTCCCATTCTCTCTTATCTTGAAGCCTTCTTGGGTGGGTGAGTGCTCCGTCCTTGTGAGAGAAATTCTACTTCCATCAATTAGACTGGAATGTGAAAAGCATATAAAAAATGCATGCACTTCGAAGCTAGGATTACACTCTTCCATTGACTAGTAATAGATGCATTTACTCTAGGATGCATTTACTTCTTTAATGGAATTCCAGCCTGAGATATCCGCACCGGGAAGATCAGCAGAGATAGAAGACGAAGAAGTCATTCAAGGCCAGAACTCTATCCAAATACGAACTGAAAGAAGTACGAATCGTGGAATTTCCAACTAAGTCCCTCACTGAATAAAAGTACCTAGTTCTTTAGCTGCTACCATAACTGGAACGTGGCCTAGAAGAGAAAGTTCATCTATTGAACTATAAACCAGTGAGAGGGACCGGGTCAGTCAATAATGCCATAAAGCCAGATCTCCTGCAAGGCAGATCACCTAACCAAGATCGACTGAACCAGACACGCCTAGAAGAGGCAACTCAGCTAAGAAAAGAGATATTAACTTCCATCCCACCTACGTCCGGGCCAGCCATCGAATCCTGCTTTCGCCATCTTTAGGAGAATTCCACTTTAGGCCTATGTCTACCTTGTACAGCTTCCAATAGATCTCTTGAGCATTTTGCATGAGACCGCCAAGGAGAAGGATGTCCTGCCTCATATAGTCTAAGAAGCTCTCGGCACTGAATAGGCGGCCAGACTCACCTTCTCATAGTCTATAGAGCCTTTCTGACCTAGACCTGGGCATAGATTCTGAGCTAGGGAGTTCAGCTTACCAGGGAGTAGATTCAAGGAGTCTCTGAAGCGGAATAAGAACTTCTTCTCAAAATATACAGCTAACTCGTAAAGCCTATGCTTCCTCATCATCGGTCTTATCTTGTAGTTCTTGTGATGACATGCTAGGTGCCTAAGCAAGAGAATACCATCGAATCTAGAGAAATTGTGGAAGTAAATCGTTAAAGGTAGTCCTTCTTTTCTAAGAATCGTTGATATCCTTAATACCAAGTCATAAAAAACTTTAGTACTCCTTTCTTCAAATTCTTGATAGATAATCGAGTAGTCTTCACTGAAGTAGGTATCAATCATAAGATCATTGATCTTTTCACCGGGACGTACCATCAAGAGACCTGCTGCATAAGGCATATGAACGTTATCGATCAGTAGAGTCTCGGTATCGGCTAGTATTCATGCTTTCAGCTTAGTTCTATATGGTTTTAGTGCTGTGATATGCCTGGGAGGGCTAGGCTTCTCACTATTTTTGATCTCTCTTGCATTTATTGGCTCGATTTGACTCAATCCGCCTTGAATGACGGAAGAGAGTTTGCTCGCTCTTTGATTTTGAGATAAGGCTTCCCTATCCATCTTTTTGCCCTCCATATAGACTCCGATCATGACTCAATTAGACATTCTCTGTCGTACTTCTCAATACATTTTCGAATAGGTCGAGCTATATGAGCATAGACCTTCGTCATTGGAATTAAGGTACCTGATTTGTCAAGGGGATAGCAGAATCTATTGTCCATGAGATCTACTCGCCGTAAGATCGCAGCATGCTAAAGGCAATTGTGAACTTAGCGTAAGCAGAAATGGATGGGTAAGCAAACTGGATTAAGAGATCCATGATAGCATTACAGAGTAGGTTAATCTCGTTAATAATAGGCTATGGCTTTTGAAGTCGAAGCAATGATTAAGCCTGGATGCCGATCTTGGTCTTTACTTTCTTCAATCTTTTGAAAGAAGCGATTCAATAAGATATCAGTAGTTGAGCTCTATGTCTTTGTGGTCTATGCCATATCATTCATGCTTAAAAGTGTACGCAGTGAAATGCATCTCTTATATTCTTTCTGAATTCATTCTTTCTGTATGAGATTTCCAATTAATAGGACCTTTTTGACTTCGCCCGCATACAAGATGAGTATAGTCCTCGTAAGAGGTCAGTATTCCCGAGATCCGTCCCACCATCTACTTCTTGCTTAACTTCTCTGGTACATTAGCATGACTCAACTGGGATTAGCTGACAGAAGTCAGACTCATCCTATTCTGCATAAAGCTGATTTTGAAGAAAGAAAAGATTCATATAGATGAACTTGTTGATGGAGATCTTTTATAACGATCCGTGCCGATGTCAGCAGATTGCCTTGATCTAGCATAGTCTTCTTGCGGCATCCCTTTGATTGCTCCTGGCACTTCCTTCTTTCAGTTGGAATTCATCTGCCTTATAATATCGTAGAAGACAGTGATGAATTTAAGGAGAAGTCTGACTTCTCATATATGTTGGACATAACTTTCTCAGCTTTCTATCTAAGTTCCCGAGGGAAAATCGATGAGCTAACCTCACTTCTTACCAATAATCTATCTCTGATCGATTCGTAGATCGGAGATTAAGAGAAGGAGACAAGTACTCCAATGCCCACCTCGTGAAAGGGTCTGATTTTCTTTCAACACTCATAAGGTAGTACGAAATCCCACCTATTAGGGCTTTCAAGAGGTTCACGCTAAGCTTGACCGACTTTTCGAAGAGAATGTTCTTCTAAGTAAATATACATTTTCTCGAGTTAGAAGCCACATCTTTTCCACTCTCTGCTGACTAGAGCTACTCAGGCAGATAGCAGTCAAGACATCGAAGACTGATAGTCCAATGCTTTAGCTACCTTTTCTTTTGAATAAGAAAATCTAGGCTTTGAAATATTCCACGCCTTAAGCAAGCCAATACAAAGAAGCTCCATATCTCTCGATCTAGGCGCCCCAGATCGGACACCGCAGCTTGGAAGACTGAGGCCTGATATAAGAAAGAATGAGGAAGGAGGAAGACCGACCGCAGTGCAAAAACGGACCTCAAGAATTGTCTCACAGACGCCAGTCCGGTCCCCTGTGCATCACCGGGATAGGGATGGATAAGTGGAGTCAGTACGCCCAAAGAAAAGGGCTGAGGAGCATAAGATCGCCTATGGAAGGGAAGGTCATCCATCAAGTCCAGACACCACCAGTCAATAAGAAGGTGAGTTTAGCCACCACGATATAGGGAATCTCCTACTCTTCCTTAAAAGAATGGCAATCCCTGGGAAGCACCCGTCTGATCAAGTCTGATTTCTGAGCTAAGGCTAAAGCCTTCTATCGAGAGTTAGCACTTTTGATTTCATACCTAATACAGGGGCGCCTTAGGAGTGCCAGGAGTGATTGCATGAAGATTGGACCTTTCTTTTTTTCACTTCTTCTTGTAAGATCTTTCGAGAGAAGGGGTGGAACTCATCCAATTCTGTCTTTTTATGTTGGGGTGATCAACAGAGTTGGAGTTGGCTAACAGAAGAGAAGACTAAGGCAGGATTGAAGGAAGCGATGATGGTCTAATACCTGCCCTACTGCCATTGTAGATAGACTAGTTGGACTATGTACATCTTCTTTTCTATAGATACAGGTCAACTTTTATCGAAAGCAAAGACTTGATTTTCACTTTCAGGCTTCGCTTTAGCCTTAGCTTTCTTCTCGATTCGTTCTTGATACTGGCTCTCTCTACCCCGGCAACTATTCTAATCCCCAAGGCTAGTCTCTGATCCGGAGACCTCTTTTTCCATGCATACTATTCTAGCAGTCGGCCATCGCTATCAAGGTTTGGCTTGGGCAGATTAGGACTTGGTAGTAAGGGATCGATCGCTACGGACAAGTAACGCTATGCGCCCGCCCATCCGATGTGAAATTCAAAACTCTCACGTCGGCTGCAAAAAGTCCTTTTCGTCTTGAAATGAAAAATATAGGCAGAATGATGGCGAAAACCAACTGGGAATCGTCGCGGAAACATCAACAATAGCATGCATCTTCGATGCCCTTGTCTACTTTGTAATAAGGGGATCAGATCGAAGAATGAATGAATTCGACCTTTCTTTGACCATCTACCTAATCTGCACTAATAAACTTCCTTCTGGGTCTGGGGTGGAAAGAGATTGAATCAAAGTGGACAACCAATTGACTATTGCGTGGTCGAGTCTTGGCCGTCGAGCTCTTTTTAATAGAGCTTCCCCCCCTGGAAGGACGTCACTTGACTTTTAGATTATATAATAGAAAACTTTTGTTAACGAAATGGGCTACTCCCGGGCAGTCACTAAAGGCAAGTCTGAGGGAAATAGACCGCTTTAGGGGTCACCAAGCAGTTCACTCTTTTATTTTATCGGGGAGCAGCATTAGGCTACAGGGTGGGGAGTGGGACGAAATCAATCATTAGCTAACCAGAGATATAGGCCGAAATGGCTTTATTTAAGTCTTCTACTTCACTTTGAAGCCAAAGCAGAAATAGAAAGTAGATCAAGAGAGAAAGCCAATTCACAGCTTATTCGTATTGGACTTGGGCCTCATTTGAAGGTAGGTAAAGAGCAACTCAAAGGCAGAACAAAGAAATTTCTCTATCACAGTGGCATTGTTTAGTTCTGTCTCGATCGCCTCTTCGTATAGCCGAATCCGTCTTGTCGAATCCGTCCTTTAGTGCCTTTCTCCTTCCGCACGGCAGTTCAACTGCTAGTCATTCTCAATTCGTTCGAAGATAAAGACTTCTATTGCTAACCTTGGCATACTATTCCGCTAAGGGATTTGGTCCTTTATCCATGTCCTTTATTTGAGGGCGAACTGTGCGTATTGAATTGAAAAGGCTATGCGCTCTACTTTTTTGTCTCGAAGAAGCTCTTTCTTTGTACTTTCTCTAATGAAGAATGGAAATAGCGTAATCCATTCACTCGATCGGTCCGTCGTATTCTATCGCCTCTAAAGTAGTCTCCCTTTGGGGCTAATAACTAAAAGAAGGGGCAGCTTTCTAGCTTTCTTTTCTAATTGCTTCCTGATCCTCGGTGTCCTCTTTCGCTTGATCCTTAGCCTTAGAGTAGACGCAAAGGATCAATCCTCTTTCTCGCTCCTTGCCTCTAGGTTCTGGATTGGTGAAGGTGAGGTCCGTAGACTTTTGGGTGCACTCAGTAGCTCAGTTCAATCGAAAAATTACTCCACTTATGTCTGGGATGACCATCCCGGTTGATGACATGGCTCCAAGCCACACTCTATCAACATATTTATTAGCGCTCTTAATACAAAATTCCAGTGACTAGAATTGACTAGAATCATTCCAAAGAAAGAAGTCAGAGCATTGCGAAAGGGGACATCTTGCTGATCATCTACCCCGATGGTCCGTCTTCTTACTAGGTCGGCTGCTTAGGTGGGGGGATCAGGTAGAAAGGCTTAGAGCTGATCGACCACGTTAACTCGCATCGCACGTTCACATGCTCCTTTCCTCGCCGCTCTCACTCGTCTCGGCCGGTATGGCTTCTGTCAGACGGTTTGGGCCTGTCAGCGAGGCCAACCGCTTTGATTCGTGATCGCTCGTCGGAACGTCCATCCTGCTCCTTGGAAAGTCTGGTGGTGGAAAGGGGGACATACTGAATGCGGATACCGCTGATACCATCTCGCAACCATTGGCAGTTAGACGGGAAAGAAAGAGAAAGGCATTTGTTCACTTCTTTTCTTATGATCTTTCTCGGACGAAGACCACATGTCAGCCAAAAGCGTGAGCCGTTATATCTCCTTTTTTAAAGAATGCAATCGATGACAGAAATGTGAACAGCGCTTTCAGCTAGAGAGGTGAGGTTTGGAATCTCAGTTAACTAGGGGAGGGAATTGGAATTGACTCTATATATGCTCCATCAGAACCATCTCGTAATCTGCCTGCACCGGCCTTTGAAGAGAGAGGGGATTTCACTCGGACGGGTTACGGGGCGAAGACATAGGAAGCATGAATAAGGCTTTATCTATGCCATCACAAGAAAAACCTTTGGCCTATTCTTGCCTGCGACACCCGCACGACAACGGTTGGAAACCCGTATAAAAAGGATTAGAGGACTCTTTTCCCTTCTTTTTGAATCCTGGCTTGATCTTAAGAAATGTGAATTCGATCGAAGAGGGAATGCATACTTACTACCATTGCTTGGTCTGCCCTACCATCTTCTGCTTCCTTCCCTCCTTGTAACCGCTGAAACTGATTATCTAAGTGTTCCCGGAAGGCTGAAACTGTATTAGTAGTCTATTAGCATTAGTAGTAGTAGTAGCAGGGAATTAGTTGTAGGCAAAGAGCTGTTCGGAGGAAGACTACTATAGGCTCCGAAGAGCGCATCTCTCTTATTATAGGAGAACGTAGCGAAGCGACCCTGGTGAGAACACCTTTCTCGTAGGCTTCTCTATCTCTTAGTGGCTGAAGTCAGACTGTCCCTCAAGACCAGAACAAGCCAAGGCGTATTAATGAAGCTGGAACCAAGGTTTACCAGATCAGACCAAAGATCTTGCCTATCACTAGAGTTGCACTTAGCATAAAGACATGAGATAAGAAATGAAGTTGGCCATAAATAATGATGTGCGCGAATCGTAAGGTGCTGGGCAGTATCATGCAAGACAGTGCATGTGTAGGCTGCCTTGGCAAAGATCCAAATAGTACTACAATGATTAGAGAAAGAAAATAGAAATTTCAGCCTTTTGCTTAGAAGAGCAATTTTCTCCAATGCAATCATAGGTTCAAAGATGGCAATAAAGGAAATATGGTGAAGTTTCACAAGTTGCTTTATTCGGGCAAGGGTGGGATCATTGCCAATACCTCTCACATTCCAATAAAGGAAGTTAACAGCCATGGAGAGATGTATTGAGAAAGCATTGGGAGGCTTTGGCCAAAGTCTGTGATCTTCTTTGTCTATCCGAAGGGGGAACTTGACTACCTTTTTCTTTGCGTGGAATAGTGGCAGATAGGTGAGTGCTTTGACTGTCCTGCTTGTCTTCAATATCCAAGCCCTCGTCATCGTCCGGATCTTCACGAATGGCAAAACGATTAGGCGAGAAAGTGATGGGCTGGTCCTGTGCATGTGCATGGATATCATCAGGCTGAAGTGGTTGATCATTGTCGATTTTGTAAAAGAAGAAAATCAGCCTTTTCTCGTGTAAGAGAGCTAAGGAAGAATGGGCTCTTTGGGACAGTCAATTAGAGACTATGCATTTACTCGAAGAACTGATCCATACTGCCCTAATAGACTGATTCGATGAGAAAGTGAGTACAGAAGTTCTATCGGCCAATTCTTCTTTTGGCCTACTATCCACTATCCATATTCGTCGATCTGATCTTATATGATTAAGACGGAGAGATCCATATTCCCAAAAGAGAAGCCAAGCCCATATCTTAGCTACTAGCCCATATCAATCTTCGACAATGATAGATTCTATGAGAGAGGGAAAGATAGATGAAAGGAAAGAGTGCACAAAAGAATATAGTCAGTTTCAGCCCTTGCTAATGAGATATTGAGCTATAGGAGTTAGAAAATCAGTTTGATCTATTGGATTCGAAGTTGATCCTTGAGCTTGGAAGACTAGAAGGCTTCGGAAAGATGAACTAAGTCGTGCATTTCTAAGAAGTGGCTTCCGTCCCCTTCTTAAATAGTGATCTAGAAAGCTCTTTCCCTTCCACCTTCCCCAGAGTCAGTCCCGCAAAGATAATAAGTAAAGAGTCCCCTAATAACATTAAGTGGTCGGAGGTTGACTTTCACTCTTAAGAATCATTCAGGGCACAGAAGAAGACATTGACCGGCACTGTAGACAGCTCACAACGGGACAGCTAAGACCGTTACGTGAGTGGTTCACAACGGATTTTATTCACTTTTCACAAAATGCATTCTCTTTCTCTTTGTATTCTACTTGCTGGATTACGAGGGACATGTCCAACTGAGGTTTGTCAATACTGATCTTGCCCTCTGAGACAGGCCTATACGATAGGAGGTTAGCTACCTACCTTTGAATAGATTGATCCGCGAATTATGAGAGAAAGCAAATTGGATTCTTATCGACAATAATCAAGGAGAGTGGCTTTCTTTCTGATCTTAAGACAGAGATTCCTGAAGCAAATGGAAAAGCATTCAACCCATTGAAGGGGTTCAAAAGTCAAGCAAATGTGGTCATTTAGTGTGAGCCAATGATGGCTATTTCCTCGCCCACTAAGTAGAGTAGATTGAAAGTCCTTTCCTGGAAGAAGAAAGGAGCTTCGGTTACTGCTTTGCCATACCCATCCCTTGCGCCTCTCCCGCTCCCAAAATAGCTTTTCTCCTTCAACCCTACCTTAATCGACCTTAATCGAGATCCGTAGAGGCATTTTTCTCCATCGACTGGCTCCATCCAAGTTTGTGCTGGCAAATTCAACCATTTCCTCCAGCTGCTTGATCGGATGTAAAACCGAACTATGACTTCAAGTGGTGTACCGATTGATGATTGAAAGCATACGGATTATTGAAGGGCTCTTGATGGGGCTCTCCCTCTTCGTCTTGCAGTCAGAAGCTAGCAGAAGAGCGCTTCTCCCTTCTCTTTCTTCAACGGGCGGATTCTCTTTTCAGTTAGAATGGAATGGGTGAAGCTTCTATTGAAGGCAAGGCAAGATCCAGTATTGAAGTAATACCCTCTATAGGGCTAGTTTTGGTCTCTCTATTGGTGATTTGATCATAAACCCTAGCCGAGGAGCTTCTTTGGCCAGTTCCTTCATGACATGAAAGAGAGGAACTGCTAGTCTTTAAGCTTGAAAGACCTAGCTCCAATGATTTTGACTTCTTACTTCTTCTCGCTCAACTTCCTTAGAGAAGAGCGAGAACTCGAAAGCGATAAGAAGCCTAATGGGTGAACCCATCAACAGCTAGAAAACCATTTTTTCAACAACGAAGTAGCAACTACCTTAAATCAGTTATTAATACGGTTAGCCCCCTCGGGAAGAAGGCAGAGAAAATAGCTATACAACAAGAGACATTGTCTATGCATTAGGCGCAAGGCACCCGTAAGAGTCGAAATCAGCATTCAAGTTATATCCCATAAACAGGAAAGGCATCATCATCCGGCTAGGGCTGAGATCTCGATGCTGCTATGTCTCATTATCTCTTTCGTGACTTTCTTTATTTAAGAAGGGCAAGACCCTCTTTTACGGTTCTCGTCTGCCAACGACATTGAAGCAAGCAGTCTTTGTCCTGTCTATCCGGCCGGGGAAGAGCCAAGTCCCTTAGAGAGGGGATGAGATCAGTCAAGTCTAGGAGAAGGGAAGGTACCGCCTTTTAGTTAGTAAGAACTTGGTAAGGGATCAAAGCCTGTCAACTAAAAGCTATCCAAAACGTACTCGTGAGGAAAGCTAGCCCCCCTCTTTAGCCGCTTACTCTTTAATAAGATGCGCGTGCAATTGAGAAGGAAGCAATCTCACATCCAACAAAGCCCTGTGTAAAGTGAAAGGAGAGCGAAAGACGGCTACTTAGACGAAGGAGGGAAAAAGTAGTAACTCGACCCTCTACTTAGCAGTCGACTACTAAAAAGTCATAAGTATCCCAGCCCAGATCAGGATCTCTTCCACGACTTCATCAATAGGTAGCAGAGACATCTCTTTCTTTCTTTATGACTAAAATGGCCTTAGTTGCTAGCTTGACCTCGTCCCTTACCTTATCCCTTAGCAGCCCTTGCCATATGACCTAGACCGCTAACGAAGTGTAAGTCTTTAATAGCTTACCATGCTTCCATGTAAAGCTCAAGTGATTAAGCATCGCTTTTCCGTATTGCATAGTCGAGAGTATCTTGTTTTCAGTACTGGATCAGGTCTTTTGGAAGCCCCTATTTTTGCTTATACAGTTGAAGATCGGTCTATTTCGTGCTCTGGGACATTCTGATTTTCTTCAATTTGGCTTGGTCTCAGTGGTCAATGCCCGATAGCGTACAAGTAATCGGACCAAGAATAGGATCTGCCGTGGGATAGTAGGTTCGGTTTAAAACGAAAGTTTTCAGAGAGGGACGGCCTTCGATTCCCATCGACTCAACGCTCACTCTAAAAGCGCCACCGAAGCATCATGAGCCTGGTCTCCTCCTTAGGCCTTTTCTCTTTTATATATATATACTAGCAGCCCTTCCCCTAGCGTACTCTACTAGACTTTGGCTATCTAGGGGATGATAGATCACGGCCACCTATGGATAAAGGCCCAATCATTCGCAGCAGCATAGAAAGGGCTTGGGTTCAAAACGTCGATTCCCTTATGTATCTTATGTCTGAGTCTCATCCAGCACCCGCGGCAGGAAAAAATATGATTGCTAGATCTCATTCCAAGAGGAAGAATTCCCAGTGGAAGTGGAAGGGCAGAAACTCTAGATCTCTCGTGGATACTAATTGTATTCATTACTTCTTACTCTAGAGAGAGGGAAGGGAATCCCCACCTTACTAAAGGTTATTCTTTATGAAGGAGAATCCCAGGATAAAAGGAATTCGTAGAGTTCGGAATGTAGCATTTTTTTCTATCTGTCTCTAGAACTAGTTTCGGGTACTACACTTGCACTAAGACTTTCATCCCCATCCAATCCAACTGTCTCATCTCAACAAAGAGTGACTTCTCGAGCTGGCTATTTGAAAGCGGACAGGTACTATCTCCAGCAGTTTCTTATAAAGCCGCTTTCTCTTTTAAGTAATCCATTGCCATTGAGAGTTTGATTACAGACAATTCCATTCCTGCTGGAATCTTTCTCCCTTTGAGCTAACTGAGCTAACAGCGGGGGAGTTAGTCGATTAAGAGGTTAGATCTTATCTTATTCAAGCAAGTCAGTCAGCATTCATGCTTTCATTGAAGCCTATTGGTCTTGGTATGAGAATATAGATTTCTTATGATTCGAGCGAGTGGAAATCCTCTTTTAATCCGCCACTATATTTATTATAGGATTCCTGAAATGAAGAAAGCCTACGGACTTGTGAGTACGCCGACTGACTGTTCACAAATGCACTTCAATCACTCCCGAGCTCTACGAGAAGTGCCTAGAATCTGTATGCGTCTGACCTTAGCTTTTTCGATTTTTCTTGGTCTTCTGATTGATTACTGGATTGATTGCCTTTCGATTCTGGTCGAGTGAGCTATGTCAATATCCTAATTCAATGCCCAAGCAGTCCTGGAAGAGTTATCAGTACTTATCTTCTTAGGACCTCATCTCTTTCAGTTACTGGCTTTGTGATTCCAATTCTATTTCATACGAAATCTATCTAATAAAGGAAAGGAAGAATTAATGCCTAGGATGGGACTCCTCGCCCAGCTCTTCCTTCCGTCCTTGCTTGAGCAGATGAATCTTTAAATGAATAGCTAGTCGTTCTCGGTTGGCTAGCTCTCTCACTTTTCCTCCCCAAATAAGTGAATAAGGCTTTAGGCAATTTCCCGAGAAGGGGACTGAGAGAGAAAATGAGGAAAAAGAATGGGGAAAGAAGAGAGTCATGAAAATGAAATGGTTTTCTAATGCCTTTCACCCCTGCTCACCTGCTAATTACTTAAAAAGGCAAAGGACGACAGCCCTTAAGCAAGTGGATGGTGGGAGACCCGGAATTATAGGTCGAATGTGGAATCTTTCCTATGAATCCTAAGACCTGACTAACTTCAGTCTCTATGCCCTTCGAGGACGACCAGAAGGCAGTCAGAATAAGTACCCAGTCAGAAAGAGTAGATGACCAATCCTGACCCATGACAGAGTGAAGCCTTAAAACTGATAACCATTGGCCATCTCGTCCATGTCGTCTATGACCAATCCAACTACGGGTCTTCCCTCTCTCTAAGTAGTATTTTCCTATATAAAAATCTATAAAGCTGAGAGTAGAACATACTCATGACAGAAAGAGGCCCCCACCATAGCCCACCGAGAAAATAGCATCCAAAGCCTACAAGCAGACGAAGGAATGTCATGAGCCAGAAAAGCCAGAGAAAAGAAGTGCCGGGGGGCTCGATAAGAAAATAAGAACTGAGAAGAGAAAAATACACCCGTAAGGGGTGACAACCAGGTTCAAGAATAAGGCTAGAAGAAAGCTCAGACAGTTCATCTTTGATGGGAGATCTTTTTCGCTTAAACATTTTATGTGCTCGCCGCTGTAATCTTGTAATCTATTTCCTGGAAAAGCATAAGCCATACTTTTCTCTATTCCGGGAAAGAAGAAAATCGAGGAAGAAGAGGAGCAAGAAGACCTTCTCTTCTGTCTTTCCTTCTATTCCGTCTTCTAACATGATTCTAAGATTGTTTCATCCTACCTATAAAGGTTTCCAATTTCGATCTATAACCCCTTAGAAGGGGCAATGGTAATAGTTATAAGATATACTTTGTTGAGCAGGTTCTTTGTGCCTGTTCTAACCCACTCTTTCTGTCGTTGTCACCAAGCTTGCGGGGATATGCATACGATTCTATTTATCCTTTTCGTTTTGGGCAGGCCCTTCTTTGAAGTCCCTTCTTAACGTAAAGTAGCAGCGGCGCTCCTTCATAGTTGTCAAGTTGCAGCGTAGCGCCTTTTTCAAGGAAAGAGAAGACTAGTGAGAGCCTTCGTGGCTATACGAGAAGAAAGAATCTAATAAAGTACAGAGGTGGTAAGATTGACTTCTTAAGCCATTCCCCGCAAGGTAGGATGTGATCTCCAGCGTAAGAAGGGGGAGACAGGAACCATACATATCCGAAAGTAGCCCTTTTCCTAGGCTAATCCGGAAGAAGGCTTGGCAAGAAGAGTTGTGGCGGGACAGATGCATAAAAAAGGGGGAGCCCCCATTCTGACAAGATAGATGGTCAAAGAGACAAAAGCTCGACGTGAGGGGAAGACAAGTTCTCATATTCTGAAAGAGAATAGGTGGTCAATCAGGAAGAAAGCACGGAAAGAAGAGTCTCGGATTCTTCACAAGCATCCGATTATTCCAAAGAAAGAATGTATAGTATTCAAAAAGACTCTATGAGATATATCGGTATAGTATAGGTGATTGCTTTAATCCATACACGGATTTGAGCAATTTACAGGCCTTGGTCTTTCCCAATCTCTTGAGGGGGTAATTCCATAAAAACTTCTTCTCTTAGTTCACCATTCAAGAATGCGTTCTTGACATCCATTTGATGTAATGGCCAATCATACATAGCTGCCAAGGACAACAGAATCCTGACAGTATTCATCTTTGCAACTGGTGCCTTTCAAGGTAGTCTATCCCATAGGTTTGGGTCTACGCTTAAGATTGGTCTGTCCTATTTCTAAGACTATAGAGGGATTGCTTCCTTGTTGGATTGTACCGAAAAGACGTTCTATGACCAGTTTCAGTAAAGGGAAATCGATGTTTGGACCCCTTGTTGGGATTTGGTAGTCCCGTCTCCCAAATGTGATTGATAGTCAAGTCTTATTTCGAGGTGGGATCACTTTACGAGTACTTCAAAGCTTGCAGACTGTAAATCTGTTGAAGTTTTTTAACTATTGTCTTTCGCCCTTGCCTCAAGAACTCTAGTGGGAAGAGCTCTAACCAAGCACTAAGAGTAGCTCGTCTGTGATCCATCGATTCTTCCAGTCTGCCTGCCGAGATGGAAAGCGAAGGACCAAAGGAAAGGGTAAAGGCGGTCATGGCTTAAGGTAATGGATCTTCTCTCATTATGAGCCTAGGTGAGTGATCTTATCTCGCATTTACAAATCTCGATAGAGAAAGGAGTCAGCTTGATCAATCATGGCAGAGGAGGGCGCAGGGATTTCCTTCTTTCGAGATGGATGGGGCTCGTTAATCCTTCTCAGCTTATGCCCATGAGTCCTCTAAGAAAGACACCTTGAAGAACTTCATATCCTGTCCAAGCCTTGATTTTGATTAAAGGAAGTTGGCGTCTGAGATCATTTCCAATCTCTCGGTCTAATTTGTATTGGGAATCTCTGAAATCAATTGCTTTGTCCTCCGGTACTTGTTCTGTCTTAGAGCTTACTTCTTCGGGAAGGGGCTCAGATCTGAAAGGCCGGATAAGAAATAGGTTATCGAGTCGAAGTTCAGTCATTGCTTTAGTTGCCGAATGGAAAGAAATCCAATAAGTAAGGTCGGAAGAAGTAGCGGATAAAGGTAGTCAAGTAGGTCTTAGGCTTGGTTCACTGCCAATCATTCCGTAGAATTTCCCAAATTGAAGCGATCCCTGGTGGGGAAGAGCCCGAGCATCAGCAGGTCCGGAGAAAGCCCCTAACGATGGATTGGCATTCAGCCTCTCCCCGCTACTACATCTTGATTAGGGCTTGAGCACGAGGGGATATGGAAAAGCAAGCAAAGCCATCATCATGACAAGGGCCCCTTAGCCCTCATAGAGAGAAGGGGGACGGTTAACTACCAGCTTCAGAACGAGATTGAAGATCGTTCTTTCAGCCCCCCTCTACCTATCAGGTGAGTGACTTGGAGAGAGAAGGATCTAAAGTCGAGTTTTCAGCTAATTCTTTTCTTAAATATTCTCACAGCATTCATTTCATAAGGTAAGCCAAAGCAAGGCTCAAAGCCTATAAGTGCTTTTCTTCAGTCAGCGAAGGGAAAATAGATAATGGAAATTCTTGGTGGAGTCCAGTCCAGTTGTTCAGGATTTCTCACTTGACTTAGGTTAGAATCAAAATCTATTCACCGGGGCCTCGATAGCCTTCCCTTTCATAGAAAGTCGGAATCAATGGGTCCATGCCAGTTGGATCGAGACCTATTCTATTGGGTGGGATAGGAATTCTTTCCTCTTCCTTGTGGGAAAGATGACTCCATCACAAGAAGAGATTGAGGGTAAGAAAGATTTCCAATGAGAAAATTCCACTTCGGATTTTGGAGGACACTCAACCCTTCCAAAAGCGACGGAGACGCGAGCTAACCTATTTTATGCAATTCTATCGGCTCTCCCTTTCCGGTGAGTTAGCGAGGCCTTGATCGCAGACCGCTTCAAGTTTTCTCTGATCGATGTCGAAGAGAGGATCGACCCATTGCTGTAGTGGGAATTCTGTGGATAGATCAACCTTGTCTTATTGACAGAGCGGATCTTCTTTGTGATCCTCCGAGCAGAAAGGTTGGGAAGTAGTACGTCTTTGAGCCAAAAGAAAGCATAGGCCGATTTGGTGGTGAATTTCCCATTGGAAGAAGGTCCAGAAAGCACTTTTTAGGGATTATTGGCTCTATCAAAAATGGTAATTGATCGAAGGATGTCTAAGATTGCAGAAGGAATAAATTGGCTTAAGTAAGCCCAATCCCAGTCCCCATTCTGAGTCCAAAAATCTACCATCCCTTTGTCCCCTCTATTGGCACAAGAGTCAAAGCTCCGGATAGATGGAAAGAGATCCGATCTTCTGAATGAAAGAATGACGTAGATAGACATGTCGAAGACGAAAGGATAGTCAGAGATATGCGGTTAAGGCTAAGGGTCGAAGTTTAGACCGCTCACAGACGTTCTACCTATAAAAGAAGATTTTCTCAAAGAGGAGAGAAGGCATTTATGATTCCAGCCGAGAAGACTAGTCAAAGTAAGGATCCAGAATGTTTTCTATTTCAGGAGCGAGATTTCTTTCCGATGAACAAGTAAGAATTGCCTCAACTAAAATCAATGGAATTGGGCCTAAAAAAGCCATTCAGCTTTGTTATCGATTAGGTATCAGTGGGAAGATAAAGATCAAAGAATTAACTAAGTATCAGATCGACCAAATTGAAGAAATGATAGGTCAAGATCATGTTGTTCATTGGGAATTGAAGAGAGGAGAACGAGCAGACATCCAACGATTAATTTCTATTTCTTGTTATCGTGGAATTCGTCATCAAGATGGATCACCCTTACGCGGTCAACGAACTCATACTAATGCTAGGACTTGTCGCAAGCAAATTCGGACATAAAAGAAGTATACCGAAATCGTACTTGTCTGATCAATCAGACTGATAGCTTCAATAGTTCACTGAAATTTATTGGGGCGGACGCTTATCCACGGCCGGCCCCCTTGGCCACTCCCTATTAAAGGCCTCCTCTCCAGTAAGTCGAGTGGCTATCGCTCCTCTCCAGTAAGTCGAGTGGCTATCGCTCCTCTCCTCCCTTCCCACCGAAGCAGTCCTTGACTAGCGAAGGCTGCCTCTTGACGGCACCTTTAGTATGGTCTATTCCATTCCTTTCCGCCAAGGGATTCAAGAAGCTTGCTTGCATTCTATAAAGGCTTTAAAGCTAGCCTTCCTGCCTCCTTCAATGGATGTGAATGATCGTGAGAGCTCTTCAAAGAAATCCTATTCCCTATGATTAGATATGTCAGAGAAAGAAAGTTCTTCCGTTCTCTCTCTCTTTTCTTGTCGGATTCCGAGGAAGGGCCGGCCGATCCTAAGATCATTTATGAGGAGCCGGACGACGAAGCTTCCTAGTCAGAGATGCTTTCTATCAGTCAAAAGCGCGCCCCCCATGCTCCCACGGTCCGCTTACCGAGAAAGAGAAAGGAAGGACCCGGGGCCAGACTTTGGTTGGGGTATAGAGCCGTAAGCGCGGTGGGGCTTGAGAGAGGACGTGCTCGTACGGTTCATATAAGGAAATGAAAAAGTCAGTCATTGATTGTTGGAACTTTCAGTCCTCTATATTCGAAATATGCCTCTCTAGGAGCATTACGATCTGCAGCTCAAATGGTCCCTTATGAAGTCTCTATTGGTCTTATTCTTATTGTGCGCCTTGTGAGCGCCTTTGGATCCGCGAAGGCAATCGCTCGGATCTTCCCCTAACCCAACCCGGGAAGGGACCGGAGGGAACGGCAGCATGGGGAATGTCCGCCTCTCGTCGCAAGGCTCATTTTGAGGTGTGGGTCATAAGGCTAAAGCTTTATCTGATCAAGGGCCGGGGCACTTTGGTCCTAGTACTATCCAGGTGCGAAGAATGCCGGAGGTGACTGCAATGAGCAGAAAGAAATCGCACTCAGCGGCCTAAACGACGGGCAAAGACTCGAAGGTGAGAGCAAGGGATCAGCCAACGAATGGACGAGGTCAAGGGCAGGCAAGAAGGATGCAAGTGAAGTCAAGTCCCTCTCTTATCTGAACTGCGAGAATAACTGACTAAGCCCTGCCATAAGGGCTCATTCTCCAAAGGGGACGGGGCCAAGCCTTTACTTTCAGTGGGTTGGGTGACAGATCGGCCATAGGACTAGTCCGGGATATAAAGCAGGGCAAGAAAAGTGGAGATGCCGCCCCTCGTGGAAGTGCCCGGCAGAGGAAAGGGCTGTAGGTGATGGCGCCTTCTCTTTCTGGGCGGCTTCAATCCTTTCTATGGGCTCGTGCCTGGCATTAGTATAGTAGATTAAAGGCTGCGGGCGGGGACCTATTATCGTAATAGGCTAAAGAATAGGAAAGGGTCCGCGCTGACTGAAGACTACCTTTTTTGCCTTTTTCGTCAGTCTCTCATGTGGAGCTAAGATGGCTGGCTACATAGAAGGATAGCCAAAGAAAGATGAGAGGGGCTAGAAGTCAGAGGCCTAATCGGGCCAGCACTTGGGATGTCCATGGCTCAGCCCACATGTATCATTTGATGAAAGCACTCCAGTTCCTATCAGTCTTTTGTCAACGACGCTTTCCCTCCCTCAAAAGAATGGTCCTCACCAAACTTCCTTGGGCTGGGTCAAGACAGCAATGACTAGTTCGCTCCAGGACCCCAGCCCTTACCGCAGGATGGCGGCCGAGATGGAGCTGGGAGCCAACCTATACTTTCCTCTGGCTTGCCTTGCCTCAAGATCTAAATAAAGAAAGGGTGGGCGCCGAAAAGGAAGGAGCCCAGCCTCTTCAAGAAAGCTTTCCTTGTCCGGCCCTGCCCGGGCTCTGAAGACGAAAGTGTGAAGCCCCTTCTCCCATGCTGAGTCAGAGGCAGCCTCTCGTAAAGCACGTACGAGCCACATGCAGGGAAACTTGCACGTGTGGTTCTGGCCGGGGGTCCCGGTATACTGTACTAATATGTGTAGGTCCCCGTAATTCGAGTGAGATTGTCATGGCGCAAAAGCAGATATGGTCCGGTATTCCCTTGTTCCCTGTATTGGTTATGTTCTTTATTTCTTGTCTAGCAGAAACTAATCGAGCTCCCTTTGATCTCCCAGAAGCGGAAGCTGAATCAGTTGCAGGCTATAATGTAGAATATGCGCGGGATGCGATCCTTAATAGTTCACTGTTGGCGGAAGCCAATGTCCCGGGATCACGGGGACTCATTCTGACTGAAAGAAGGGGCGGGTCTTTACCAACTTTCAATCTTCTATTTTAGGGAAGGCAAAAAAAGTGAGCGCCTAGCCCAAGCCTTATTGAAAAGGCCCTTTACTATAGAGTACATAGGGACTTCGAGCTATAGCTTTACAAATTAGATAGAAAGGCTGACCTAAAGTTATACTCTTTGATAGGACTAGGTCCTTGCTAGGGCGGGGCACTCTTCATTCTAAACTAATGAATGTCGGGCCTTTCTGCCTTCTTATCAAAAGGGAGTTGGGTAAAGCAAACTCCCTCCTTGGACGAGCACGGGCTTAGTCAAGTAGAACCGGGTTGCGCTGCAGGATGCTCCGATCGAAAAGAAAGAAATGGGGCCATGGCCCTATGACTGAATATGCGTTAGAAAGGTCAATCCCTGCCCTACGACAGAAAACGGGGGTCGAAGAAGATTATTAGCTTCCATAGAAGAATATCGTGGCAACGTAGACCTAAGTGGTCATATTGGATCTTTGGGAACCATCACAAGGCCGGCAACTATTTAGGAGAATGCCCTGTCGTCCAGCGGAGCCTAGAAGAAGATGACTCGCGCAGACAGCTGACTCTTTTTCAATAGAAAAGAATAGCCAAAGCAAGGCAGCTGGCTGGTCAATCTCAGAAAGAAGTGCGGCCGGCAAAGCAGAGACGGACGACCACGGTCCCGACCTTACCAGCACCGGAGGTCTACTAATCAATGAAGGCCCGAAAGCGACTTTCTTTTCTGACAAAAGAAAGCAAGCCTAAGCGGTCACGACAGATTCTTGATATTGATTGACTTGGACGGACTTTCGATTACGGAATCCATCCATCAACCTAGACCGCGGTAACCCTCGTAAGCAAAGCGCCACGACAAGATCGAAAGCCGACCTTTTTCATTAAGTAGGGGGCAAAGGAAGAGCACGTAGGAATGCATTTTCCACTAGTGGCTGAGCGAAAGCGAGCGGGACCTTCTATAGGTTGGGCGCGAAGAAGGCTTAAGCTATCAGATGCTTCTTCCTTAGCCCATCCCTGGCACGAAACCTTTTCTTATGATGACCTGGTCGAGAGAAAGACATCGGTGTAAAAGATTGAGCCCTTTGGATCTTGGGGCCTTTTGCTTAATAGAACGATCAGAGGAGGAAAAGAAAGAACAGCACGTCCACCGGCAGCTCGAAAGGAGTGTAGCGGGTTAAGCACAAGCCAAGAATCTCATTTCCTGGAAAAGGAAGAAGGCGAAGAAGAAGAGAAAGCCGAAGGTAATGCATTCAACTAATATATGTATATAGCATTAGCTAAAGGGCGCTATAGTCATATACCCACCAGACCCTTAGCCTTCAAGGGGCAAGAACCTAAATCCTAAGCCAAAAAATGATCTTTGTCTTAGGCACACAAAAGCACAAAAGAAGGATAGCATCTAAGGCACCGCCCAACCACACACAGAAAGCCTAAACAGCTCTAGAGAACAGAAGAAGGGCATGATACAATCGCCAATCAAAAACGAAAGGAGAGGGGGCCTCTCCCTCATGGATATTCTTCATAGCTGAAAGAAGAAAAAGGCCAAAGCAAAAGAAATGGAAAGCATAGAAGGATGTTGCCAACCCCAGAGGGAAAAGAGTAGACGAGCGGATAGCAGATGTTGTAGGTACTGAAGTGGAGCCTGGCCTCATAGGTAAAGATAGGTAAAGAAAAAGCAAAGCACAACCTAGACAGAAAGCCCCGGGATCCACAAGGCTTGCATCCAACCAAAACTAATAGAATTCCGAAATAATGGTTAGACAGGTGGTCCAATTTTTTTTCATAATGAAAGGAGTGAAAGAGCCCTAAAGAAGCTTTCTTGCATCAGCCATAATCCGAGTCTAGTAGAAAGAAGGTCAATAACGGCTTAACGCTTGTAAATAGTCGGCTTCTTCCTCCGCCGCCTAGGAAGCCTTCTAAACCAGCCATACCTTATTATCTATCTTTTTCCCTTCTTTCTTCGGAAAGGACTTCTTCTCCTTAAGACTGCTTTCCGGTCAGGGTAGTGGTTTAAGTCCTCCGATTCGCCTCAATCAAGAAGCAGTCCTTATATACTTTGAAAGGAAGCAGCTTTTATGAAGAAGGCAGTCTCTGTCAAGGATAAGGATAAAAGGTATTGCCGCTTTCTAGGATTCACAGCCTGAAATTCCTTGCCGCCCTCCGCTTTCTATAATGCTAGAAGCCTGACCCGAAAGGGGAATAGAAGGTGTTCACGAGCCTTATTATTGGAGCTCACACTTCTTGGGATAAGAAGGAGGACTCAGGCTAATTCAGTTCAAACTCAAGCTCAAATAGTATAGAGGCGCTAGGGCTAAAGGAAAGAGATAGAATGCAATGTAAGGGGCATAGAATAGATTTACCTCATACATAGAAGGCTATCCTAGCAAGAGAGGAGTGTGCTTGGGCCTTCCCTTTAGCGGAAGAAGAACTTATTCTAATGTGTCTGTTAATGCATACAGATTGAGAATCTTCTTGGAATCTCTTAGCCAGCTCTCTTTCCTCTCGTCTCAGTAGGAAATCAAAGTACAGGAAGTCAGACAAAAGGACTGATCCGGAAAGGTCGAGGCAATAGATCAGAAAAAGGGGCTAGTATAAGAAGATCGAAAAGAAAGAAGGTAATAAAAAGACAGCACTGGGATCATGATCTTACGCGCTATAACAAATATAGAAGATAGACATCTCCTACAGTACGACGATTTACTGACAGTAAATGCCATCGAAGCTGTAGGACCTATGGTTGGGCTAAGGTTTTAGTTGGTCTAGGAAGGAAGGAGAGTGAGCAAATCCACTTCTTTGAGAATTTGTTTAAGGTTCAGGGACTAGAAGTCAATGCTCAAGTCCGTTTCAGTCGAAGGGGAAGCCAAGATTAGCTTATTTACTCGCTTCGGGCTAGGGGGGACAGACTCTTGGATATTTCTCAATAGTCAGAATTGAAAGACGGCAAGGAAATGAGGAGCGAAGCGAGACCTACCTACTTAGCTTAGAGACAGGCAAGCAAGTACAGAAGTAGGGAAGCTCAGCCTCAGACAACTTAGGAAATACTACTCTCTACCGACAGCAAAAAAGACAAAGCAGAAAGATAGGAAGACAGGAAAGCAGAGATAGATAGTACCAAAACAGTTAAGAAAGCTGCTGAGCAGGATAATAGTAGCATAGCAAAGTGAAGGCATTTTTAACTTCTTTTAATTATGTGAGAAAAGTCACAAATAGATGACATGGAAAGTCTACGCCGAGAGGACAAAAATATGATTGGATTCCCTACTGACTTCTCATACGATTCCAATAGCCCTTTAGCCATTCATTGAAAAAGAACTAGTACTGAGCCATAAACCATCAAAACGAATAGCATAATGAGAGAAATCCAAAAGAGAAGATGAGGAGAAGTGGTGAACTAAACCTTATTATTGATAATATGTACGCTCTGCTTGCGAACGAAGGTAGTATTGATGCTTAGTGCCCCATTCCTTTGCTTCGGGTAGCGATTAGTCAGCAGTTTCTTGGAAGTTGCTGGGCAGTACCGTACACGAATCTAATGTCGGTAGGCTAGTTTCAAAGAGTTCGATTCGAATTGGCGTTTACGAGTGGAAATAGAGGTGCTACCTCAAAGAGGGGGGTTTGATCGTCGATTAGAAGATGCCTATCAGAAGGGAATTTCTTTTTTCTCTTGCCAGGAGGCAGGGATCTCTACCTGTCCATGGACGAATTAGGGTGGGCTTCGGCCTTCAAGGCTACTACGAGATGGATAGACGGCTTCGATACACTGTACGAATCATGATTGGACAGAGGACCCCTTTATTTAATACATAAATACATAAGCTAGGCCCGCCTAGAGTTTTCGACTTCCTTGATAGAGCTAAGACAGGAGTGAAAGGTTTCCTTCGTGGAGTGGAATAGAAGGGGTTGGGAATGGACCATCTCCAAGAAAGAGATCCGAGTGCCTAGGGGATATCGCTGAACATTTCTTCTATATACGCAAATTTGGAATACCAGCCAATATCTTAACTATCTATTTTATTTCACTGCTAACCCTACAATTAGGGATCACCCCCAGGAATCTTCGTATTCCGTACTTACTTTTCCTTTTCTCTTTTTGAGCGTGCTCCATCGCCACGACATGATCTTGACTAAAGCGGTGCTTAAAAGCCGAGAAGCTTAGAGACGAGAAGTGGGAACCAACCTGGGAGTGGAGTACGTGAAAGGAGTGGACACAGACAGAGAGTTGGAACCAAGCCTTGCAGAATCACCCGACCTTACGATCTTGCGAACATGTAGGTATGTATTCCTTATTACTTAGTCTTATTCCGGGCAATAGATAAGTAAGTGAGTGCCCCGTGTACTTTCCCTAGACATTTTCATGTACTACTTGATTATTGTAAAGAGAAGAAATCTCAGTTCGAAGGTACGTAGCTTCCTTTCACAAGCCTCTTTTCACTTCCTTATAGAAAGTAGGCTGCTACCGAACTTATTAGCAAACGAAGGGCATCGCCCTATCTCAACCAGCTCACTACTCACTAAAGTCTATGTGAGAAAGCAAGCTATTTCACTCCTGTGGGATTCAAAGCCACCGCATAGGCTTCAAATAGGCCTTTATTAGACCGAGCTCGGATACGAGATTGAAAGGCAATAAGCCCTACCAGCTAGCCACACGAAAAAGAGAACGGATCTTATGGGATTGTAACTAGGAGATGAAGCAAATAAATAGGAGGAGAGGCATACAAATAGCGTGCCTCCACTTATAAGCCAGGGGCACACTCTGACTTTCACTATTCTTTGGCACAGAAGAATCCTAGTTTTTAGGGCTATTTCTTTAGGTCGACAGAAGCTGAACTTGTGCTAACTACTTCTGAACAAAGTAGATCTTCTATTCAGTCATGGAACTGATCTGACCTTCTTACGGCTACGGGGAGAACCTCATACTCTTCCAAACATTCTATATCCTATCCTTTGCCTAAAGGGGAGATTGACAAGAAAACAGAAGCTAGGAGATCTTCTCGTATTAAAGGTGCACTGATATCAGGGAATTGTGTGTGCCCACATGAGACATGATGACTACTGGATCAACGAATTGTAATAGAAAAGCCCAGATCAAACTAAGGCTCATATGAATGAGGAATCTAGACCACTACTGTCTTCTCATTCATCGAGAAGCATGTGAAAAGCCTATACCTAATCTCACTTCTCTACGGGCTAATGAGGGAGGAAGAAAAAGGGATTAGCAGAAGGAAAATCACGGAAAATGTATAGCTTCCATTAGGCATGCAAAGAGAGATCCTCACTTCGGTAATTGTTCGTATGAGATCCCGTCTAAGAAGCAGTACGACCTGCTATCCCGCGAAGAAAGAGAGTCTGAGAATGCAGATAGAGCAGCTGAACCATCTACCCTTGAACTCCTCTCTCAAACATAGATGTTAAACTTAGCTCATTGCTTTTCCCTCGGCGAGGTCTCTTTCTTGATCAACTTATCGACCTCCACATAGCTGTCACCCGAGACTTTTCCTCGATTCCCATCCCCTACTTGGTATTTGTTCTGCTTGGGCCATCTAACTTTCTAAGAAGTAGCCCGTAATTGAGGGAATCCGCATCGGTATTCGTGTCCCAGAAGAGAAGGTGCAATTCCCCTCTGAAATAGGCAAGAAATCCACATTGACCGAGAAGAATGTCTCAACCCAGTCTAGAAAGGAAGGGATAAAGGAACCTTCACTGATGAAATACGACTACCATGTCTGTCGCATATAGCAAGCCAGACTTCTATCTCAGTCAACTAGCCTATAATCTATGCTTGGCTAGCCATGAGAACAAGAAGGGAATACTACTGGGAATCTCTTCACTCTGCTTTCCTCTTCTATGCAATTATGGAATGCTGACAACAAAGAATTCTTTCATTAAATGCCTTCAAAGGCCTCTAGATATATTTGCGGCATAGAAAGAAAGACGACCAGTCGCATGTCTTGGAAGTGAAATATCCGCAAATGAGCGGATTTCCCATTTCCTTCAATAGTCTAATGGGAGAAAGGTAGGAGAAAGGGATCGAGAAATCCATCCTCAGATCAAGCTTACCTATTCTTATTTGGTCGGGGACAGCCCCAGCCCGCCCCATATTAAGGCAACTGTCAGAGATTTCATTCCCTTTTTGACTGGGATCTTGGAATTGGCATTGAGGAGATGAATGATACGATGTACCGAGTCCCTCAAAAAGTTCTAAAGCAGACATTTCCTTGCTTTTCTCGAGAATCTTATCTAAGTAATTGTCGATCCTGGGGATGAATAAAAAGAAGAAAAGATCTTAATATTTGATGAAAAAAGACGAGAATAGATGTCCCCATTGTACGCGCTTTAGGCTCGTACTCTTTTTCGTCCTTGTCCATCCTTCCTTGTCAGCTGGGGGAATCGTCGTGGGATCTACGGGCTTTTCTCTTTCTTTTTTTTGAAAAGTTCCCGTGGATGTACCTCTGGCTTAATCTTCAGTCGAGATACTGACGACGGAGCCAGTCTCACTAAGAAGGAAAAGGAGTCTACAAATCCATATCCAAGTCAAGTATAAAGCTTCAGGAAGAGCATCCCTTCCAGCGTATACCATGGAAAGTCATTCACCTGCCCATGGACATGAGAAAATGGATCCGTAAAAGAGAAAGTTATAATCTAGTATAAGATCTCTTCTGACTTTGCCAAGCATAAGGGCTCTTCCTATCCTCCATTAAAAGATAATAGAAGTTGCACTCCTGAACTCTTGTTCATTCTGATCTTTGGCCTCCTTCTCGTCTGACATCTTTTTCTGGCTATCCTTCCTTTCTTTCTGATATTGAGTCTTATTCTCGTCTTTCTTGGCTATATTTACTTCAAAGTCAGTATGAAGCCTTTTCTTCCTTCAAGAACTTTTTTAAAATGGTGCATACTCTGGAACTAATATGCAAATTCTTCGAAGTGATAATGGGACCGAGTACATAAATGGAGAATTTCTTGCATATTTTCGCGAGAATGGCATTATGCATCAAACCTCCTCTGTGAGTAGCCCTAAAGAAAATGGTATAGCAGAAAGAAGGGCCACCTTTCTTTCCTTTGCCCTCTCTCTGCGGTCTTCAATCTCTTCTTTCCGCTCGCTTTCAAAATAGCATAATAGAAGAATCTCTTCTTGATAGCCTCTTTCTTTTCTGATTGAGACCACCAACGAAAAAAGGGACGAAAGGAAGGCCATCTATTAAGAGTCCTTGCTTAGGGCAAATCGGAATATCAATGACTATTCTTTTGACCTCCGTCGAAGGAAAGGAAGCATAGAAAAGCATTCCATAGGATAAAGAGAAAGATCGATGAAATCTACCACATATAGCTGCGAAAGTTCGACTAGCCAGGCAAGCCAAAGCTAAGCCAGGAATGAGGCTTGTATAAGGTATGAAGCCTACCATCCTACTTACTAAGGAAAGTCCTTCTTATTCCAGGTCTTCTTTTGTCTAGGCTGATGCTATTGGACTCTCTTTCCCGAATTTCTGTAAAAGAGGCTTTCCTTCCTCTTTAGAAGTCCTACCTCAAGGAAGATTTGAAGCGCGCCTTGGCACTGGTCCCGCCTTCTTTCAAGAATCTCTAATTGAGCAGCCATTGATGACAAGGCCTTGAATGCTCTATATGGCCAACCTATGACCCATATTATAAGAGAAAGATGAAATTAAGGTCGGACATAGATTCTCTAATCTTCTTCTGATATATTGACTTATCTCCTTCGGCATAGTCTCCTTCGGAGAAATGTTCACTATATTAGAGTCCCATATTGATAGTTCACCCTAGGGCTATTCAGAATAAAGAATAGAAGAAAGTGAGAGGAAGACAGTCGATAGGCAGGCTTGATCTTCCCTTTGGGCAGGCTAGCGTGGTGGACAGGGAATTGCGCTACTAAGGAAGAGGTCCGGAAAGCCACTTTTAGATCTCCCTCTATCTTTCAATCGAGAGTGGAAGAAAGATGCCTAAATCAATGGAGCCTTCTTAGCTGGCTGTTGGTGTGATCGCATATTAGGTTAGTTCGGGTAGGATTGAGAGTGTGCTCTCCTCTTCGAGATGCCGACCCCTGTCATCCCGAAGTTTCTTTCTCCTTATTATGGCCTTCTCTGTCAAAGGTGCTTTTTGCTTAGACGTGGATTCTTCGCCCTCCGTCTGGTACCAATAAGAGTCAAGTATAGCGAAGGAAAGCAAAAAGAAGAAAAGCCCCGCTAGCTCACTCTCAATAGACGAATGTTTGCACGGTGGCGACTCCATAATAAGATCGTAGCTCAAAGCAAAAGCATTCTATACGCGGAGTGCATGCTATAAGGTTCCAGAGTACATTCCCGATCTCCCAATACAGAAGCAGTCTTCTTTCTGACAGCAAGAAATGGATATCTTGTAGAAAGGCCTTCTTCGAATGGATCAGATAGGAATGCCGAGGTTCAAAGCAATCGATATAGAAAAAGAGAAAGTTCCACCTTCGCGGTCAAAGTTCTGATTTCAGATTTCACTAAATAGAAGAATCTCAACACTAGAAAAAGTGCAGTTTATATAGCTATGAAAATCTTCTTTCTCGCTTTTGCCTAAGGAGAGGGTATAGAAAAGAGCCCTAAATCTAGAAATTCTGACCTTTATTAGGCCTATACGAAGTTGACGATTCCTCTTTTTTGAGGGCATTCTATTGAGTGAAATCGAGAAAAGACAACTTGGGCCTATATGAACTCTGCAATTTCACTTTTTGAGCGGTCGCTATTAGTGGAAATCCATAATCATCAAAAATGGCCTGCGGTGCGGGTTGAGATTTACACTTTCTTCCTTTGGTTGGACCCGATTCTACGGCTCACGTTGGCTCCGATCCATGTCTTAGTTACATCGCCTACCTAGTTCATGAATGACTGGTTAAAGCCAGACCTATATATAGGAAGATGCTTTTCTAAGGCATTTGTGGAGCCCTTAGCGGAATATGTATTCGATAAGGAGATAGATGGGAAAGAGGACCTTGAATAGAGATCCGCAGTGAATGGAGAGGGATTGACTTGACTTGGATCTGACTTTCCCTTTCGCTTACACTACTAAGACAAGGGCTCCTCCCATCAATGTCCTAAGCCACCCGACGTTCACTCCTCCGCCCCTAGGAAAGCAAGCCAATCTCAAATGGAAAGAGTCTCGCCAGCGAGAACCATTCTTATATATGCTATTTATTCTGGGATTTCCTCAACGATTACGAGAAAGAGGACACTTCTCCTACTATATTATAAGACCTGGCAAGGAATGGAAAGCAGAAAAGCATAACTTTTGTCTACCATTCTTAGTTAGTTAGCTTTCCCGCCTGTCTTCTTAGGCTTAGCCCGCACTAGTGGAAGAGAGTTTCCAGCCAAGTAAGCTGGAGTCAAGGCAGAAAGAAAGGCTTCTTTATCTGCCTATGGAAAGATTCATCATTAACCTTATGAACGAGTAAACTTCCGAAACTTGACTTATATGTGAGCGGCAGCGCTCCTATCCTAATCCTTAAGCATCGGAATAATGAGACTTAGGAAGACGATTCCCCGGTTGAGCTCAATGAACTTTCGGAAAGGAAGTTCGGCTGAAGGCTTAACAAAAAGTAAAATAGGTTCCCACTCAATTGCTTAGTACGCCACAAAAGGAGTGGATATAGTCAGACCGGGAAGAGGAGTCGATTAGGGAATGGGCTTCCTCGCCTTTAGAAACTGTCTCGATTGCAATAGGTCTTCCCGCATGCCCGGGCCGGTCCTCAAATCGAATAGAAAGAATTTGGTATGAAAGAATAGATGAAATCTAGCTTTCCCGCGGAACAAGCTGCATTCGGTAATAGTCAAAAACTACCTCATAACTATTCGTACCTTTTATACCCTACTAAGGAATTTGAAATGTGGGTCGTCCGTCTCACTTTTCCCTCGTGACCTTGATTGAAAGATCAAAAAGTTGTCTCCACATGGATGCAAAGTGACACTTTTCCTGATCGCATGAAGGGAATCCCCCTAAGTTAATTCTTTTTCATTATATTGAAAGTTTTGAAGACGAAGATTTCGCAGATAGACTATATACTCAAGCTGGAGCATAGATCTGAGGTCCGGGGCCAGTGCCGAAGTCAAGGCGAAGGGGGAGGCTTTCCGGAATGATTCTGACCCTACCGTTCTCCCGAATGCTGATCTGTCCTATTTCTCGGGGCTTTACCCAATGAAATGCTCAGCTCCCAGGCACCCGAAATAGCCAAAGGACCACGTGCCCGATTATATCTACTTCTACTATCTATCTATTGAGATTTTCTTGGCCGAAAGCTTGAGAACAACTGCCAAGGCTCTATCCATCTGACAATAAGATGCGAAGAGAAAAGATTCCCGCCGGGATCAAGGAAGCGCTTGAAGAAAGCAATTGGGCACAATGGAACTGGCCTTACTATAAAAGGGAAAGATGAATCCTTTTCTTTTTGTGCCTGGAGTGTAGGCGGCATCCGTAGCTTCCTTAGTTCCGGTGGTTGACGATGTAATCAGTTCAACCACTCGTGTCGCATCATCTTTTTTTCTTTAAGAAGTCCCTGGGGGCCTAGCTCTTCTTCTTTTAAAGCTAGCTAGGGCATCCGGGTCTAGATATCAATCCGCGGGCGGTCATACAAATAGATAGGCCCCTTCCTGCCCCATAGCCTTGCACCGGCTTATTGACTGATTTGATGAAAGCGGCCCAGAGTAGACAGTAGGGGGAATGAGTCAATGCGCATTGCCAGCAAAGGCATTCTTGAACTAAAGAAGGGCGCACCAACGAAGGCAGATGGCAAGTCCTTCCTTATCCTATAAGAATGCTCCCTACTGGCTTGGAATTGAGAAGGGAAGGAAGTCTTTAGCTGCCAAGACAAAATCTCTCAACTAAGAGGAAGATAGAATATCTTTTCCTTCTCGCGGGAAAGGCACCAACTATTTCGCCTTTCTTTCCGACCTCTCCCTGACAGAGAGCAGTTCAGTCCTTGCTTTCTCAGATGAAGATAGTCAAGAAAGAAGGTATGACCATTCAAGTTCACTTTCTCGATCCTTCTCCATCTTTTACGTAAATCTTTCATTCAGAAAAGAGGATCGAATCTTCGTCTATTGCCTCTGGCTCTGGTTGTACGGAGAAGAGGCAGATACCTACGATTTGGTCTTCCTTCATGCCTGACTTTCTATCTTGCAAAGGACCTTTTCAAGCAGCTTTCGTCTGAAAAGCCTATCAGGCTAAAAGATGAGTCTTTCTATGTCCACCTTGTGCAGCTTCCAGTCTATATCTTGAGCATTTTGCATAAGACCAGCAAGGAGACGAATGTCCTCTTTAAGGTAGTCCAATAGGCTTTCCTTATTACTGACCAGATTGGAAAGTTCTACCTTATCATGATCAAGAGAGCCTTTAGTGCCAAGATCCGGGCACAAATTCTCAGCTAGTTAAGGCGGAAATTCTAAGCTTCTCTCTCTCTCTCTTAGCTCTATGCTTTAGATGGGATTCTAGCGGCTAGCTCGTAGGCGTGCTCTTGGTCGTTGGTACTTTCTCGGAAAGAAGGTAAGTGGAAGATATTCTAGCCCCTATCTCCCCTATACGAGTACTCTATAGACGAAATAAGATATGGAAGGAGTACCCAACCTCTACCTAGCCGATATTTCTACCTCTACCCCTCCCTTTAAAAGTAGACTTTAGAGGATAAGCATGGTCCTTCCTCCCTCTTTCGTGAAGGATTTCTTATAGGATTCTTCGGCGAAATAGCATAAAGAAATGGTCATCTCTTCGGCACTTCCCTCTTGGTCGGCATACTACTTCTATTTCGCACTACTCGCCTCTTGACTAGCAGTCTCCTTTTCCTTCTTCCAATATTTCGGTAATAAAATAAATAAAGGTAGCTCTGCATTTCAAAGGCCGGTCTTTCTCTCACAGGTTCCCTCGTGAAATTGTGATCGGCGTATTAAGGGCTCTAGAGGACCGTCTTTCGTCATCCAAAGGATCCGCCTTGGAGGTCAAACTGCCGATAGAACGTCCAAACTTCCCATTCTGAACGGCCTTGGCAATCCTACTTTCATCCTAACCTCTTGCTCGAGAACGATTGGCTCCAAGTTCTGTGACTCAGGCCCACGACCTTGAGGGTGATAGCATAAGAAGCCTCGTCAAATAAGTTCAGAAAGCTAAGGATAAAAGAGTGAGTGAAAAGTACCGATGCTGATATGTAGCGGGCCTAACTATGAGCTAATGGATTGACACATTACTAAAGTAGGGGGCATGCCCCTCCGGCTATAGGTATATGCCTTCCTTGCCATTGAAAGAGTCTATATCCCATCCAAGACGAAGGTTCTTATTGTTTTCCCTAAGGCATTTAGGCGACAGCCTAGGCAAAAAGTATGCTATTGAAGGGACTTTTCTTTCTTTTTTTAAGCGCTTAGGCCGAACTCTATTCTTTTCTAACCTCATTCAATGCCTTGATTCTTCCTACCGCTTAAGTAAGCCTGCCCCAATCTTCAACTGGCATAGGGCCTTTGATGATCCTAATCCGAGGGAGTGAGGAAAGAACTTTCTCAATCGAATCTACCTACAAGCCGTAAAAGCTTTTCAATAAAGGACTATTCTGCCCCAATCTTCTGTCCGCCTTTCGCTAGGTGATGCGCCGAAAGCGCGGAGTCTAGCTCATTACCTGCTATTTCATCTACGAGCGGACTTGCGGAATAAGCGCTCTTAGCAAGAGGGGTCATCTGCCCATTCGATATGAAGATTGATAGGAAAGATATAGATAAGGAGAATCGCTTCTGGGAGAGGATAAAAAAGAAGGTCGCTCTAATTAAAATTAATAAGCCCTTTCTCCTAACCCTCGGAGGGCTATTGCGAGCTGGATCTTTGAGCACATCTTTCTTTTAGTCAAGTTCGAGAGCTTCCCCTTCATCCTTTGGGTAGGGAATATCTCTTCTTTAGGTCTCAGTGCCTTATAAAGTAAAGGCTTATAGGCCAAGGTTTGATCTTCTAATGGTCTTCTCTTTCTGGACAGGCAGCCCTTAAGCCAATCTAGAATATTCGATATAGAGATCAAAGATCGATCTCTTCCTTAAAGATGGAGATGAGCTTTTGATCGCTTTCGGCTTCATCCGAAGATAGCAGCATCCCTTGCTTTCTCAGATGGAGATAGTCAAGAAAGACTATCTTCAATCCTATATCCTTCTCCGTCAATTTGAGAACTACTTGGTCTATGAAAGCCTATGCAAATAATGGTTCTTGGGAGGACGTTCTTCTTCTTTATAATGGCCTTGGTTAAGGCTCGGCCTATGATAGATCCGGGAGAAGACTTTTCTTTCAAGCTTGGTCACTGCTCCGCTGTATATAGGTGTCGGTATCCGTCGTCTGCCTCAGCTTATATAGATAAGAGCGATCAAGAGATAGAGAAAGATCTTTCTTCTTGCCCAGGGGAAGTGGACCTGAAAGCTATCCCCTCCTTGGGATTGAAGGCAACTATCTAGTACCTTCAGCCCTTCTTGTCTCGTTCAGTCCTTTCCTATTCTATTAGTCGGGCCTTCTTCATCTAAAGGCTCTTCATATAATGAACTTGTCCTATTCTTCTTGCAGGATAAGGTTCTGCTAAGCTCGTCAGGTGCTGGCCTAAGTAGTCAGTCCTAGCCTTGCGAAAGCTTTCTCTTTAAGACTTTCAAGTCCTCTTTTCCTTATTCAAGCCGATCGCTTTCTTTCTAATAAAAAGGAAAGAGAAGGCCATAAGTGAGGAAATTACTCAGGTCGATGCTGGTGAAGAAGAGTTAAATCCATCTTTTCGGAAGCGAAGTCCTAACTTATAGCCTGGCGCTCCAGCCCTTATGAATAAATAGTTGCATTCTTTCTTTGCGCTTAGGCTAAGTCAGTCTATTAGTAGACAAGAGTCCTTTTAAAAAGGCTAATAAGTTGACTTTAGAGCGTGAGAGCGATGGCCTTTCTCTTGTGCTTTTGAACTTCTAAGACCTTTGAAGTCGAAAGTCAAAGCGTCTGCCTTAAGCAAGCTTCTTTCTTCTTTTTTTGGTACAAAAGAGGCCTACAAGGGCCTAATTAAGTAGTATAATATAGTAGTCCCTTCCTCTAGCTAAATAGGGTCATGAATGAATCTCGGATCGCAGCTGAGTTGGACCAGTAGAAGGGCATGATGTAATGGCCGCCGCCCCCTCCTTTGAGGGACCCCGGGCAGCTAAAAAAGAGACATAACGCGGGTCAGAGGCCCGGTCTCATAGGCTCGCTTACTCCGTCAACGGCAACTGCAGCTAAGACTCCTTATTCCTTGTTCCCATTCGACCATGAGTTTAGAGTTGACAAGAGAGAGGGCGTACTTTCCTATATTATTTTCTCAAAACTTGCTATTTCTTACCGGAAGTGACTGAACGAACTCCCTTTGGCTTTGAGTTGGACTTGACTTTCACACTTTCACAAAGGAAGTTTGTGGAGAAGTTGCTAGAGTTGCAGCAGCTTTAACGGAGGAGCTCCCCTTATTACCGAGTTATGAGTGAAGAATGGAACTATGAGTTCTAGATATGCTTTCGAGATCCCCTGCTGATGTGACCCCCGTATACTGAGATCTCGAGAAGGGCCTGTTTAGGCTAGGCCTTCTAAATGCGTGAAATGAGACTTCCTTTGTCCTAGGCCAACTAAGAGACAGTCGGCAACTTTCTTGAAGGGGAAGCAGATTGATCCACGAGGGTTAGTGATTCTCTTGACCTTACTGAAGAGTCAACCGTCTTACAATCCCCAGACATCACAGGCTATAGACAAATAAAGATTCTTCAACCGTAGGAAGCAGAATAGAAGCTAAACTCGATTACGGGTGCATCCGCATTAACCTCTTTTGACTGGCTGGCAGCTAAAGACTGATTTGACTTATTTAAAGCATAAACCTATGCCTAAGAGGATCGAAGGAAGGACATTAAAGAAAGATCCGGCAAGCACTATAGGTTAGGAAAGGGGACGAAGACATATCTTCTCTTCCCATTTCCTCAGCCGATCTTTCATTGACCTTTGATTCCTTCCCATGCGTGGGACTGGCTGGCTAATCCAATGCCTTTTCGCTTCTTTTCTTTCTCGCTTCCTTTTAGGAGTGAAAGGCAATTCCAGTCTTTATGGACTCTGTCAACTCATCAGCTCTTCTACCCCGCCCCACCGGTCCGGCATTTGTAAAGTCATATACTCCGCAGGAAGCAGCTTTTCAAAAGACAGATCCGACAATCTAGTATAGACAAGATGGAGTCAACCCTTCCAGCAATTAGTTTCTTATATATATAATAATATTAAGTCTTTGTAGCCTTCCTGGAGAACCGGCAACAGATCTTTCAGCTGATCCTGCAGCGATTGCATGCGCTGACCCAAGGACCTTCTCTGAACCCAAAAGGATGGGGTGGGTCCTTCCTATGGCACTGGAAAAAGTGAGCTCCGCCAACGGGTCAAAAAAGAGGAAATTACGGCTAGGAAAGAATCATTTATGGATTGCTTTTCCAACGAAAAAAAAAGCTAAGTAAGAAGGTTCGACTTAAGCATGGGCCTATTCTCTCTTTTTCTCTATATTCCAAGCTGCGAATATAACCTTTTGGACCTGCTTCGCTTAAGGAAAGAGCTCATTTCTTATTCTGGTAAACCAGGCTTAGCTTCTTCTTCTCACTTCTATTTTGAGCATATCGTCAAAAAGAAAGAAGGATCTACTCTCTTACTAAAATCAGAGGTCCGCCGCTCGCTTAGTCAATGCCCTAATCACTTCATTATCAAAGCTTTACCGAGCTCTCTCACTCTCTTCTATCCCATTTCCATCTTCATGGGTACCTGGCCTTTTCTATTTACCTAGACAACTTCTACTTTTTAGGCATCTGCCTTCCTCTTCATCTTCAATTTCTTTCAATGCAAAAACGAAAGCCTACCATTGCTGATTCTTGGATCCATAAAAGGTCGCTCTTGGTTCGCCCTGAAAGATTCTTCGTTCTTTTGACCTTCGTCAATTTCAGTCTTTCAAAATCTATCCAGAGTGGTCGCATTTAGCCCCATTTCCTATGCGAGGAGCTTTACCTTCTTTGATTGCCCAGTTCGTAGACCAGCATTTCTTGCTTCGGCACTTCCTTCTTCCTTGCCTTCACGTCTTTCCTAGCTTACCTTGTGAGTCAGTTGACTAGCTTTCGTTGTAAGCACGCTAACAATCTTTGGAAGAGCTGAGCGACGAATGGGTCAATCTCTCTTTTCTCAATTTCAAAAAAGAAACTACGGCATGTCGAGATTGGATGGAAAGAATCAAGAACGAGATGGCAATTCTTTAGACTTGGCAGCTAGGTTTGAAGTCCTTAATGAGACCTATCCTAAGTCCAAAGAGAAGGAAGTAGTCTCGGACTCTTAGTCAGCTCAAGCGGAATAGAAGCAGAAGCAGACGCCTATGACTCCTCTCTGAGTGCTAAGAGAAAGAGATGGGGTGAAAGTCTGTAGTTGAACCTGTGACGCTCGACGAATGAGATGGCTTTATTCATCCAAGTGGAACGAATCCCCGCGTGGACGGAGCATTTGCTTAGATAAGTACACCTTTGCTGCTTTGCTGCTTTGGGCCTTGGGAATCCAAAAGGTGACCATAAAAGCATAAGATCAGAAAGAGTTCTACCGAGGGTCATTTCTTGCAGGAGATAGAAAGTCTCGCTAGGTCTATTAAGAATCCATTTCTATTTCTATCGGGCGGTGTATAAGAGGCAGGGAAATGACTCTCTCAATGCAGCTTTTTCCTCTTCTTTGGTCCCATCGCGGATAGACGGAGACTTTGAGAGATGAATCATTCGGGATTAGCGCGATAAGCTAATTAAGTTGCATTCTTTCATTCAATCATTCTTTATAGGACCCTCTCTCGCTACGTAGGTGCTCTATTACTTCTTCTGAGTGTTGAGAGCCGTCTCTAAATGCGCATCTGGTATTGAAATGAATCTTCCTAAGACGGATGGGAGGAGAGAGGTTCAAAAGCATGCTACTGATGGATGAACTAGAAAGATTATGAAATCTTATGACAGAGAGTCATTCGTTGAATTCTTCGAGAAAAAAGGGGGGGGAAAGTCTTGTCCCCAATAAGGAGAGGTACGAAATTCATTGACTGAGAATATAATAGAAGAGATCACAGATCTTATTAGTCTTTCGCTCATAGAAAAAAAGCAGAAGAAAAATCACAAAAAAGAAGATCCACTTTTGAAGGTATACACGAGGTGTAGCGCAGTCTGGTTAGCGCGTCTGTTTTGGAAACAGAAGGCCATAGGTTCGAATCCTGTCACCTTGTTGTGGCGAAAAAGCATTTACCTAACAGAGAATGTATTCTTTTCTGAGTTCTTTCATATTAAGCTCACTCCTTTCATTGATCCTACTTGGTCTTATTATATATCCTGATTTTTGGAGAAGATCATTTCCTTTTCTTTTTCTATCTTTGCTTTTATTCATGTTCTATTTGCTGTCGATTAAACTAGACTTCATCGACTTTTTTTGGTCTCTCCTTCGTTACTTGCGGGGAACTATAATGGATCGAGCCCTCCGCCTTTTATTAGCTCAAGTGGGCTGCGCGGGGGGGGTGGCCTCGGCCTTCGTTTTTCTTTCCAAGACCCTCCTTACTGAGGCCTCGTATATGCTCCCATCGAGCTCCGACCCTCTTTCCCAAAGTCCACCAGTTCTTGAAGGTAGGCCTATTCCCAAGGCGGAGGAGTGGGCAGCAATCGAGTCCGGAAAATATTACACCGCGGTGGTGCACATTACCGGCGAGATTGAGGACGTCTCGACCCGGTCCAAATTAGGAAAATTGAATGGAGCCTTATTATTTTTACAGGAGCATGTATTCCGTGGTGTTCTTCAACCCGACTATACTAGGAGAATCCAGGAGGAATTGGATCAAACTGATGAGGAGTCACTCCCGGCGAAGCTAGACTTTATCCGCCGGAGAGAGCTCCAGAGGTTTGGGATCCGGCCAGACTAAGAGAATGGTTCCGCCGTATAGCTGAAGTAGTCAAGAAGGCTGCTGAGCAAAAGGACAAAGGGCAAAATTAATAGGTGCATGTGGTGCTACAATTGCTTTGACGGAAGCTATTGCTTTCTTTGCCCTAATGATGGGCTTTTTCATCTTATTCGTATTCTAATTTCTTGTATTATTTTCTTTCTTTTATTATAAATGAACTACGGTGACCTGATTCTCTCATGCGCCCCGTTTTTTGAGAGATACGTAGGCAGCCTACTCCGAGTGGGTCCGGTCTCAGAAAGGGAGGGACAAGTCACATCGTTACAGTTTACAATTGACTTTCCCTGGGAAAAGGCATTACTTCCGCCCAGAATGAAGGAGCGAACTTGCTTATCTCATGTCAACCCGGGCAGAAAACAACTTGCTTGACACTAATACGCAAGAGCCGAAGCAGATTGTAATTGAAATACTGTTGGTGGATTGTATAGCATTACCGACTTGGTTACGCTCTTAGGGTTAGAGAGCAATGCCGCACTTAGGGATACCTTCAATTTGAATGGGATATTGAATGGGATAGTAGTTCCAGCCCTTAGTCAAAAAGCAGGAGAAATGGAAAGTATGCAAGGAAGATTTCAATAGTGACAATCATCCGGGATGATATCAGTTCTTCTGCAGCAAAAGGAAGAATCTCAGTACCAGGCGGCTACACACCTTATCATTCAATGAATGAGTACAAGGACTTACTCCCATGCTTTAGACAGGAATTCATTCTCCTCTGGCCAATACTTTATCAAGGGCTATACTTTCTCAAGCGGCTTAGGCCGGATGCCGTGCACCCTAGACAGCGTAGAGAAGGTCTTAATTGACTACTTCTCCGCAACTTCAATGCAACTTCAATAGGGCCCTATGGATGGTGAGAGGAAAGAAGAGCCCTAATAGTGAAGCAAATCCAGACTCAAGCGATTCAGACGGAAGCCTTTGTTGGGCCCGAAAGGAAAGGAAATGACAGGGTGTAGAGGACTGGTTTTGGGGTCTAGCTGCTTCCCCTGTTGCTCCTCCGCGTTGTAGAGGAAAAAGAAAAGACTTTTCTTTGTCCCACCTGAAGTGGAGATAGAAGAACCTCTCTTTTTGCCTTCTTGGTCAACTGAATACTGACTTATTGACCTTCGTTCGGATAGGGGCATGTTATACCAATTATGTTATGTATTGGTATTGCTCGATAACTGCGGAGCGGAATTGTGGCTACCTTGGTCTGACCAAGAAAGTGGGCGTGGGAAGTTTGGGCATTGCTTGAGACAAATCGCTGAAGATCGAGCCATGTCAAACTCTGGTTGATGGTTCGCATGTGTGGAAACTACTGCTCTCTCTTCGTCCACTGGCAGAAAAACATATTTATTGGATAGTGGGCAAGGCTGACTCTTCTTTATGGTCGGATCGTTGGCTTCTAGATGCTGATCTAATCTGGCCTCCAAACTGTTCGCTCAATTCAGTTAAAGAGCTCTTTCAAAAGCCCTATGAATTATCTAATGCTGCTGCCTCGGTCCTTCCTGAATCGGTGAGAAAAGCTTTCTCCAACCAAAGCATTTTTCTTTCCCAGAACGAAGATTCTATTTGCTGGACTGTAAATTCCAATGGTTTATTTAGTATTACATCTGCCTGGAACATGGTTCTACAACAGAATGCTTACGTAGCATCTGCAAAGTTCGTGTGGCACAAGTTGCTGCCCAAGCAAATTAGTCTTTTTCTCTGGAAACTCTGTAAATCTCGCCTCCCTATTGCTGAAGGTTTATGGAAGAAAGGCATCCAATTAGCTGAAAAATCTTTCTGCCGCTTCACAGGAAATGTTGAAACTTTCAACCACGTATTTCTTACCAGCACAGTGGCCTCTGCAGTTTGGTCACAGCTGTGCCGAACTTATGCAGTCAAAATGAATGTCAATTCTGTCCAGCAAGCGTCTTTCTCATGGTGGTTCAGTACAAAGGTCTCTCTCTCTCACATCTTGATTCCCTCTATAACTATGTGGGAACTATGGAAGCATAGGAATTGTGGTGCTTTTGAACACACTATTTAGTCTCCCGAAAGGATCAACGCGAATGTCAACCGAGAATTCGACTCTGTGCTTAATGCTGCGAATTACTCTTTCTCTAACAGCATTCTCGGGAACACAACTCTCGGCAGGAAGAAAAAGGTTACTATCCAAGCAGTTTATTGGACCAAACCTCCGAATTCTTTGGTAAAATGAAATTCGGATGGGGCTTCTAGAGGCAATCCAGGCTCTAGCGCAGGAGGGGGGATTATTCGAAATGCTAATGGAGATTTTTTACACGCTTACTCAGCCTTTTATGGTACTACCACTAAGATGGTTGCAGAGGTTAGAGCTCTCCTTCATGGCCTTACATGGCTTCAGATTTTCGGATATAAGGGAGCTGTAGTTGAAATGGATTCCAAAGTCCTGATTGCCTAGTGAAAGGCGAAAAACCCCCCACTTTTCCTCTTTTTCTGATATCTATATAATTCTGGGCTTTGCCCTTTAAACTAAAAAAAGTGCGCAATCCGGACCTTTTCCGAGAGGATGTGGGAAGCTCTGCTTGCGAAAGGGCTGAAGAGCCTAAGGAAGAAGTTGGAAGAAGTTTCATACTCAAAAAGATAGAGTCGTATTGCATCAGTGAAGGTTCCTAATCGAGATTCTTGCTAGTTGGGAAGTACGGGCGACTGAGAATAGATAGTCATTTATGTCATTTTTAATACGAGCGAAAGACGAATAAGATATGTGAGATCTTAGGAACCTATACTGATCACATCCATGAACTAGCCTTAACCAAGAGGATAGCGAAAGGAGATTGACGAAATGAAAGAGAGTCTAAAAGAGAGTCTGAATAAGGAGCTTAAAGAGTTTATGATCGAAATGCACGAGTTGGAAATTCAAGATATTCAGAAGAAGATCAATCGGATAAGCGATGGGGTCAAGAAGCTAAAGCTGTAAAGCGATGGGCTAAATATTGGAGTGCATATGATGATGAAGCTGTAAAGCCGGAGAGATATGCTGATCTATATAGATTGAGGCTAAGTAAGATGGAAGCGATGAATCCACCAAAACCATGGGGAGACGAAGGACCTAAAAGTGATCCGGAAGCGAAAGAACAGAATTGACTACCTCCGTCAGCTTCATGGCCCCGAAAGTAGGCGGGATTCACTGACTTCAAATGGAAGCGCAAAAGCGACTTGAAAGAATGGGACTTCTCTTTTAAAGAAAGGGACTTCTTTCCATACCCGGGAGAAGGCATATAGACTCCTATATACCTATCTAGCGTAGATAATTGTAAGCATATACATATAAAATGACAGCAAGGGAATGCCAATCTTCGGATTTTATTTGAAAAGTCTCTATTCCTTGGTAATCAAAGCCCAAAGATCTATGAATTAGCCCATGCTTAACTAGCCAAGCAGACAAATAACCCTGCATCTTTTTTCTCTCTCCCGCATTTTTTGATAAGTATTTCCCACATTTACGATGAAATTTATGAAGATTGGGCCATGACTTTTTATTCTCTTTTATTCTGTATAAAAGAATCCTGTCTAATTCACTAATCCGTAGGAAGAGACGGAACTTTGACTTTTCTATTTTAAAAATGTTTCCGGAGGTATCTCTTAAGTAAATAGTGGATGAGAAAGGAATCCTTGATCAGAATTTCCAGTATGAATACTCCGCCCAACCTGAAACTTGTGATTGGTAGTAAAACACCGATTCGTTACAGCTACTCCGAAATAAGAGTGGCCAGAACAAGGGCAGATGGGACTGGATCTGGAACGGGAGCGGCTACGGCTACTGTGGGATCAGGAGGACAATCATCAACTTCTGAGGCATCCGCTTTCGGAGAATTATGCGGGGAAGGGCGAATAGATCCCTTTGAGAAAATTGAGGTAGGAAATCCGTGAAATCAGATAGAAAGGAAGGCGGCAAATAAGGCCTCCGCATTGATTCCGGGGTCTGATATTCGAGATTCAGATAGTGAAGAAAGAGAGAGTCTCAAAAGGAATGAATGTTCTTAAGCGGAAAGAGATAGACTCGGAAAGATAGATATAAAGATAGATCTTAAGTCAGAAAGATCGAATTCCATAAATAAGGAGATTGGGACAAGAAGAGGCAAATACGGTTAAGAAAGAGCCAATCCTCAAAGTAGAAGACGAAAACCAGAATAGGAATAGGACCATAATTGAGAAAGAATATTCATGAACACTCACTGACTGAAGTGAAACTCACTGAAGCATAAATGCATTTCAGAAAAGTCGAATTGGATACGAATTCCATGGGTACTCGAATCGAATAATTATTTAGATCACTTCTGAGAATTCCAATAAAGAAAGGAAAATGGCAAAGAAAGAGGATCGACAGCACTCGCCTGAGAAAGAAAGAGTTGTCTTACTTAAAGAGGCAGAGGCCTCGCTAGCTTAAGCCTTCCTTTTTTAGGTTGACTGAGTTGGCATTAGTCTGATTCTCCTTTCTTATTTCTCAGAATGCCCTTTCTTCTCCAGGGATTCTCGCACTTCTCAATTTCATGAGAGACTTTTCATATGCGATAGCAGACTACCTTTCCCAAGCACAGGGACTTCGCATCCGATATATTTCTCATGCCATCTCGCACCCGTGCAACTACCTTCCATTTCATATAGACGAGGAGATAGAGGGGACTTCACTATCTATTTCATTTTAGCTATATCCGTCTCATCTATATCTAAAGAAGGCAAATTGCATTCCTTCCTTCTTCAAAGTTGTACTGACCTAGCGGACGCCATCCAATGGTGGACCATCGAGTCCAGTCGCATTCGCACGAGTAAAGGTCACAGGAAGCAAATCTCCACTATCCAAGAATGGGAGGATCACTAGCACACAGAATCAGCATTTGATAGATTATCCACGGCCGAGCAATCTTAGTAATACCTTCTTTCCTTCCTTCCAAGTCGCTTTCAGAGCAGTAGCCGCTTTGACTTTGACGAATGAAAGATCGACTACTACAAGAGTGGGTTATAAGATTCTCTAGACTGCCGAGAGCCAGGCATTGCTTTCTTATTCTTAGGAAATAGTAAAGCGCTTTGGTTGAGTGGTCCTCTCAGAATCAATCTTTCTGTGAAGAACTTTAGCCTCTATTTCGATAGGCGCTGAGATGTGATGTGGAAAGGACTAGAATAAAGGCTCTTTTGATAGGTTAACATCAGACTTATAAGTATTTAGCGATTGGATCTAGATCAATCACACGGTCTTCGTGGGTGAGACCCGCGTCTCGTTATAAGGCAGGATTGGAGCCTTTCTAATCCATTAGGGATTCGCTACAAGGCTAAAAGCCTGTGCTGTATCGCCGGACCGGTCATCCGCGGCTAGGTCTTCGTGCGACTTTGATATATCCAATAGGCCAATTCCTTGAAGTCTTCTGTCGATACCACAGGAGAGGTGAACTATCTGGCTGACTGCCTTTCTCTACTAGACCTGGGAATCGCCGCTAGCTGCAGTTCGATCCGCTTGGCCGCGAGATAAAAAAGTGCAATTGATATGGACCAATAGGAAAGTAAATCGTCGTGCTAACACACTCTATAAGATAAGATGCAACTTTCTCGATCTGAAGTTCCTTCTACGAATGGAAATTAGCTTGCTAACTTTCCCCGATAGGCGAGATGAAAATAGTTCGAGTGAAATCGACCAATAGGAATAGAAAGATGAGCTACCGAAAGGGGAAATTGAAATAAGGTAGGCCTTCCATGGACCAATATGAGTGAAAATAGACGAGCTAACTTCCACCGTCGCATCCTTTCCTCACTTCTGATCTTATGATCTTTCTCCACCTCTCTTTGGACTAGAGCAAAATTAGGACGCAGATAGAAGTTTGTCGGGTCCAACAAGGCTGATGTCTTAAGCATACCACAAGGTTCACTTACAAATCTTCCGAGCTAAATCATGCTCAAAATACGGCTTTTGTCGCCTGATTGACATATCTATTTCTTCAATGCTTATTTAAGAGAATACTTGAAAAAGCGGTATCAAAAAGGCTTTTCATCTAGAATTGCCGGCTTTGAGCAAAAATGAGAGTAATGTCTTCGAGGCAAGCCAATTCTTCTTTTGTGTATGTACAAGGCGAAAGATAGGAAGTCGGCTTCGAGCGGAGGTTTCGCGGAGGAGGTGAAAGAGCTTTTACGCGGCTTTCGCCTGTCCCATTCTGATTCTTCCTTTTCTAAGTCGAAATCTCATAAGATCAGAAGAAATGCAAATGGAGATATAGAAAGTCTTCCACGAGGGATTGGATATCGAGATTGGCTTCGTCTTCCGTGTACCAAGACTCGACCTAAGCTTTCTTTCGCTTCATCCCACGCTTTCTATCTGTGATTTGTCGAAAGATTCCGAGCCTTTGGCTTGTGATTGGGAAAGGGGGCCTAGCGAAAGGGAACCTTCTGGCGGTGTCTAAGATTTGTCTACAAAATCTACTTTCTATATCTGAATTATTCGAAAAGAAGGCCATGTCTTAAAATACGGGTACCCAAGCTAGCGAAATCCAGCACTTGGCTTCCTGGGCGATCTTAGACTCGAAGAGTAGAAGTAGAATAATCAACAGCAGAAAATGCTGGAGGAAATGCCTCTACCCAAGAAATAAGAATGAGTGGGTCTGCCCAAAGCCTAAAAACTTATGAGGAAAGGCCCCGTCGGGTATAAATTGTGCGAAAAGAGAGAGCCTCGCAGGGAGATCCTTGAATGGTATTGGTTTCCTACCTGCCTATCAAGACGAATTGCTTTTAGGAGATCGTCCAACGGAGGAAGTGAAAAACCTTTCCCTTTATTGGTGGCCCAGAAGGGACCGATTGACTAATATAAAAGAAGAGTCTAAGCCCCGAGGAGATCATAGATCGTGGAGCTTTGCCTAACTAAACCAACTGGCTGAAGCCTGCTCATTTAAGGGCTTACGAGACTGCCTCTGAGCTAAAAAGGACAAAGGAATCAATGAATCAATACATTAAGGCTGAGCGAATAGCAGATGTCAGCGGCTATTCTATTCCAATTCCTCTCATACCTATGTATGGGCGATTCAGGCTTGAATTTCTTTCATCTCAATTCCTTGATGAGTCCTCTTCTAACTCGGCCTTGATCCCGTCGATCTTCCTCCCAGCACGGAGTCCCGAGTACTATGTCTCTATGAAATGGGAAAGTCATATCTATTGTTTTTGGGAATGTTTTGGCTTGCTACCGCGGCCGGTTCTATTCTGATTTCTGACATGCTTACTGAGATTCCTTTTACCAATCGTACTCTTTTCTTCCATTCTTTCTTGTAATCGACTCTTTCCTTAGTCTGCTAGTCTGCTATTAAAATCAAAAAGAGGATCCTAGTCGAATGGCACTTGCGGAAAGGGCTTGGGCTTCCGGGGCGACAGCGGTCTAAGATAAAGAGGAAGACGCCCTGCCTGCGATGCCAATAGAGAGCGCTTTGCCAAGACTTTTTCATACTTCCTTATACGAAAGGAGGCCAATTTGAGGAAAGAAGTGGAGATGACTAAGACTTTCAACTAAGGCTCCCCAAAGAAAGCTTTGGTGGCTCCCACTCCATCTACGTCTCAGGGTCCCCATTTACAAAAGAAAATCTACTTACTCCCAGCATCAGCGAAAAGCGATCTCCTAGCCGACCTATCCCACCCTGAGATGCTTGCTGTATCCATTCGAAAAGCCTATCCTAGCACAGATCGACCTGAGTCTGCTAAGAAAGAAGGTCCCTCAAAAGGACCGTCCTCACCATTCCCCCTATTATGTGCAGAAAAATACCTTAAACCAGCAGCCACCCCTCCAAGCCATATCCGATCGTGCCAATCATGAGAGAGTAGACCAGTTCATAAGGAGGAGAAGACGATGTACATCCCTGCGGAAGTTCGAAACCTTTCCTGCGCCCCCCCAGAGGCGTCAATAAGAAGGCGAGGTTGGCTTGCCCCAGTTTGCGTGCGTGGAGATTCGAATAGGATGCCTGATCGAGATTCATAATCAATTTGGCGGGGATCTTTGATCCTATGTAAGGGTAAGGACATGTATCCGATATAGTGGATGGATTCGCTATGTTGGAGCAGGAGCACTCACCCTGAGAATTCACTATTCAATGGCTCTATCCAACAAAGTCATAACCACCCCCTAAGAAGCATGAATCCATACCTCTCTTCAATAATCAGTGCCCTCTGAGAATAAGAATTCAGGGACCCTTCCCTTCTTGCTTCCCATCCTTCTTCGAGCCCATAGCACACCTCCGGCATGCGGATTGTATTCATATAAGAAGTAAAGGAAGTCGCTTTGATGAACTCTTTCCTCCAAGTAGTCGACAACTTTTCAATCGAAAGGGAAGAAGGGAAGAAAGGCTGTCTTCTTGATGGATCCAAGAAGGAAGGGGGAAGTCTTATCCTTGAATATCGGTAAGGAGAGGCTTCACTTTGATTCGTACCAGCCTAAGGCTGGGGCTGGCATGCAGAATCTTTCTATCTCTTTCTTTTAAATAAAGAAGGTAAATAAAGAAGGAAGCTGCACCAGCATTTCGACCTCAAAATCTACTAGTCAAAATTGTACGGTCGTCTGATCGGAGACAGGAAAAGGGTCGTTTTAGGGCTTTCCAATAAGTGCATTTCGCGCAAATTGACACTATTCCTTTCTTTTAAGGCATCTTGGGTCCCTCGAGTCATCTCTTCCCGGGCAGGGACGCTAGAAGCATCAAAAACAATATGCTCCTTTAATACCTGCGCATGCTTGCCCCGTTTTACGCTTTCGCAAATGAATGATAGTGGTAGTATCTTCCTAATAAATAAATAGGTTATGTCGGACCAGACATGTCTTCCTTGGTTCTACCAACTCGCCTTTTTGCTCCGGCATGCCTCTAATCTAAGTAGTGCTTCGGAATCTTTCAAGGTCTTAGGAAGCAGCCCTGCTGGGCCTATAACCAAGAAAGCAAGACTCAAAGCAATACAATCAAATATCTTCCCATCTTTCACTGCGCTAAAAAGGTCAAAGACGGCACTTGCCCCTCTCGGGAATCACCCGCGGCGGTCTTCTCACGTTTTTCTATGGTTAACTTGGCTATGCCAAACTCGATCTCGATGTTGAGGTGAGGGCAGACCTTCGATACACCTTGTAGTGGCCTCTTTTAATATGGAGAGATAGATCAGCCCATGGATACGGTGCCGTATTCCTATATGAATATGAACCAAGCCCAGGTGAATAAAGCTCGGCCACAGGAGATACGGAGACCGTGGGAGACCCTTCCTTCTAAGTCGACGTGGGGGGCGAAAGGGCATAGTGCTGTCTTCTTTTCCTATATCCGCCTCTAATTCGAATAGGTGGGTTCGGTAACGCATGTCCGAGTGGACTTCGACTAGCAAAGTCTTGAGATAAAGCGCGAATTATCTCCTCCCGGGGGAAGCTATCTTGTTAAGTTATTAAATACAATCAAGATCCGAACCTAGAAGCGATTTAGTCAACGGTTCTTCTCAATGTGACGAGGGCTTGTGCTCATAAAGCTTTGTTTGCTGCGCCTTCACTTGCTCCCGTATGGCATTCAATTGCTCTGGGGTCAAGGCTTTCGTACCGCGGGGAATCCATAGACCAAAGAGACTTTGTTGAAAGCCGGTCTCCTGTAGTGTTTGCACATGCATTTCCTCAACTACAAAACTCTCAATCCACTCTCATTCATGCATCAAGGCTTGTAGTGCTCTCTATGGGATCAGTTCCATTCGAATAAGTAGAAATGATATTTTTGACTCTTGCGTCTTCTATTCGTCCTTCTTCACCTTTTCACTCTTACTAAAAAAGCTAAAGGGGTGCTCCGGTTGATCCCCAAGCCTTTGATCTCGTACAGTCCGTCGCTTCTCTTGGGGTGGCAGCCAACGCGGATATTTTTTTAGAAGAGAAGATCGAGTTACTTCCCCTTTTTAGAGCGTATAAAGGGAGGTAGCAATGGCATCCGGGCAGCCCGATGAATAGCCCAAGCCTTTAGTGTTGATACGCTAAAGCATATAAAGGCTAAGTCTAAGATTGAGGCGAGCTTACGCTTACAGGTCTATCGGAAATTGAGGAGTGCGTTAGCTGTGATATACTAGATTAAGAGAACAGCCACTCCTCGTATTGGCTACCGTGATGGAGCCCTGGATTAGAGACTTTCAAAAAGATTTTGATTGGATATAATCGTCTTTCTGATCTACGACCAGCCTCGTTCTGTGGAAGCCTTAGCAACTCCTTCGCTTGATGGGTTCAGTTCTTAGCAGCCTAGCCTCAACCTTCTCCTTGTCCCCTTTCCGCATTCGCACATGACCTAAACTTCTGGTATGCCCACCGCCCTGCGGGTTTGGAACCTTCTTTCGTGACTCCAGGCGCTCAAGTTTGCGTCATTCATCCGTGCTAACGGGTGCGTCACGTCGTCCACAGCCCCTTGCCTTATCCATCTTTTCTGCTTTCCCGGTATTACTGATGACCCTTCGTGAAGAAAGAAAGCTATTCTCACTATCTATAGAATTTCATCCACTCTTAGGACAAAGGAGAAGGAATCGGGCGAAATGAAATAGCGTAGATAAGAAGAGAAGAAAAGGGCGTCGTTTTCAAGGTAATCAGGGCTTCTTTGAAAGAAAATGCCTTTTGTTGTTCTTGCGTCTTGGGGTCTTATCGGCTTTGAGGCTGATGAATCTTCTCAAGGAACTTCTTTGCTATTTATTTACGATCTTTGTTCTAAGGCAAAGAGAACCTATTAATAGCAGTCTTCATACCAGTCGAATAAGGGATTGGAAAGTCAATGAAAGGAGTGGAGTTGAGAGTCAAAGCATTTCCTCCTCGTTCACTATAGGTAGAGAAGCATCACTTCAGGCTCTCAATTTGTGAACTAGACATCAAGATATCACTTCTTAGGATAAGTGGAAAGAGAGTAACAGCGATGAGCGGAAAGGAGAGAGGCGAAGTGAGTCAACTCAAAGACTAAGCTGTGCTCAGAGAGGGGGACTAGGAAAAGATGTTGGCAAGACCGTCTTACATAGATAGGATCTTGAGCCATCTTGAAAGGCCTTCGCAAAATATTGGTATGACTGGAAGGATGGGACTATGGCACACAGAGATAGCGGAACAAAGGAATCGGGAAAGCGAGGAAAGAAAGGAGAAATTCCAGATTTCAATATAATAATAGAAAAACCAAAGAAGAAAAAGTGGGCACTCAATTCACTTTCAATTCACTTTAAGAACTTTTCATAAGGGTGGCATAAGCCGACCAAAAGCCTCGACTAGGTAAGGAGCACATAAAGGTATGGCATCCTTGCTCGGTATTCAAGCTTTTGTCTTAAGTCCTTCCCTTATTTCTCAATTCCCTGTACAAGAGAGAAAGAAGTCAGACTATTCCGCGAAGAAGAGTTCACAGAAGTGGAAGAAGCAAAACGGAGTTGGAACAGAAGGCTGGAATGCAGCTTACCAGAGATCAGAGACCGTCATAACTTCATTCCTATTGAGATAGGAAGACAGAAGTGCGGAAGTTCAAGATGATAAAGAGCTAGCGAAGATGATAGAATACGCCAATGAATAAGCGTGCTCAGTCCGTGCTGACGAACCCTCCAATCCCAGGTTAGTAAGTCACCCTCGTGCTCGTCTCGTTGAATGGGCAGAAAAGAGAGATTTCATATTCTTATGAGAAAGCATTCTGAATCGGAATGAACAAGAGTCCCCGTAAAAGCATCAAGAGGAAAAGCAGTTCAGCAATACAATGGAATCCAAATAATAAGATAAGATATATTCCTTCTCGTCTTTGGATGGGGTTCAGTAAGTTCATAGCTTCAAGGAAATCGATCTAAGAAAGGCCGGATAAGGAAGGAATAAGGAATAGAGGTGGAAGCAAGGCCTCGACATTGAAACTCTAATTCCATGATTGATTCACATCCGCATAGAAAGGAGAAAAGGTCATATACCCCTATATCCCCTTCCCCATGTCAATTCCGATATGTGAATTCCGCTATGGACAATGGAATGATCAAAGAAAGCGGCGAATACTTCTTTTTCCGAATGCAGGAATAGACTAGTAGACCATTTCTCATCTAAAAATGTCCAAGCAAGTCAAGGTCTATCCTTTTTTCTTTCATCCCTATAAAGCTAGGATGGATGGTCTTTCCTTGGACGGGAATATATATGCTGTCTAGCCTTCTATCCCTATAAGTCTATTGCTATATGTTGGTATGCTTTAAGGCTATTGAATATGGAGAAAAGGCCTGATAGAGAGGCTGAGGCTAAGGGGAAAGCAGAAAGCAGAGCTAGCTACTCAAATAGAAGAGCAAGTCTGCCTGCTAGCGAAAAAGAGCCAATATCCATCTCTTCAGCGCGAGTTCTTGGTCGGCTCGTGGCCTTAAGGTAGGATACCTACTATATATAGGAATATAGTGCCTAAGAATGCCCATTCTGGACCAACTAAAGTCTATATTGAAGCTCGAGGACTCCCAGTAGCCAGTCGAATGAGTCAATTTCGATAAGAGGAAAAGTAAAACATAAAAAAGAAAATAGTCAAAGCACAATCAAGCCCTAGCCTAAGATCAAGAAAGAGACCTTCAATGGTTGGCCTTCCTCGCTATCAGTCTGGTCGGGAAGTCATCGAAGAGAAAGTCCCAAAGCAAGCTTGCCCTTATTAAGACGGTCATCCACTCTCGAACCTCTTTTCTCTGCTCTTTCTTTTTATGTGCCTTTCTGACTTCTTTCTTTCCGCAGCTATATGGTATATCATTCCCCAAGCAAGAGGGACTCACTGCCCATTCCTCAAGACCGGTATAGTACTAAGCTCATCCCATTCCTCGACCCTCTACAAATAGAAGGGGGTGGATTGAATATTAAGTAGACCGAAGGTCATAACTGTCTAGGCTAGCCTTTCCCTTTCCCGTGCTATCTACTGATTAGTCTCCTTCTCCCTTACTTCCTTTGACTGACAGAAATTAGTGAAAATAGAGCAAATAAGGCTTAGGATGCGTCGAATAGGATGTGGTCAAAGCTCAGTACATAATGGCTTGGAAAAGCCTAGCCTCGATCTCTCAAGCTCAGAATTTCATTCATTATTTCCATTACGAAGCCTTTAAGCCGCCTATTTTTAGAAGGGGAAAAGCAAGAATGACAGATCTTCGCTTATCTATTCCGTGCAAACTATAAAGGGAAAGTTGCAATCCAAAGCAATGGCTTAGAACGTGGTCTCAACCAATTAAGGAAGTGGACGGAGATCAGAGATGAGCGAAAGCACGTCTAAAAGGAGCATTTCTGCAAAAGAATCCAAGAAAGACCTTCGCCGCGAAGAGAGTAAGCATTTCCTTAACGGAAATCTTCTCACTTAGAATTGCTGCTGCTCTAAACCTACTATATGAGCTTCCCCCACCTCTTATAAGGATTGAATTGACTGATCGCACTTCACGAGGGCAAAGCGGACTCGTCATCCCTTTGTTCAAGACAGGCCATTCGTTCCCCCCGCAACTATATTCATTCCCGACCTTTTATGACCTTGTCGCCTAAGTTGCTGCTAGCTTAGCATTTCCTTTGGAGCCATTCTTTCGCATTTTCTTCTTTGCCTACGCTTGGTTGAATGGTCTACTCTGAGGCTTCGACTTATTCTCTAGGATTAGCGGATAGATGAATGAACTTTGTCCTTATTATTTATTATAGATATAGAATTTCATGCATACCGGATTCTTGGATCTGGAAATGGATCTCTCGCTAACGCTTTCACTAGACTTTCTATCTCGTCCCAAATAAGTGTGCCGTTAAAGAAAGAGAATAGCTAGGAGAGGACTATCTTTAGCCTTGACCTATCTGAATCGGAGAACTCATTGAGCTAAGGAGAGGGCATTCCAGAGGTGCGGTGCGCTGTGAAAGCAATCCTACTCTAGTCGGTAGAAAGATTCTCGTTGTTCAGGAGGTTTTGCATTCTTTGTCCAAGAAAGACTATCTTCGCAAGCAAGTGCTCACCTAAGTCGAATAGTCCGATAGAAATGAAAGACTCCGCCCAAAGGAGGAAAGGCTTCAGAGAATAGTGAGGAATTTCCTAGAGTTCAATGAAGATAGGGCGAATGTATAAAAGAATTTCTCCCTCCTAACGTGAGTGCTTCAGCAGCCTTTCTTTATCTTAGCCCTGCGCTCAACGCGGTCCCCCTCCAAGAGAAATAGCAATTCCGCTCGTTCTTGAAAGCATGGGATGCTCAGCGGCCAGTCTAAGAGGGCTACTTGAATCTTTGGCCAAGAACCCCTTTTCTTCTTTCCTGGTCTTACCGAGAGATACCTTAGCTATTGGTAGATAGGAACTGCTGGACCTTCAGCTCATTTCGGACCCCAGGCCTCAGAAGCGGAACTATTGGAATGAGCACGGCTAGCCGAATTACTAGTTTCAGACGCGAGATCAGAGATAGAATTCGAAAAAGAACTTTCTAATGAGATCTCCTCTTTGGCTTTAAGTGAGTGTTGAGTGTATAACCTCTGCTTCTTGAATCCTAATGAGCTAACCGAACGAAGGGACATTCCTCCCAATTACTTCTTGCTAGCACAGGACATCCTACTTATTTTATGCCATTGGTCTATGCCTTCCTTGTGAATATGGCTACTTTACTAGGCAATTCTTCCCAAGAAAGGTAAGGACGTTGTATAAATAGAAATAAGTCCGGGCTAAAACTCTTGCAAGTGAACTAAAGGCTAAATCATGCCTTTCCTCGAATGCCTTCTTCTGCCCTGTAGCACAAGAAAGAGGAAGCTGCTCTCGAAGATTTACTTGAACGGAGAGGAAGCAAGCTAACTAAACCTCTCTCTAGGCATTATAAAGAAGAGGAGTAGCTGGATCAGAGCGGGAAGGAAGTTAGATATGGTGTAGATGGCACTAGGCTGAAGACATGGCTTAAGACATGAGCGACGGGCTAAGAGCTGGCAGAGTTGTAGTAGAAAGGACAACTGCTCTCAAATCAGCAATGCCACATCTGACTAAAAAAGGATATCTAAGCCTTTGCACATTAGCGCATTCGGTGACTCCATGAATCGAAGTCAATGCGCGGAAGCGCTTACACTCACTTTCTCTCTCATCTAGATGCTAAGGCGCATCCCTTATCTCTCCTAGCAAGATCTTTCATTATCATTTCTTGACCAACATGGACCTGTCCCAGTCGGCGGGAATACTCAAGAAAGAGGATCGTAGTAAATAGGGTGAAACTTCAATTACAAAAAGTCAGCTGATGTTAATATGGCCTTCAGAGAACATATAGAGAAACTGTCTTTCAACGAGAATCATTTCCAATGCATTCAATCATTAATATTCCCACTCAGCCTATTCGGTAAATGTAAGCAACTCCGCGAGAAGAATAAGACCGGCTATCCACTACGAGAATTTATAAATCTCAATATGCATTCGCTCTATATATAGATAGAATGAAAGCGGCGGAAAGTTGCTCAAGCGGAATTCTTCTTCTCGTTCTTCCACTCAAAGGAAGCTAATAAAGAGTGCCTAGGACTAGCAAAACTGACTATCTGACATAGAAGGGCGATACTAGTTCGGGCCATGTCTATTTATATCTTTTCTGCATTCTGAAAGAAATAGTCATGCTCATCTTACTACGGAAATCCACCCATTTCTCAGCCAGGATAAAATCTCGTATCCACGACGAGAACTTATACATATGCCTTCCTTTTATGGAATTAGAAAGAAGAGAGTCAAGCATAAGATTGTCTTTTCGCAATGGAGGAAGAAGCTGCTCACCTAACTAGCAAAAAGTAGATTCCATTTGCACTAATAGACAACAATTCACATTTTTTTTTCGCATAGAACAGTCGGTAGATTCCCACGGCAAATGAGGTCAATTTATTCTCTAAGGAATTCTATCAGATCCCATCTCATTGTGCTAATCGAAAGACGATCAACCACTTGCAGAATCACGATGAGAATTCTACAACTCGCTATACTTTTGGAATGAAGATTGGTGACGCAGAGTTGGCTAATAATTCATCTTCATATCCATAGAAAGAATTGTCTAGAATTCGGGCATAGCTTGACAAAAGCACCTTATCGAAGAAAGAGGTCGAAAGACATAGAATGGACGAGGTCTAATTAAGTTGACCGGGAAAGATTCTTTCTTTTTCAATAGGATTCCCTACAAATGGAATCGCTAGAAAATGTGCACAAAATAGAAAAGAATTTCACTTAGATTTGCCCAGAAAAGTCGGACAATTCCTCGGTCGGATTCAATTGCTAGGTCAGTAAGAGAGAGGGAAGTTGACCAGGGCAGACGGACTCTTTAAGAAAGGGCACTTTTTTCCAAGGAGAAATTGACCTCGTTTTTTGTAATAGAAAGAAGATTCCCTACGAGCAGACTCACTATCAAAATCTGTCAATTGGACATAATAGAAAGAAGATTGTCAACGAGAAGGAGGCAAATTTGCCCTCTTCACATCGAGAGATAGAAGATGGCCTAATGCCCAATTCTCAGTTCCGAAGAGAGCGAAAGAAGACAATCGAGATAAGACAGAAGGGGGAAAATCACTATATCTCACATACGTTCGCGCGATATACTACCTTATGGCCACGTCAACTTCGGATTGATCGGATTAAAAGCATTCACTCAGCTAGAATTAGGCTAAGCCTCGATCCACACCAAGAAGACATCTCGTCAAAGCCTGGATAGAAAGAAAAAGAGTATTTGAAATGAAAAAGGGAACTGGGGCCTTCTCTTCCTTATTCTTTGAAAATCAGACTAAGGTAAGAAGATGGAGTGAATGTGAGGTCTAGCCCCATTCCCGGTCATGTCGTCTAAGCCTTCCATTGTTGGCAGTAAGGGAAAATCATCTATTGTATTAATCTTTCCCTCTGCCCCTCTCTCTCTATGCCGAGCCTTTTGGAGAAAAAGCTAATCTCCAACATTTGAGATCGAGTGGAAGTGGGAGTGTCTTTCCTTATGCCTTACATTTCATATCAAGCTTCAGTCTCACGGTTGGTTGCAAGTTTTTCTTTTTTATAAAATAAGAATAAGTGAATCCACCTTCTTAGTTATTACTTCTTCGGGCCAAGGATTTGAATTTGAAAGCCATCAATCAACAAATGAAAGGATAGGCAAGGTATTCAGTCTGTCGGGCGAGCGCTTAATCTTGGAAAGGGCAAATCAAATGCTATTTCATTTTAGGCAGTTCTATCAAGTTCCAACTCATCTACTAGGCCATACAATAAGCCAGAAGGGCATAGAGCAGCGGGAGAGAAATTTTGAGCTCTTACTTATGTTACATCCCCTCCATCTAAATTGAGCACTCTCCTAGCGCCTAGCGTCTCCCGATCCCTCTACTATATCAGTCTTTAGTAGAGTAAGACAATCCCTAGCTTTTCTTTGCTGGATCTAGAAGGGTTGACTCTAACTGCATTTTGAGGGGCGTAGATTTGAGAAATTGAGGTTCTTGGAATTGAAGGAGGAAGGAAGGTTTCATCTACAAGCTACTTGCACTGAACTTACTTACCAACTTGACTTGCCTACCGACCGAGACAGGACTCAAGCTAGACGTAAGCCGTAAAGAACTCTCCCTCTCTAGTCCCACCCTGAAGCCTGATCTTTCTTCTCGTAAACCCCTCCTGCTCTGCCTCTCAATCCCATATCTACTACTTAGTCAAGCCCTTCACTACCTCTATATCTTATAAGATCCCTCTGATCTACGTCTTCTCGTCTGCATCTCTAGGGATAGAGGATTCTAAGCAATTCTATCGAGCGGAACAAGAAGAAGAGCCAGATAGAAGACATTCCATTCTTTTCTATCCCTCTCTTGGGCTAGCCTTCTGGTTGGAAGGAGAGCATCGCTTTGATCTTCCTTGCTAAGGCACTCTAATCCATCACTCTGTCAATAGTCTAGAGGACCTAATCGACCGGGGAGGCTCTTGGCTTTGAGCCTTGATTCTTGAGGATTCTTCCTCCTCCGTGACTAAACTTGAATGCATTCTCAGACTCATACTTAAGGTGAGGCTCATCCTTTCTTAGTGTAGTTCTTTCTCTCACGAGTTGATTAGAGAGACAGGGGAGCAGATCGCCAATAAAAGAGATTTCGAAAGGTAAAGATCTAAGGGTGAGATAATGCGACTAGGCTATCGTCTTATGCCCTGAAAGCTATAAAAAGTCTCAAGTTGCCGGGTGGATAAAAAAGTTTACATTTTAGATGGGTCCTTAGAGTGAAAAGACCTTGGTGTCAAGTTTTCAGTATCTGAATAAGAGATTTCCGCTTTTGGCCTAGCCTTGAAAAGGCAATTAGATTGAGTCAGAGGAAAAGCCAAACTTTAGCGTGAAAGTCCCTCGTACAGACTCCGTCTATCCTCTTTGCTAGCAAGAGCTCTCTCCTTATGTTAGACCGTTCTCAAAGCAAGCCTCGGAGATTCTTCAATAGGCTCGACTGAGTTGGAGAGGATCAAGTGCTGCTAAGCCTATAGTTAGGACTTCTTCCTTCATTCACTCAGAAGGCTAATCGACGTAAAAAAGGCTTATTCTGAACCCCTCTCTAAGGTTGCCGTGCAGGTACTAAGTCAATCAGAGAGATGGGCGTTGAAGTTGAAATGGGATAGCCTTCCTTTAACAAGCTTTCTTGCCCTCGTAATTGGTAGTCGAATCTCTCTTCTGTGAGGGGTTGGGAGATGCTTTCGTCAATTAGTGACTTTTTCCTCTCGTATGACAGGTGAGAAAGATCGCTTCTTGAATCAACCAATCAGTATGTCATGGCGCCTATGATCTTCTCTTCTTTGTTGTACCCGGGCGAAAAGCTGTCTTTTTCTTTCATGGCAGATAATGTGAATAGTGTCCCGTCTGCAATCTCTCTTTCTGTATTTGCTTGTCTTGTACTTCTAGTATTTGGTTGGATCATAGACTTTTATAAATCTATCTTGGCCAATTAGGAAGCCGAAAAGCCTTTGTTCAACTACTGAAATTGATTCTCTTTTGGGCAACCTCGCTAAAGCCTTCTTTCGAGTCTTGTAGTACCGTAGCGAATTCCTGCAAGATTGAACCTCAAGAGAGCTGCCATCCCCTGATGTCAATTTGGAAGATGAAATCCGTTATTCAGGAAGCATTCCCGACAGGATTGAACGAATCTACGAAGATGAAGGCTTTTTCACCTTAGATCTGAGATGGGAGACCGGCTTTGATAGCTGTTCAGGACTTCCTTGAAAAGTTCTAAGACTGGCAGGAAGAAAGAGTTTCAGTCTATTGTTCACTAATTACTCAAGACAGAGAATTCATGTCGGATCCTTGAGCGGATCAATGAGAATGACTAGAATTTCCGCGGAGGAGAGTCTTCTCGTAGATCCTAAAGGACAGAACTGAAGGTCACGGGATTCTTTCTTGGTGTGGGAGGGAAGCTTCTTAGTGGCTGGTCTTAAGACCTTCATTTAGTTTCATAAAGGAAATAAGGCGAGATACTGGCACTGACCAAGGCGGATCTGATCTTCTTCCGATGAAGGTATGGCTTGATCCCCGATCAAGGGCATAAGTGCTCTCCCGGCTGTGGATGGCTTTCCGTTGAGCTGGAATAATAGTAGAAGAGCTTTATCCTGCTCTCAACTCTTCCTAGCACGGAGACCGAGACCGGCTACTGTTGTTGTAATGAGATGAAGATGGACCAGTCTTCGCTGAATCGGCGCATAAAGATGCTGACGAACCCGTCTCATACCCGCAAAAGAGACAGGCAAAGAGGTTCCCAGCAACCCTCCTAGCATCAGTGAAAACCGATCCCCTGGCTGACCTATCGCACAATGGTTGGAAGGTTTTCCATTGGTAGAGAAGTGTCTATTCATGCCCGGCCAGAAGAAAGTCTTGGGCAGGCGGCTCATACAGGCATGCGAATCAATGTCATGGGAAGAATGCTTTTGCCGGAAGGATATGGCTGAACGTAAAGAAAGGGGATGAAGGTCATGTTGGTATCCCCAAAAGCAGAGAAAGCAGTGCTGCCGAAAGATAGTACAGGGTCCCTTTTCTTTTGAAGATGATGCTGTGGTTTTAGTCTGACAACGCGCGATAAAGGCCGTTGAGCAGCTTTTCCACAGTATTGGTCGGAAGACCGTTATTGATCTCCCTCGCAGCCGATAGAAGAGAAAGAAAGTCTTCCCCTTCATTGAAAGAAAGAAAGGGGCTGACTCTGAGAAGGGGAAAGTAGATGAGGCTGTCTCAGGTAAAACCTCTCTGAGCGAACCCACGGCTAGCAGCTCTTACGCACTCTTAGCAAAGAAGATCTGAAATCTTTCTTTAAGAGGAAGTCTATTTGACTACTTCTTTTAGTAGATCTTTGAGTACGCGGGATGTGAAGGAAAGGAAGGCTGATGCCTAAATCGGGATTCCCCGTCTTTAAGTGTCAGTTCTCGAGAATGTACATGGGTCCTGGCTCGTCTTTGAACGTGCTTTTCCGGCCTGCAAACGAGTCGCGCAAGCTCCCATTGATGAAATCCCCCCGGCGGCTTTCTTGTATGCTTAGGTTCCTTGTCGCACTTATTTCCTGGAGGCTTGGAATCTGACAAGAGCAGTTTCGAGAAAAGCCATTTGAGAAAGGGCTAGTTTGCTAAACTTATACTGAGACTCTGATTTGAGTTCAGCAATAACGTTCGTGAGCGAAGGATTCAAGCTAGGCGTACTCTTTCCTTCTTTACCTTTCAAGTGGAGCAACCTTCTTTGTAGAGGTGGAATCCCCTTCTTTTGATTCATTCTCGTCTAGCTCATCTTGACTCGCGGCAATACCTTCTCTCTTGCCTATCAGGAATAGACCCTGCGAAGGTTGTGGGTAGATTAAGCCGAAGTTAGTGCATGAATCCCAGGGTGAAAGGCTTTTAGAGAGAGATTGGCTTTAAGCCCGTGATAAGAATAGAGTGAGCGCTGGGAGGCAAACTGATGAGATATAGAAGTGAGTCACGAAGAAAGGAGATGGCTGCTTTCCTTCATACCACCATTGGGATCGACGACTGGACGGCTTTTCTCGCAGTAAAAGTCGAATCTCAATCCAGGCCAATGATCCGCTCTTTCATATGCGAAAGGTATGGCTGTATTCCCGCGATAAGCAAGAGAAAGAAGGCGGTCCCTAACTGAAACTATTTCCAGTTCCTCTTGACTCTTTGACTTGACTTTCCTCGAGTCTGCCCTCTTCGAACGAATACCAGTTGCTCCGGACCTTAACCACGGGCCCTTGCGGCAGTGGTGCCACAGAGAAATTGGCCAAAAAGATATTAATAGAGAAGAAATTCTTCCTTCACCCATCCGCGCAGTACTGAATCTCCCTAGGCAATCTACTTAGGCAGGAATGCCGCTTGTGCCACGCTCCCCTAAGTGTAAGATAGGTCTGACTTCTGTACTATACTGGACCTACTTGAATCAAGATTGTGATGAAGAGCCTTAGCTCAGATCAAAACAATAGGAGCCCTTCCAAGACCAGCACTTCACTACCCTAAAAGCCAAGGCAAAGGCTTCAAGTCAATCAAGCTTTCATGCTCTACTGCAATCATATCCTCCAGGAAAGATAGCAAGAACTTCCAGGAAAGAAGAAGATCTTAACATCTTTCGAATTTCTTTCCCTCTCTCCTTCTTCTTCTGCCTAGATATATATCTGTTGACTTAATCATGAGATTAGGATTATGCGAGTGTATGTCTCAGTTGACTCTTGGACTGCTTTCTGAGAGAATAGATCTGTTCCAGTAGTGTATTTTCTCTTGCTTCTCCATGCGCTGTTGTGCCAGTCTCTCATTTCTATTCTGAGATAGAGTTGGATGGGGATACCTTTGTTTTTGGATGTCTGGCTCAACTGGTTAGTCTGACTGATAGTTTCTCACTATATCTTCCCTAGGTAGATGACTCTGCCTTCTATCCTTTCCCCCATTTATTTTCATGAATGAGGAAAGTCTGCTTATCTTCCTATTTCTAGGAGCAATAGAGGAGATGCAAATCACCTATGTAATATCAGTTCCATGACTGCCTAATCTAATGGCATTTCTTATACTTTATGAAATACTGGGATCTCGTAGTAACAATCCTATCTCCTACGATCTACTAGGGCATAAAGGATCCTTCTTTGATACTGAATTCTTTGTATTTATTGGGTATTCCCAGGGAATTCTGTCTGACTATTGAGCTTTAGTCTCCCTGTTTTGGTGTGCAAGTCTCTTATTTGGCGAATTCCTTAGAGAGAGGAGTTACGAGTTGGTATCACGGTTCTACCCATTCCCTTTTTCTCAACTGGATTTCTATTTCCATAGTGGAAGTATCTAGTATTTCACGGTCAGGGGAAAGCTAGAGAAAGAGCCCTAAGAACTCGTAAAATGATGTGTATGGCTCTATTTCCCTCAAGCTTTGTTGGCCCAGTTTCGATCTCTCGAGTAGAACAGGTTCTAGGTGAAAAAGTAGGATAGGCACCAGGCTAGAGTAATAGAGCTGTCCGCCCCTTCGTCTTTGTAAAGGGAATGGCTCTTATGAAGGGATTAAGGGCAGAATAACGGTCTAGACAGACTGGTGTACGGTCAAGCTTATAAAACTAGCTTTCGTTCTTCATCCAGACAGGTTCGGTTCCAAGGTTGAGAGCCAAGAGGGAGCCTAGTTGCAGGAGTCAGATTTCCACTCTCGACTTAGAGCAGAAGGTCAGATCTGCTCCGCCCTTCTCTTCTTCATACTGAATTCTTTGCTCTCTCACTTTTCTCCTGGTAAGAGATCCAATACCTATCCGCATGCCTTCGCTCGCTCATCCTTATGGTCGACCTTTTCCACGGAAAGCTAGCCAAGAAAACCTGAATAGTCTCACATCTCTCTTTAATTCCTCTGTATTCCCTTCGCTATGTCTTATATTTCAGCTTACCAACGAAGGGAAGGACCCTACGACGAGTCGCCTAGCCATTCCGGGAGAGCAAGCATGCCTTAAAAGCAAGGGCCTTAAGTGCTTTGATCTTTAATGTTCCAACTACATAGTCCTTTATTACCTGCCGAAAGCATTAAGATATTCTATTTAATGCAAGCAATCATCCTTTCCTTTCTTCTTTCCCGTCCCCCTCCCCGCCTTCCATTATCCTCTCATTAATTTAATAGCTAGTCAGAGTCTGATAAATGGAGTCTATATCAAGTCTTTCTGTTCTGTATCAAGTATGGTTGAAATTATGTAGATAGTCTACTTTTAGTCTTGTCTTCCCTTAATCAATTTCAGGAAAGGAAGAGTCTCACTCTTCGGGAGAGACAGCGGGTCTTGGGATTCACAAAGGTCTTAGAGGACCATTCCGCATAGTTATCAGAGCTCTTGTATTGGTCGATACCTAAAGATATATATATATTGGAATTTATGAATGAAGGCCCGGATTACGCATAGTATGCTCGGGAGGGGCTTTCAGACTATCTCGAATAAGGTAGAAGATTATTCGTTCTAGCTTGGAAGAATGGAATTTGACTGTAATAGATAAGTAGGAAATTCTTTCTTCTTCTTTTCAAGTGAAGAGAATGCCCGGCTATCCAGCCAATCAATCTTCCATATCTTTCATAACCGAGCAAGACGTACATTCATTGTCAGCGAAACCTTACTCTTTTCTGGAAATGCCAGTGAATTGGAAGCGGAAAAGGACAAGAAGGTAGTCTGACCTTTGCCTACAGGCCTACTTTCCTAGTGGTCTACTGACCTTTCGCTCACAATATGAGACTACAGCAGATCAGGTCCAAGCTCCGCCTCTACCTGCAAGACCCGGAGACGAGAAAGTAGGGCTTCAAAGTGAGAGCCTTCGTAGCTCATGAGAGTTTGGCTTTCCCAGGGAATTGACTAATCTAAGTGATCGATTTCATAGAGAAATTGGGTGATATGAGCTGCTCTTCCTTATCTATTTTAAGCACGACGCCGGTAGGAATTAATCAAACTTGCCTACCGGGCTTAAGATATGCAAGACTTCCTTTCTCAGGATTCAGATGTGAGAAGAAATCCGTATTGAAAAAAAATGGGGAGAAAAGGATTTAGGGAGAGAAATTATTCACTTCTAAATCACATAATAGATGTCCTTTCCTTCTACGGTTGATGACGAAGACATTTCCTTATGCGAAAGAGGAGAAAGAAGCTTCTATTCCACCACCTTGTATTTTAGAACGCATGCGAAAGCTAGCACTAAGCGGATAAGATTCATATTACGGAAGCTGCAAAGCAAAAGTGCCGGATGACTTCGATACCTTATAGAGATTGACTTAGATATTGAGATTGAGGATTTCAGAGACGCAAAAACAGGACATCTGCTTTAAAAGAAATATGAGTTCTAGAAAGATGATTAGAGAAAGAGCCCTCGCACTTGGAAATGCACCAAAGAGACTAGAAGCGGCTGACTTCGATACCTTATAGAGATTGAGTGCGATATAGGACTGAATCGATCCCTTGTCCTTGATCAACGCCCTGCACTTACCGTAGACTAGCAACTGAGCTATCTACGATGATTCAAAAGAATTCTCAGAAAAAAAGAGTCCATGAAAGAGAAAATGAACGATCGAAAAAGATGGATGGAAAGAACTGATGAAAGAAAAGAATCTGTCACAGATCCCCCTTCCTTTGAACATTAGTCAGTAGCCTTTCGCTCTCACGACTTACCGGCTAAGCAGGACGCTGTAACCAGCCCTGGTCAAGAATGGCGAAGCGTAATGGTGTCTGAAAGCTACTCCTGCTCGAACTGACTATTGAAAAAGGAGAGATTCTTCTTTTATGTGATTTCGAGACCGATTTCGTCTCCAGAAATGACAATTCAATTGGAAATGAGTAAGCAGCCAAATTAGTAGAATCCACTTGAGATGTGGAAGACGATAGATGGCGAAGCGAACAAGCCCCGTCTTTGACCCTCTGTCCCTGATGCGGGATTGACCATCTCAGGTAAATGGGAGGAGAAGGAGACTCAGACTGAACTTCAGAATACTGAAATCGAGATTGCATGAATCCAATTCGGATATACCTCTTCAAGTGAGCTCTAGATTGAACCTATGAGACTGAGATAGAGATCGAAGAAAGTGCAGTCCCACCTATATGGAAAACTTAGCTCAGAGATTTGACCGTTGGCGCTGATCTTTATTGATCATTGATTCTGTCAGCTATATATGAGAAGTGACACAAGTCGTCTTTCCGGGAGAGAGAAAGAGAAAAGGTGGACCTCCACATACATGGAAAACCTTAGAAGGCTATTTTCCCATTGATCAGTCTCTGAAAAAGCAAAAAGGAGACCTAGACATATATGCAACCCGAGACAAGTCCTTTTTCCCATTGATAGGTCGATCAAAAGATCATTCTTGGACCTCAGCATACATGGAAAGTGAGACTTTTCTTCACTTCTCTCGTCTCAATAGTCAATAAAGGAGAAGAAAGTCTTTCGTCCAGTCTCACCTTAGAGAAGGTGAATAAGTCTCATTCTCATCGCTCATGGTCCTTCTCTTGGTGCCCGTCGTCTCCTTCTGTGTCCTGTTCTTGGTCACCGTCCCTTGACTCGACTTCTTCTTCACTTGACTCATAGAGGGGCTGCCCGTCGAGAAAGGCCTGTCTTTCGCGCTCAGCCTCTTCAGCGAGAAAGGTATCACTTTTGGCCTTCATCTTGCGCTCTATATTCGCGACAAGCATCGGTATTCTACTTACAAGGGCTTGGACCGCTTTTCTCGCTTCTACTGTCTCTTTTTTCTTAAAACGACTGAAGAAGTGCTTGCTTATAAGTAGAATCCGTTTTTGAAAGAAAAGAATGAGGTGAGTTCTCTGCCCTTTCGCCGTTACTGAGGAATGGAAGTGAAAAGCAGTATAGCTCTTTATTAGTTCAAGGGCCTTATCTAAGAGATCTTGGAGGTCACATTCGCCCTGTATTTTTCCTAGAAGATATTGGCCTGTGAGTTTTTTTCTCCACTTCTCCAACGGCGCCCTAGTTTGTATATGCCCGTCCGGCCTAATCGAGAGCTGAAGGCCTAAGCGAGAACGTAAACCGAGGCTAGGAAAGCTTTCAAAGCCCTTTCTTACCAAGCCAGACAAAAAGTACTACGCGGAAAAGTCTCAAAGAGACTTCAACAAGAAATCTTTCGCTTCTACCGGAGCCTATTCGCGGGGGTACCATACCATGAGCTATTAGTGAAGCATCCACGTAATGTGAGAAGGTGGCAATCCTACTTAGCAAAGAAGAAATAGGGTCATCCACAGCTAGCCATGCAGACTTATATAAGTTCCTGTTATTCCTTTCCTACTATCAAAGAAATGAGTCGGGAATTCTTGAATCAGATGGCGAGGACAAGCAATTTCAGTCTAAGATCCGCAAACAGGGCTATCTGTCCCTCGGGAAGGCAGGCGGATGCATCAATCAAGGAGAAATCTTTCAGAAAGTCATTTGCTAAATCTTTCAGGTCAGAGTCCTCTCATCTGAATGGTATTGGCCTTCTGATTTTGAAGAGATTTTCTCTGTTCGCAACTTTCTTTCAATTGCTGGCAGTTGTCCCTGTCGGTGGACCAGCCAAAGAATGCTTGCCAGAAGAATTCGTAAGATAGGAAGAAATTTCGCTTTCTTTTTTTCTTGCCAAAATGAAAAAGAAGTTCTCCCTTATTTTGAGAATTGAGTGCATACTTTATTTAGATGTGGACAGTCCTCAGCCAATTTCTCTCAAATAGAGATGTTGATGTTGAGCCCTTTTTCTTTTCTTTGCTGATTCCTCTCAATGAAATTTCCCATGTTGCACTAAGTTACTTACGGATGTATGCATGCAGTCCAGGAAGACTTTGGGGTAAAGGCCCATCCAAAGAACTCCAAGAAGAAAGGGTATAAATATGAAAACTTCTCTACCATTTAGATCGGAGAATTTGTGGAGGAAATCTGCTTTTAAATTCCCAGAAACCACACGATTATATAGCCAAAGGGAATAGGCCGCCCCTAAAATCATGCCAAGGGCTGCTAATGTGGCTACTAAGCTATTTCTTTGGAAGGCTCCTACTAAGATGAGAATTTCCCCGATAAAGCTGCTAGTACCAGGTAAACTCATATTGGCCAAAGTGAAAAAGAAGAAAATAGTAGAGAAATTCGGCATGGTGCTCACTAAACCTCCGTAATATCTAAGAAGTCGAGTCTTATGTCGGTCATATAGAACACCAACACATAGAAAAAGGGCTGAAGAAACCAGTCCATGACTTAACATCAGTAGAATGCTACCTCCAATTCCCTGTATGTTCAGACTAAAGATACCAATAGTCACCAGATTCATATGAGCTACTGAGGAGTAAGCAATGATCTTCTTAAGATCGATCTGTCTTAAAGTGGTCAAGGAAGTATATATTATAGCAATCGCGCTTAAAGTATAAATGAAAGGAGTGAAAAAAAGTGTCGCTTCGGGAAAGATAGGTATTGAAAATCTTAAAAAGCCATAGGTTCCCAATTTTAAAAGAATTCCTGCCAAGATGACGGATCCTGCCGTAGGTGCCTCCACATGAGCTTCAGGTAACCAAATATGAACTGGTACCATAGGAACTTTGACGGCGAAAGAGGCGAAAAAAGCAATCCATAGAAAGATTTGGCGCCGCTCACTAAATTCAGTGGTTAATAAAATTTGTAAATCGGTGCTTCCTGTTTGGAGAAGAATCAACAGAATAGCTAATAGCATAAAAACAGATCCAAGTAAAGTATAAAGAAATAACTGATATGCTGCCTTGATCTTTCTTTGTCTCGAACCCCATACCCCTATAATAATGGTAGAGTAAGGGCTGGCCCCAAAGCGGATGACCGGTCGTGCTTGGTCGAAGCTCCAGTAGGTAGCCACTCCCTTCTCAGGGAACCGTACGTGAGACTTCCGCATCATACGGCTCCGTCCCGAGCTTCCGTCGTCGGCCTTGAGACCACTATCTATGCATGTATTTTCAGCCTGGACTCTCGAATCTTTTGCTGGAAGGTGGTGGCGAAGAATGCTGCTTGCCTTGCGGGAGATGTCCGCCCGTAGTGTAAATAGGCCTGCTTCCCGCCCGCGCTCACTAGCTATAGGACTAGTGGGGTCTGGAGACATACTGAAAACCATGCCTTTCGAACTAAAGGCCTAGAAAAAGAAAAAGGAGGCAGAAAGATGGAGTGCGGCCTGTCGAGCACATGTAAGGCAGAGTCGGCTTGCTCACGTAGCCGATCTCTCTCTTTATAGATATCTATAGAGAAATAGAGAGGTGTGAAAGTAATAGCCTTTTCTTTTGTTATGGCCTCTTATCTTTCTTTATATTTATTATGGCCTTTACGCTACTAATGTGAGCCCTTCAAATTGCTTTGATCTTTCCCACCTGGCCGGAACTTGTACGCAGCACTTGTACGGAGGTGATAAGGCTTTGGAACTTTTTTCTTATCTGAATCTTAAGTAAGGACCCTACCCTATTCTATTCTCGAACCCTCTGCCGAGTGAAGCCCGCATTGACTTTTGAAGGGGCCAATAAAATGTCTCCACCTGCTGCAAACAGTCTTTCTTCGGAATTAGACTAAAGGGGTCGATCCTCCCTCTCCCCTTTCTTTTAGAAAGTTCTCCGTCGGTCTCCTCACCAAGAGCTCCCCGGCGACGACAGAGGAAGGAAGCCAGCAAGTGCCAGGGATGCGCCTTAGCGCAAGGGCTTTCGCGCGTCTTGCTCAATCCCTTCCTTCTTTGGCGGGGCGGCTTTTTTCTTTCACAATAAGACCTGGACGATT